GTCTCTAGTCCCTAGTCTCTATAGTCGCCTACTCCCCTATATCTATATGGGAGCTCTGTCCCCCTATCTATATATCTCTCTCTAGTTGCCTATTCGGGTCCGGTCCCTCGGACCTATACCTATACCGACTAGACTAGAGCCCATAGTAGAGTAGGCCACTCGACCGGACCCCCTACCCCTACTCTCTATAGGGATAGGGCCCTTTCTATTCCCATATCTAGACTATAGATATAGAGGGGGGGTCGCCGGCCCACCCGGAGAGGAGAGCCCCGCATGCCTGTCTCGATCAACGGTTTCTATTCCATAGAGTCCTGACTATAGAGACATACTATCGACTATTGAGAGTAGTCCGGCCCCGTCTCGATCAACGGTTTCTATTCTAGAGAGTCCTGACCTCACCTCACTATAGATACTCGACCGAATCTAGATAATAGAATATAGAGCGCAGTCTGATTGATTCAAGCGCAGCTCTCCGCTCTCCTGCCATATCCAGAGCCCCGATCTTCTCCAACCGTACCCGAGCTTCTTCCTAGTATCGTGTCCCCAGAGTTCTCTATAGGCCTTACCGGTTCCGAGATAGAGAAATCCTTCCGTCGCCGAGATAAGATAGAAGATATAAGATCACTATAGGGGCCATAGTGAGAGGGGAGTGCCTAGCCTACTCTAGAGAGTCGCCCACTATATAGAGAGTGGGGCGGGGGCGACCGCCCAGATCTCTGATCTCTATAGATGGCTCCCCCTAGATGGAATATCTCGCCCCGTCCTCAGCTCAGCATAAAGAAAAGAGAAATCGGCATAGCGATAGCAGCATAGCGGGAGGGTCCTCGGCAATCGGGGTACTCAGCCCCCTATCTCTCTTTTCACACTCAAGTGCCGATAGGTATATAGATCTTTTTCTCTCTGGCGGAGGTTTCTCTGATATCTGGGGCCCGTCCCCCCCTATATAGATCTGGGAGCCGCCATCGGCCCGAGCAGCCCCCTATCGGAACTGTCGGGCAGAAATGAATGCCCCCCTCTAGAACTATGGGGGAGATAGGGGCCCCCACTCTATATAACTATCCCCAGCCCCTCTCTCCCATATCTATAGAGAGGGGGCGGAGAGGGGCCCCCCTTCGGGAGCCGGTCCGGGATTCACTAGATAGGGGAGCGTATCTCACGGTCCGGTGCATATCAGAGCGAACTACAAGATAGAGGGAGCTCAACTCGAGTGATCCCATATAGTGAAACTAGCAGTAGAGGGCTGCTAAAGTTTAAGTGGGGCGGCTCAACTGGAGAATAGAATGAGAGCTCAACTGATAGAGGGCTCCCAAGAGAGATAGGCCCCATATCCCCCCATATCCTAGTTGGGTTGGGCCCTATTCATGCTCGACCCCTATCTCTCTATGGCCTATCACACTATGGGGGTGTTTGCTCGACTATCGACTGAAGAATCATGTTCCCGGCAGATCAGATCACTATGTGCCCCTCTAGTGTGATAGATCCATTGGGCGGCCCTCCGCCCCTATCACACTATGGCGGCCTACCCGCCCATAGTTCTATAGAGGGGCTGGGGGAGGAGATCGCAGGAATCGAACTATGATCGATCGCCCATAGTTCTATTCCATCTGGCCCCCCCCCTCCTCTCATTCATAATTCTAGATAGGGCACGTATATATATATATATATATATATATATATCTTCCCTATCTATCTAACTGGCGGTCACCCATCACCCATGGGGCCTCCATAGTGATAGTACTAGATAGGGGTCGGTTGCTGGAATGAGTCTATTACGTACGATATAGAATAGAGATTCATTGATGCAGTCAACCACTATCACTATGGGGGCAGTCGAGTGCATCAATATATCAATCGAGTGCCCGCGTCCCGGTTGATTTGATAGGGGCCCGCTCCCACCTGCCTTCTCTCTCGCCCCCTATCACTATCTGCAACTCCCTTCCCTACTGATCGGCGGATGCCTATAGATCACTATGGCCCTATAGATCACTATGGCACCATACGGACAGGGATGATCCCAATGATCAGGTCCCCCCACCCCGAACTATAGAACTAGATAGGGGCCATCGGCGTCTATGGGGGACTCTCTATATAGCTCCGATAGATGGGGTTGGGTTGTTAATCTGAATGACCCGCCCTACCCTACCCTACCCTACCCTACCCTACCCTACCCTACCCTACCCTATATTGCATCCATCTTACCCGCGTCTACTATATAGAGAATAGAGAGGGCCGAGCCCAACTATATATATAGATTATGGGAGCGAGTTATAGATATAGGGCTCACCCGCATCGGTTACTCCCGGCTGGGCCCAGATAGACAGATAGATAGGTATATAGGCCGCCCAATCATCGATACTGTCTAGACATTTCTATCTATCTGCGCTGACCCGGCATATATAGACGTTGACGTTGGGTCCCATAGACAGACATATATTCGTTCGCCCCCCTATTTCAAACGATAGGGGAGATATAGGGCCCCGACCCTCCCCCAATCAATAGGGATGGGTGGGCGGCCGGCGTCATTCATGAATTAATGTCGGCCCAACATCACATCTATATCTATGCTCGTCAAATCGATAACCGGTACGGTAACTAACTAAACAGATTCAGTATCAGTGGTGTCCCCATCCTCTAAAGTATGGTCTGAAATAACCCAATCCCCGGGTCGACCACCTTATATACAGTCTATACGGGCCTGTCGGAGTATAGTCCAATATCATATCACGTATAGAATATCTATCTATTCTATGATCAACTGAGGAGAGGGCGGGACTAGATTGATATAGAGCCAGAGCCGAGGAACCGCGGTAGAAACTAACCTAACCCAACCTATGGTCTAATCGAGCCAACCGGGGGGGGGCGGTGCGAATAGAGAAGGCCGGGGAGGGCCGCCAGCCATATGCCATCTATATATAGGGGGCCATAGAGAGCTTAGCCTACCATCTGTAGAGTCTAGAGGGGAGGGACTCTATATCTATGCCGATAGCGTCCTTCCCTAAAAGAAATTCTCCTGAGCATGCATGACTGACTATAGAGTATGGTGTAATTGATGTAGGCACCTGGGCCCGACTAGACCGCCCCTGCCCAAAGATCTCTATTCTATTCCAGTCGCCACATGACTGGGAGAGTGACAGTTCTATATAGGGGGGGGGCTGCCAGAACTCTATAGAATGGGAAGGAACGAGGAACTGATGACTATAGAATGGGTGGATATTCTCCCATATATAGATAGGGCCAGGCGGTGTCTGCGACCTATCTATATCTGGACCCACTGATGGCATGTAGTCAGTCAAATCTATATAGCTAATGCAGTCTAGTCCAGTCTAGTCTGGTCTAATGGGCGGTAGAGAACGAATAGGGAAATAGAATTGAGCAATCAGTTGGCCCTATCTATCTCTCTATATAGATAGATTATGGGAGGCCGAGGTCATTCCCTGGACTAGATAGTTCAGGGCCACCCAGATAGATATCTAGGTGAGGTTGGGGCCCTATATCTATCTCTGGGGCCCCCCTCTATAGATCTTGGAGATATAGGGCAGGGCTCTTTATGCCTATCTATAGTCTAGTCCAGTCACCCCATATAGAGAGATCTAGAGGGGGCCTCCTATATCCAGAGATCTGGATAGAGTATAGACGGGTCTATCACGTATATAGATCGCCGAGGAACCAACCGCGGTAGAATAGTATGATCTATATAGGATATAGGAGGGGGGGGCGGTGCGAAGAGAAAAGGCCAGGCCGGCATAGGCCGCCCAGATAGGTATATAGGGCTAGGGCCGCCGGGGTTGGGTTGAGCCCCTTCCCTTATATCTATATGGGGTGGGGATGAGATAGTGGGGAGCGGCTAGAAGATACAATAGAGAGATAGGGAGGCCGAGGAGAGGGCCTATCTAGATCGATCTATGGCCCATCCACCGAGGTCTATGCTCAAATCTAGGCCGGCCGGAGGGCCAGCCAGATAGAGATATATGGGATATATGGCCAGTAGAGTTAGCTTCTAAGGGATGCTATAGTCTCCCTCGTCCCCCCCAAGCATAGCATGCATATAGCCTATAGAGTCTATCTGAATGAAACTATCTCTATCTGTATCTCTCTCAGATATATATCTCTATCTCTATATAGATCTCTCTCTCTATCTGTATCTCTCGATCTATCTATATCTCTCTCGACTCACTCTTCAGTCTCTCTCTATCTCTATATCTCTCTCAGATAAGATATATATCTCTCTCTCTATCTATATCTATATCTCACTCTTCACTCTATAGGTGTTCCACCAGTCTGCTGACCCCCTCACCATAGGACCCCCTATCTATATATGGACTCAAGTCAAGGGGCACATTGAGTCGGATCCTCCCGGGGATACTCCCCACCCCCACCCTTAATCTCTTCTCTTCAATTGAGCCCTATCTCTATCTGGGCCCTCCCCAGACTCCGGAGACCCTCCGGATAAGAGAAAATAGAGGGTAGGGTCTCCGGAGGGGCGGGCCCTATCTATATATGGGCCCCCAGAGAATATCGAGGGCTGGATATTGATATTTTCTGTCATGATCCTGAACTATTATATTATTACATACGTGATACGAGTTGAGCTCACTCACATACATCAACATCGGCATCAACATAGCTCCGGGACTATCTACATAGATATGAATTAGATATAGCCGCCCCCCGGCCGGCCCCCGATGATATATGGGGCATTTCTCCATATAGGCGCCCGCCCGCATATAGATCTAGATGGGCAGATGGATGGGCATGGGCAGATAGATGGGCATGGGCGGATAGATGGGCAGAGAAATGGGCAGAGAGATCTCTAGTCCCCCCGGGGGAGAGAGGGGGGGCCATCTATCCATACTCGAAACCCATATCTATATACAGGCCCCGGCCGGAAATTTCTCTCAGATAGAGTCATTGGGATGGGATGAAGGACCCTCTCTATAGATATGGAGATATGGAGAGATGGTAGATATAGCCGGGTTGGATCTTAGAGTAGTATACTCCACTATAGAGAGGGAGAGGTGAGACGTATATAGCTCGGCCCCCCTCTCTCTATATGGGGGTTAGAGTGGGGGCACTCGCAGCCAGGCGCCTCCACTCTCTATAGTTCTGTTCCCCATAGAGAACTATAGGGACCCAGCTGAGCTATAGAATAGAAACGCTCAAAGGTGGGCGGGAGACTGGTCTGGTAAAGCTGCCCCGCCCTTCACTGGCCCGCCTGCCCCGCCCTTCACTGGCCCTATATATCAAAGCTGCCCTGCCCCGCCCTTCACTGGCCCTATACCCCGCCTGCCCTTCACTGGCCCGCCTGCCCCTCACTGGCCCTATACCCCATAGTATTCTATTTCTATATTCATTACTGCCCTTCGATACATAGGCAGTCCAGTCAGTCCCGGGCCCTCTAGGATGGTTCTCTATTCTATAGAGAGAGGGGCCTATGGGGGCGCCTATCTGAACTATATGGCGATAGGGTTAGATAGGAAAGGGTCATTTATGGATAGGGTCCATGGAGTATGGTATCATTTAGTCGGGATATCCATTATAGACAGATAGGGTCCCCAACCCGGAATTCTAATTCCACCCTTAGATCCATTATGAACATGAACAGATAGATAGATAGAGATATAGATAGAGAGATAGATAGAGATATAGAGAGAGAGATAGATAGAGAGATAGATAGATAGTTCGGAAGGGGACAACTCTATCGATCTCGATGATTAGGGGAGGTAGAGTCTAGTCCAGTATCTAGTCTAGTCGACTGTAGATGAGTAGAGTAGAGTAGATGTGTGTTCCCATAGATGTGTGTTTCTTTCTCCTACACCTCCCCTCCCTATTGTTGTGGGAAACGGGGAGGGAAGCAGATATAGATATGGCCCCACTTGATATCTGTTTTGATGACCATAGTTTCCCAAGATAGATATATAGGCGGCAACTAATATACTTACTGATGGCATGAAGACGATAGAGATAGAAGAGGATGTCTTCTATCCTATCAGATAGTTCAGATAGGGGGCTAGGGCAGATATAGAGATGGGGGTTGGGAGCTAGCCCCATATATAGAGAGGCCGACTCCCAGAATAGGTGCATCTCGAGCTCCACTCCATTCTATCCGCCATTCTAAACTATCCACCATTCTCTATATCTAGACCATATACGTGATACGACCGGTGACTTCACGATCGACCCCTATCTATATATGGGCCCCCTCCCCCCCCCTCTATATGGATATCTCACCTATCTGGGGCTTATCGGGAGGGAGCAGGAGAGGGAGTCGGCCAGTTGTATATATTCTATATAGGGCCCCACCCCATATATAGAGAGAAAGCCAGGGCCACCTCCGGGCGCACCCCTCCCCTAGAGAACTATGGCTATGGGGGGTCGGTTCAAAAGGAAGATGCGTCACTGTTCAGAATGGATAGGGCCCCTATATAGATATTGGCGTTAGTGAGATAGGCCCAGATAGGCCCAGATATATAGAGAGGGCAGATAGTTCAGATAGGGGCAGATAGTTCAGATAGGGCCCCTATCTATATCTCATGGTATGGAGTTATAGATATAGGGCGGCCCCCCCCTCTCTATATAGATAGGCTGGGGAAGAGGGCCCGGGAGTCTATATCTCTTATGGCGGCCTGGCCTGGCCTGGCCTATATAGCTGGGCTGCCCAGATAGATATATAGGGCATTTATGCACCATATCCCATTTCTATAGAGGGGGGGGGGGCGGCCTACTCTGCCCATATATATATCTATAGAGGGGCCCCTATCTATCCGGCTTCACTTCAGCAGCGAGAAGAGAGGAATCAATCAGATATATAGTTATAGGTGCGCTATATACGAGACGAGAAGAGAGGAATCAATCAGACTGCGCTACGCTATCGCTATACTCTATATTAGGGATAGGTTGAGCCCCCAGTATATAGTTGGAGCGCTCCTGTCCCTCCGCCTGGGGCGGGGTAGACCAACCAATATATAGATATAGTAGGCCGCCATATACATATAGATATCTATATATAGGGACTCCGGATGCCCAACTAGAATCCATATAGGGGGGTGGGGGCCCGGGCACCGAATGAATGCCCTCTGTAGGCCCCTCTATATAGAAATAGAATTGGAATGGAAACTATTCCATCACGGCCCCCCCACCCCCTATATAGATTCTAGTTGGGAACGAATGATAGAGACAGAGACAGTGATGGATAGATAGGGCCCCCCAGAGAAGATAGAGATATAGAGAGAGATGGAGACAGAGACAGTGATAGAGAGATAGGGCCCCCCATACGCCATATGATAGTCGGTTCGGTTGGATTGAATCTATAGCTATGATAGTATGATTGACAATGAGACTTGCCCTATCTATATAGTTCTAGTTGCACCCGTTCCTTCTCTTCAATATCTAATGCCCTGGTGGGTAAAGGATTGTCCCCCTCCCCCTCTATATAGATCAGATCAGATCAGATCAAGATCATATCGTATCAATCGTCTGATCTAGATCTATGGCCCGATCTCTAAACCCGTTACCCGTTAGAAATCAAATATATATGAGGGGAGGGGGCCTCTCTCTATATTCTAGATGGGATGGCCGGGGGTCGGGCCCAGATCTCTCTCTATAGGCCCCCGGGCCCCATATAGATAGAGAGCCGAGTTCTCTAGAGAGGGGGGGGAGGCCGGGGCTGCGACAGAACTGCCTATACCAAATATCGCCGTGCAACCCTATCTCTATATCTCGGAGCGGAGACGGTGGAATCAATTGGGGGGAATGGGAGGGGGGGCTCCACCCCAGTGATCTGCTCAGGTGTCCCAGAGATAGAGATGGATAGGGAGGCCTCGCCATCTGGATCTAGATCTCTAGGGGTCTCGAGCACGTTAGGAATGGAAGCTCCTCCGAGACTAGTGGACGCTCCTCGGATAGGAGCTCCATATATAGATCTCCTCCGACTCCAGATATAGATAGATCTCCTCCGACTCCAGATATAGATATATAGAGTCTTGACCAGCTTCCCGCACCGACGACTTTGGAGGCGGGCAGATAGCTTTCCTGCGTGATCTTTACGAACGGGCAAAGGAAAGCATGCTGTTGCAGCATGAGATAATAGAGACGCAACGCAGGAGAGGGAGATTCGGGGAACTGGTGCAGGATCTAAAGAATAGGGATCCGCTTTCTCGATTGCTGGAATCTCCTCCCCCTCCCTATAGATCTTCGGAATGCGATCATTCGGGCCTTGCTGATTCCCAAGTGGCAGTACTGACTGTCTAACTATATATTACAGGGCCTCCGCTCTCGAGGAGACATATAGATCTATATCTCTCTCTCTCTCTATATAGGGGTCGAGATCTATCATAGTCGGCCCCCCCTCCTGTTTGTATATTGTATATCCATCGCCATACTCCAGACTATCTAGTTGGAGTTGGCTGCTAATCCCAGTCGGCCTGTTCTCGGAGAGCCCCCACCCCGAACTAGAGATTTAGATAGGGGGATAGGGCGGCCTCGGGTTCTCATATATCTCTATTCTATATCTATATAGATATATAGATCTATATTGGTCACCAGCCCCTCTATATATATGGCATTCGTCTCATTCCAGTATTCCTTTTGTTTCATGTTCATGTTACGTGTATAGTGTGAACCATACGCATGGCGATGAATCATCATGTTACGTATATAGTATGGACTGCATCACTGTCCAGATCACTTCACTATAGTCTGGCATGGGCCGGCTAGGCGATGGGATGGAATAGGTAGTGGATAGGGCAGCGTGGTTATGGCATCACTCACTCCACTGGAGGGCATCACATGCATGCCCCTATCATGTCATATGCATGCCCCTATCCCTATTATGTCATGTTCATGATGACAATATAGTTTAGTTCACTAGATAGGGGTGGGAGAACCACCTGACTGGCCACCTGACTGGCCACCTGACCGGCCACCTGACTGGATAATAAAGACTGGACCGGACGCGATGTGCCATAGATAGGATAGTACCGTTCTCATTCACTCGGAATTGTGATATGATAGTACTGTACTGTTGTGCCATGTCATAGTGTCAATGATAAGAGATAAGCGCGGAGAGCTGTTCGCGGGGAAACTTGCAAGTACAGTTTGGGGGGCGACTTTCTCCCCTAGATTTTCTGGAGGGAGGGGGGGGGGCGTCGACCCAACCTTATGAGTATTCAGACTATAACAGTTCCGATGAACAGTCACTAACTTTTGACAGTTATATGATCCCAGAGGATGATCCAGAACTGGGTCAATCGCGTTTATCGGAAGTGGACAATCGAGTGGTTGTACCAGCCAGAACTCATCCACGTATGATTATAACATCTGCTGATGCACTTCATAGTCGGGCTGTCCCTTCCCTAGGGGTCAAATGCGATGCTGTACCTGGTCGTTTGAATCAGACTTCCATTCCGCCGCAACGAGAAGGAGTTTATTACGGTCAGTGCAGTGAGATCCGCGGAACCAATCATGCCTTTATGCCTATTGCCATAGAAGCAGTCTCTTTGAAGGATTATGTCTCTCGGGCATGCAATCATCTATCGGATCTCCCTGCCCCCACCTCGGTCTCTCGGGTATCCAATCATATCGAGGCCCCCCATAGAGAAGAGAGTTCAGGGAGGGGGGGGGGGGGGAGGGACTCGATTGCCATAGAAATGAGATAATGAGGATGAGGTTGAATATAGAGAGAGAGAGGGGGGATCTCACCCGCCCCTATATCTCTATCTGGAGGGTGAGGAAGGTGTGCTTTCCCTTTCCGAACCCCAGCCGAGCCTCGAGAGTTGGGTCGGCCCTGAACTGAACTCTAGAGAAGGGGTTTGCCAGATAGATATAGAGGGCATATAGAATAGAGATCGATCTAGCAGATCAATCCAGTTTGGTTTGTATTAGAGGAAGGGGTCGGTGGGGTTCCTTTCCTCCGGTCGGAGTCTATGCCATTCGGGGTGCCCTCGAGAACAGATATGAGAGGGTGCCTGCCTCCCCCCTCGGCTTTACTCCCCGGCTTCCCCGCTATGGCCCATATAGAGATAGGGCCCAATCCCGAATCTCAATACCCATACCAAAGACATATAGAGATAGGGCCCAATCCCGAATCTCAATACCCAATCCCCCCTATCTATATTATATCTCACCCCCAGATCTATAGATAGGGCCCCCCTATCTATATTATATCTCACCCCCATATATAGATCTAGATAGGGCCAATCTGCCCTATAGTTCTATCTGGCCCAATCTCAATACCGGCCCTCATACCCAATCTGAGTTGGATAGGGCCCAATCCTCATACCCAATCCTCATACCCATGAGGGGATCGAGTGCCGAAACGGATCAGTGATTCGAAAAGATATAGAGAGGGCCTCTCGTCTCGTCGAAACTGATTAGTGATTCTCCTTCCCATCCTCAGACTCCCAACCCCCTATCTAGATATGGCCAACGGCCCATATCTAGAATCGGCCCGACACTCCCACTCCAATCCGGCACCCAATCCTTCAACCAACGACCCGATAGGCCAGATATATAGAGAGGGCTGACGACTGAATCCCTCTACTCCCACCCATATCTATATCTATATATAGATAGATCCCACGGCTCCGACTTCATCCTTCTACTGGGCACCCCTGAACTATCTGGGCACCCATCGAACTCTCTATATGGATATAGACCAATGACTGTGACTGGTTGTATCACTCCTTTGGATATAGAGAATGGCGGATAGAATGGATGCATCATGTGGTGCCCCCACCCCTCTATTCTCTATTCTAGATATGGTGCCCCCCTCTATATACAACTGTCTCGACCCCATAGAGATATATCTCATATCTACAGTACAGCATCTCCGCATCGAGGGAATAGCCTTATCAATCAATCTATATTCATCGATCGATCAAGCCTCTGATCACAAAAGAATCGGGCCGGCCGACAGCATCTACGATTTATGCCCTGCCCCCTATCTAGAATTATAGAGTCACCTATCGGGCAACCAGGATGCTCCCGCCTTCAAACAGTTATGATATAGGGGCCGAGCGGATTAGAACTACGCACTCACTAATGATCGACCGGGCCGAGAGCCCCTATCTGAATGAGAGGGGGGCCTATCTCCCGTCTCCCTCTATAGAGATCTCGGGTTGGGTTGAATGTGTCATTCATTTCAATCAATAGGTCGCACTATCTCTATCCCAGCCCAGTGGAGTTTCTAGTTAGAGTATAGTAGGCCGTCGGTTCCTCCCCAGCCCATTTCTCTATAGCTTAGCTTCAATCTAGAATCTAGGATATAGAGAGAGGGCCCATAACCATTAATGAATTCTTATCGTGCTGGATCTCCCTCTCCCGATTTATGAACGGACCTACCCATAGATCTCTAACCCTATCGGGGCCCTATCTATAGATCTCCCTATCTATCACCCCAGACCCCCCATATCTCTCTATATAGGCCGCTTCACCCCGAGGCGCCTCTCTATAGTTCTTTATGTTGGTCGAGCCGCTGCCTATCCTATTTACTGTTCGATTCGATTCATTACTGAATAGGTAGGGCTTGATCCGGAGCCCTTCATCCATATCTATATATAGGGCTTGACCGTTCTGAGCGGTCTCTACTCCAGCGCCATATGATATATAGGGCCCTAGTTCAGCAGGTTCAAACTGTATCGGTAGTAGGGCGGACTGACTATACTATCTATTCGATGGATGCCCATACCATATAGTTCATTCAGGGCCGACGGTTCAGCGGGTGCAGGTTCAACGGTTGGGTCACCGGCCATCCGGTGGCCCGGCACGCCCTATATATCTAACTGGGGGTCACCCATCACCCATATATAGATTAGATTCCTCGGCCGGGGGCCCGGCGGATGTGTGGTGTTCACATCCGCCGCCGATGGCCCCTATCTAGAAGATAGTTCGGGGTGGGGGGATCATCCCTGTCCGTATGGTGTTGAGATAGATATATAGGCCGCCGATCAGTAGGGAGTTGAGGACAACGAGTATAGTAGTCGGGGCTCCTCTCCCCCATATAGCTATAGGGGTCCTATCGCCATCTATATATCTATAGGGCGGGGTCGAGGGGCCCCTATAGATATCTATCTAGCTGCCGATCCGGCAACTATCTCGACTCCAGCACCGGTAGATCCGCATTGATGCGCATAGATTTCTAGTCAGTTGGGCCGATAGGCGGGCCCCTACCCTATATACCTATTCCATCGACCCGGGCTCTACGCTCTACGCTCTACGCTCTACTAATAGACTGGACTGGACTGGACTGGACTGGACTGGACTGGACTGGACTGGACTGGACTGGACTGGACTGGACTGGACAGAAACCCGCCCCTATCTATATAGATCTCGGTCGGGTAGGCCCTGTATATCATATATAGATGAGGTAGGGGCCTGGGTCCCCTATCTATATATACGGTTAGGGGTTAGCCCTATCTGCCGCCCTGCCCTATATATAGATCAGATCATCAGTAGAGTTCAGATCTCTATATATAGGGCCGCCCTCTCTATATATCTGAGAGGTTCGTGTGGTGTGCTGATCGGTCGGGAACATGTCTTCACACACGACAATGGAATATTCAGGAAGTGCCGGCAGTCAGGGTGGCCGCCCCCCCCCAGAGAACTATAGGGCTATAACTGGGTATGCTGCTATTGGGAAAGCCGGTGGGAGAGTATGATGATGAGTATTACAAAACAAAAGCTGGTTCATTGGGAGGGAGAGGCCGGGGTTCACGGGGAACTATGGAGGTCCCCCTATCTATATATGGTGCGCTCGACCTAATGATCTTGCTAGAATCTCCACCGACGAGTCGTATCGATCGGATTCTATACGTAACACGATGGAGATACCGTATCCGATGGATACAACTTGTATCTGGAATAGAATGTTACGTATAGAAAGCAAATATTGTTTTGTTTTGTTTTGTTTTGTTTTGTTTTGTTGGGCTTCCTAGACCTAGAGCCTATACCATCTCCCCCAGCTATATCTCGTAGCCCATATCGTATTAGATAGAAGTATAAGGTTCTTTGTTATCTCGATACGACCAACCTAAGAGAGATGAGATGTTATTGGCGATATAACGTTATAGTAATGTAATCGGGGGATGAGTGCTATTTGTTATGAGATAGTCCGGGACACCTTCGAATCCTAATTCCAACTACCGGCGATCCAACGGTACTATCTATCAAACTGAGACCCGCGAAATAAATAGAATAGAGGCACATGCAAGTTGAGTATATATATATATCTATATATATATATATATATCTTCTTGCTGCCATGCTTCCCGGGCGCAGCGCAGCTAATATATCTTATCTCTCTCATATGCACTATAATGGCGGGCCGGCCCCCCCACCCCTTTCTAATAGCTATAGATAGGCGTATATATAGAGTATAGAGTCGGGGTTCCTTTTCAATCGAGAAGCAACAGATAGATAGGGCTGGGTAGGGTTGGGGGTGTGTGGATTCTGTTGGTATCCGTCTGTGGGTTGGGGTTAGGCGGGTACCGGTTGTTTGTCAGATAGGAGTAGTCCGGTATCGTTCCTTGGGTCTGGGGCTAGGGTGTTCCTTGGTTGCCCCCCCTATCTAGTTCTCTATATGCTAGGGCTAGGGTGATGGTTGCGGTAGGGGTAGTGTTAGTTGTTTGGTTCCGGCATCGCCCTACTCTCTATAGGCGTCCCTACCTGCACTCTAAAGGTAGGGGTGGTAGCCGTATCTCTGGTGGGATGGGGCGGTTCCTACTATCTCTCTCTATATCTCTCTCTATATGTATATGTCTGTCGGAGTCTATATCTATAGGGGGCTTCGGTGCGGTGGGCGGGTCTATCGAGAGCCCCTATCCTTGCTATAGTGGGGTCGGCGCCATCTCATCTATGGGCCTGCTCTCCCTGGCCGATCTGATCTATCTGGTAAGTATACTGTGTCTGCGTCCTGCGTCCCCCGGCTGCGGCCCGATTCAATAGTATTCTGCGGAGGGCCCGGTCAATCCTAAGCTTCGCCTTCGCGTTCCCCTGTGCCTTGCCGGAGCAAATGGAAAACATCGGTCTAGCTGGAACTGGTACTTAGATCTATAGGGACTGGGCCCTCCCCTATAGAGAGTAGGGGCCTTGATGGTGGTACAGTAGGTGACTCGAGGGGCCCTATAGAACCTATAGCGGGCTGTTCCACGGCTTCAAGATTGGAATGGCCGATAGAGGATGCCCCGTGGAAACCATAGGGCGGCCCTCTCTTCTATATCTTAGACTATCTGGATCCGGGCGAGATAGGATAGATAGGGCCTCGGCTAGATATTGGCTAGCCCCTCTCCATAATATCTGAGGCGGGCGGGGTGGGGGTCGACTCAACTCAATCTCTGCCGGTCGCCCTATCGGAGAGAAGCGGTGTTGCCCAATGAAGGTATATATGGCACTGGTCGGTAGAGAGGCCCCTCTCTCTAATATCATATCTATTTCAGCCATATATAGATAGGGAAGAGATCTATAGAGTATAGGGAGCACTGAACCGATAGGGTGGATAGGGCGACCGGGGAGATGGAGATAGATAGCTGCGCCCCCTGGGCCAACCGCTCCAGGTTAGGTAAGTGTGATCCCGGCCATCCGCCCGGGGGGCCCTATCTAGAGTGAGGGGTGGTGCGGCCGACTCGGTGAATAAACCCGAATGAACACGCCTACCCCGGGCCCCCCCGGCATTAGAGTTTGCCGGGCGAGATATGATATATAGATGGGGGCGCCCCTACCCCCAAGGCCTAGGGGGTGGATAGGGGCCGGGAGCGGGGCCCCAGAGTTCAGATAGGGGGCCCCCCATCTATATATATAGATAGGGGAGATAGGGGCGGGTCGATCGATAAGTCCATACGATATGACTGGCGCCCTATCTAGAACTGCCCTATATAGATATATATCTGGAAGCCGTCAGATATATGGGGTTAGCCCATGGCGCCTATGATTCCCAAGAACATGAAGGGCAAGTGAAGAATAGAGGGGCGGGGAAAGATCCTGAATGGAATGAGGTCCGGGCATGTGCCGATATATAGTATAACCCTATCTATAGATCTATATATAGATATAGAGATCTATGGCCAGAAGTCCCTCTAGGAATGCTCCACTGCACCCCCGACCATTCTCCATTCGAGACCGAGAACACACTGAATGCCTATATATATATATATCTGAGGAGAGGATCTCTCCGGGTTGGTTCCCAACCCCGCGTCTTGTTCCCCGTTACCGAGGATGCCAACTATATATACTACTCCAAGTGATATATTCTATAGGCCGGTCGGTCCCTCTATACTCTATATGCCGAGTACACCTACTGCTTCGAAGCCCCCCCCCATATCTGAACTATAGGGCGCCTCTCTACTCTATATATATAGGGTAGGGCAGCATCTCCCTATATAGAGATCTGTCCCATATAGAATGAGGACGATCGGGCGGCGGAGTAGTATATAGAGTTGGCATATCGGCATCCTCTGGTCCCCATATAGAACTATAGAGGGCTTCGGATCGCCATATAGAATCTCCTATAGCATCCCCGCGCATGATCCGCGGAGCTTCATCGTAAATAAACAACATCGTCAGCACTCTCCCCTATAGAGATATGGCTGGTGTGTGAGTGATTGATCGAGTGCATCAATGCCCATATAGATTCTAGGGGATGCGGTCGAGTGCATCACTGCTTCACCGTTATTCTCTTGATGTTGTCGACCATGTCGAGGACCGGGCCGCTCTGATTAATGGTTCCGAACCAGCATTCCCCTAGAGTTCTATCTGAACTATCTGGGGATCCCATTCTATATAGAGGGGGGGCCCTCTATATAGAAGGTCACCGGTCAGATATGGATCCGGGTTCCACCAATGTCTCCAATCTGGTAGACCGGGCCGATAGGGGTTTCCGCCCGAACCGTGTGTCCAATCCGGTAGAGCCAGATGGGCCCAGCCAAAAAAACTATAGATATAGATATAGATATAGATATAGATATAGATATAGATATAGATATAGATATAGATATAGATATAGATATAGATATAGATTGGTGGCCCTCTATCTTCTGGTCAGTGCCCAAGAGTCACGTCCTTATAGATATAGGGCCCCGATAGGGCGCCCCAGGGGGCCGATAGGGGCTGAGATTCAAAGAGAATCGATGGGGGCTATCTTCCTCATATGGGGGACTGGGATGCTGTATCCAGCTGCACCCAGATCTAACATGCCCCAATCTCTCCAGAGATACCGTTAGGGAAGCTGAGATTGGGATAGGGGATAGGGCCCCCTCTCTCTATTTTAATAGAGGGCGGCCCGGGAATCATGTTGGATGCAAGATCCCGGCCAGTTCTCTATATAGGGGCTCCGCTCGGCCCCACGATTAGGCCCCATATATAGATAAGGCCCAACCCCCTATCTCTATATGGCCCTCTAGAACTATGGGGCCCTATCTATATCTATCTATATAGATATAGATCTATCTATAGATAGATAGAGAGATAGATAGAGATATAGAGAGAGAGATAGATAGATAGAGAGAGATATAGAGAGAGAGATAGAGATATAGAGAGAGAGATAGATAGAGATATAGAGAGAGAGATAGAGAGATAGAGAGATATATGAGTTCTCTATAGAGGGCCAACCCCCTATCTCTATATGGCCCTCTAGAACTATGGGGCCCTATCTAACTATATGGGGCAACCCAACTCTCTATAGGTGGAGATATAGGGCCCCGGATGGAGGATGCCCTATCTATATGGGGGGCCCCAACAGCCTATAGTTCAGGATCTATATAGAGAGAGGGGGGATCTCTAGAGAAGAGATCTGGGCGGGCGGTCCCCCTACGTATCCTCTCCACAGAACTCTATGATATGGGCCTAGACTGTTGGCCTATATAGAACTCTATATGGGGGGGCCCCCAGAGAGATAAGATCTATAGAGAGGGGGGCCCCAGCTATAGTAAACTCTATCCCGATCGCTCACAGCTATATATGGAGAGAGGGCCCATCTCCATCGGGGGAAGGGAGGCGTCGGGGGAGTGCCCCATATATATATAGATAGGGGCCGTCCTCCCATATAGTTAGATAGGGTCGCCATATCTGTCTGTATAGAGGCCCATATCTATATACAGGACAGGACAGGACAGGCAGGACAGGGACAGGGTGCCGACCCGACTCTATATAGGATCTCTATAGCCGCCCTCCTATCCCTACCGGTCGAGAGCAGCCTATATAGAGTGCCCCGTTCTCAATCAGGGCAAGCTATATCTAGTTAGGGTAGGCCGTCGGGAGAGAGTAGCGTAAGGATAGAGCGTGATTGCCGCCCTATATATATATCTTCGTCCGCCCTATCTATATATCTTGAGAGAAGGGAGGTAAAGAGAGAAGGTCGGTATGTATATGTATATATGAGGGCGGCTACTCACTGATGTCGGAATACAACTCTACCCACTGCCTTCTTCTCTACTCACTGATGCCCCTATCTGTATATGGCAATGCTACGGACAGGAATCTCTACTCACTCTCACTGATGCCCCTATCTGTATATGCAGGAATACGACAATGCTACGGACGGGGAAGAATACTGGCCTTCCCCTCTACTCACTGATGTCGGTATTCTATTCTATTCTATTCTATTAGTGATGCGCGTCATGCCATATAATAATAGGGGTGGGCACGATACCCCCCATATATCTCGTCGAGTCAAGTCTCTATCATTCGGTCTCTATCATTCGTTCGAGTTTGGGACCAACGACCATATCTTTGCCAGATGCCAGATCTGATCTTTGCCAGTTGCCAGATAGATCCCCTATAAATTGCCCTATATAGAGATATGGGGGGCATATAGCATATATAATACAGTGGCAGTGGCAACGAACTAACCTCCATTCCATTCTCTATGGAGTGGGGAGTGGTAGGTTGAAGGAAGGCCCTATCTATATAGAAGGTATCTGTCACACGCCATATCTATATATAGGGTGCTGCCATATCTAGGGGGCTGTCTATCTATATCTAGTGAGTGATGCGCTTCTCAAGTGATGCGCCATAGCAGTTGCCCCGGATAGATATATAGGATCGGCGGCATATCCCATCTATAGATTAGATAGGGGCCGGTATCGGCATGCATGTATATGGGCATAGCTATAGGCATAGTCGGATCCGCCCATTCATGTTCAGAGATATAGGTAGGGGGCCAAGGATAATCCCTTTTTCTCTTGGGCCTCCCGCTTCCCTTATCATGAGGGGCAGCCCAGATAAGATATATATAGGGCGCAGCAAGCGGAAAGCCCTATATTAGTTTGTTTAGTTGGAAGAGCAATCCGAATTCCATATTCTATATGCTACGCCGGACACCCCTATCTCTCTATGGGGGTCGACTCCCTTTGCTAACCGAGTCGATTATATTAGATTGGCCATGCCAAACACAACTCCGCCGCGCCGCCTATCCGGGCCAAGAACTGATCCGAGCCGAGCTCACCTAGCAGATATCTAGAGAGAGAGGGGAGTGCCAATCCGAGCAAAGATCTGCCGCAAGTAGAAATCTATAGGTATAGGGCCAATTCTCGCTTCAGAACGGCACATTGCTAGCTGATTCAACAGCAGTTCTCCTTCCATTTCTATCCGATTCCGCCGCCCTATCTCTATATTTATATTGTTGCAAGGTTGAGCCTTCGCACCCGCAGGTGGTGGTATCGAGTGAGCTACGAGCCCAGCATCTTCGGTTCGCTCTCGCCAAGAAATCGCTCATGATAGGATGGGACATTAGTGATTTGATAGTAGGAAAGATGGGCCCCCCTATAGAATAGATGATGCATTTGTATCCGGCATCTTATCTTTCGGGCGGTCCGGACGAAGAACTACTTACTGATTACTCGATTGATGGAAGTCCCGCTCTCTATCTATATAGAGGTAAGGTTTATTGATCCGGAAGCGACGCCATTTATCCGAAAGTTAAGGAGACCTACCTCCAAGAAGCAGTGAGCTACAGAGCCGACCCGGGAATAAGAGCTCCGGCCGGCCTATATATAGATATATGGGCCGGCCCAGGATTCGGCATATTCGACAGCCTGCCATTGGCCACCTGGTTCCAGTATCAGATTTTCTTCCCTCCCCCCCCCCCTCTCTATATATGCCATCATTCCATTCACAGATGATGCCATAGGAACTATAGGACCGAGGGAATGGGGGCTCCAACCAACTATATGATATGAGGGAGGTTGGTGGATCGCGGAGAATACTGCTCCTAACTGACCAGTTAGCCATTAGGTACCGATTCGGTTATCCCATTCCTTCTCCAGCTCTCGCATATGCAGCAGATTTCGGGGCTTCGGCAGAGGCCTTTGGAATATGGAAGGGGGCCTACTAGGGCATCACACAACTCCTGGGTGAGTGGAAGAATCGGGTTTTTTAACTCCTCCTCTATGCTATGCATGGAAGATATCACATATATCTCTATAGGGTGAGCTTGGGATTGATCGTATAGGTCCCGCTGTCCGGTAGAGCGCTTTCTGCTTCCTCACAGCTCTACAGGTTCGCCCAGCCACCACATAAAGAAGCCTGCCTTGTCTATTATAGAGATAGATTGAAGCTACGACGACCTGCCCCGCTACTACGTAGTGAGTGAGAATACAGAGAGCTATCGATCTATCTTATCCTGCCAGTTGTTATATTTCTATATAGAGGGGGGGAGGGGGGGGGCTCCCTACCCATATAGCTGCGCGCCCTCGCCCCTATAGAGAGTAGGGAATTCCGGTGTCTCCGCTGTCCTATGCCATAGACGGCAGCTGAACTAGATGGGGTTTTGTTCAAGAAATCAATCGCTTGTTCGCCTACCCTCCACCTCCCTACCCGGTGGCGTGGCGGCCACGTCCGGGATCGATGGATCCCACCTCATTCGAAGCCCCGGAGGCAGGTCGCAGTTCGAAGGTAGTCGTTGGCCCGCTTTCATCATCTCGGCGCCATATTCATATAGGGCGATGCCCTACCTTTACATAGAGTGGGCCCCTACCCCCTACCGGCCTTATATAGGTAGGGGCCCTTTCTATATCTATAGTAGAGGGGGGGTTGACATTCCAGAGCGAGAACGGAACGAACTATCCATCCCCATCGGGGCGGGGGAGGACACCTTTTGACTCGTCCGACCCCTATCCACCTATCAGATAGGAGGGGGGAGGGGGGGGGGGCGGGGGGCGGGGCCCCGGGGGCACCCCCCCCCTATCGAGGGTCGGGGGAATGGATCCCCTCTATATATATGGGGGGGTGGGCAAACTATCTGGAGTAGGGGGGGCCATAAGAGATAGTGGGTTCACGAGGGCCAGCCCAGCCAGAAGAGATAGTGGGAGATAGTGGGTTCACGAGCCATTGGGATTGGGAGATATAGATCCGGTGGGATTGGTATCTATCAAGGAATCCATAGTTTGGATAGGGGGCCCCCCTAGATTGAATAGAGAGAGGGGGCCCCTATGACGATATGGTGATGGTAAGCACAGTTTGGAGAGTAGGGCAGGGATGGTAATCACCAATGTAGGATGGTTCGCCAATGACCCCATATAGAGAGAGGGCCCCCTCTCTATCTCTATCTGCCTCTCTCAGATATATATCTCGACTATCTCTATCTGTATCTCTCTCTCTATCTCGACTCACTCTTCAGTCTCTCTCTCTCTCTATCTCTATATAGATCTCACTCTTCACTCTGAACTCTTCAGTCTCTCTCTCTCTATCTCTCTCTATATCTCACTCTTCACTCTATATCTATATAGGGGGCCGAGGACCCCTATAGATTCTATACGCTGCCCCCCGGCCATATAGAGATCTATATATATATATATATATATATATAGGTTGGGCAGGAGATGGGGTTGGGAGTGCCGCTGAGAATAGGGGAGTCATATAATCCAGAGAGAGGGGGGCCGAGAGAATTAATCTATCTGGGGGCCCGCCCCTATAGGTCTAGGGGGCCCCTATCTATCTATATAGGGGGCCCCCCATATATAGATAGGGCGCCGATAGGGGGGCCCCTATCTAGAACTAGAAGATAAGATAGTTCGGGGTGGGGGCACTCGATTGATAAATGATAAATCGAGGGCCCCCCTCTCTCTATATAGCCGCCCAATATCTCCAATCTCTCTATAGGGGGCCCCTATAGGCCCGCCCGGCGGGCCCCTATCTCTATATGGCCCCCCCATAGAGAGTTCTAGATAGGGCTCCCATAGAGATCTCTATAGGGGGGGCCCTATCTAGAACTCTCTATGGGGTGGGGGGGGGCCCGCCCCTATAGATCTCTCTCTGCCCCCCCGGATCTATCCCCTCTATATCTATCTGGGCCCAATATCTATCTCTCTATCTGTCTAGGGGTCCCCTAGAGATCGGAGCCCTACCCTATAGATCTCTCTGGGGGCCCGGCCCCCTATCTATGGCTTGTTCGGGGAAAGCCACGGCCTCCCGCCTAGATTCTATATCTCTCTCTATATCTCTCTCTATATCTCCCTCCCCATTCCAGTTTGTTCCCGCCTATATATAGATCTCTCTCTATATCTCTCTCTATATCTCCGGGGCGGCCTCCCGGTGCCACCAAGGATCCAACGCAGTCGGGCCATTCCAGTTTGCTGCCACCAAGAGATAGGTTGAGATCCAACGTGCTATGCACATGCACATGCACATGCACTACACTAATAATGTCATGTCATGTTATGTTTCCTACCTCACCCGAGGGGCCAACTATGGATATAGGGGTCCTATGGATATAGGGGTCATGAAGAAATGCCCTTTGAAGAAGCATCTGGTTTCATCTCTATTTCGTTGGTTAACTTCCCCTTTTCTATGATGTCGTGTGGCAATTCAGGTTGGTTATCTGGACTACTCAAAATGGCTCTCTCATATCGGGAGATTTCGCCCAGTGGCATTCGATCACAGAACCCTCTCACAGCAGCATGAAGAACTAGGATTTGTTTTTCAATAGGAAGTGGTGAATATTGCGGTTGTTTCGGAACTTCTGTGAGCCTAGCACCTCTATTTAATAGTGCCTGAGTCGCAGCATCAGGGTCTGACCCAGATTGAGCAGAGGCGGCCACTTCACGGTATTGCGCCGATTCGGGTTTTGAACTACCGCGTACTTGTTTCATAGCTTTCAACTGAGCGGCGGACCCAACGCGACTGACAGGTAAGCCAACGTTAATAGCCGGTCTAATTCCGCGATAGAAGGGCTCTGTTTCCGGACGAATCTGTCCATCTGTAATGGGGATCACATTGGTAGGGATATAGGCCGACACGTCTCCAGCTTGTGTTTCAATGACGGGTAACGCGGTCAAGCTACCCGCACCTGTCTGGTCCGATCGTTTTGCGGCTCTTTCCGATAGACGGGAGTGCGAATGGAAAACATCCCCTGGGAAAGCCTCACGGCCTGGTGGGCGGCGAAGCGATAATGACATTTGTCGATATGCCACCGCCTGTTTACTCGGATCATCATAGATGATTAATGCGTGCATTCCATTATCACGAGAATATTCTCCCATGGCACACCCGGGATATGGGGCCGGAAATTGCAGAGGAGCAGGATCCGGAGCGGTGGCTGCATTGATTATGGAATACTCCAACGCATCCGCTTCCGGGGGAATTTGAACCAATTGGGCCACGGTCGAGCGTTTCTGCCCAATCGCTACATGGACGCGATACACACTATCAGAGGTGCCCGCCGTAGATCCAGTTGGGCGGTGGGAGCGCTTTTGGTTTGATATGATATCAATAGCTATAGCGGTTTTCCCAGTTTGTCGGTCCCCAATGATCAGTTCTCGTTGACCACGGCCTATAGGAACCAGGCTATCCACCGCTTTTAACCCTGTTTGCAGAGGTTCGTGCACGGATTTACGTTCGATAATCCCAGGGGCTTTCGCTTCGACACGTCTTCGTTCGGCGCCCTCCCCTCCAGATATATGGGCCTGTAGTGCCCCTTTTCCATCAATAGGGACTCCCAACGCATCGACCACACGACCTAGCAGGGCCTTCCCCACAGGAACATCCACAATAGATCCAGTCCGCTTGACCAGATCTCCCTCTTTTATGGCAACGTCGTTACCGAATACAACGATACCCACATTCTCATTCTCAGGATTCAACGCTATTCCTTTCACACCGCTGGCAAATTCGACCATTTCCCCAGCTTGAATCTCGTTCAATCCATAGACACGTGCAATCCCATCTCCAACTGGGACCACTCGACCGATCTCATCAACCTTTAGATCGGTGCTGTAGTCGGTAATCCTTTTCTCCGATGGAGTAGTGAGTTCCGTGTTCTGTTCTAATAGAAGGCACAGGGAGAAATCCGCAGAACCTGGACGACCCGACCCCGGGTCTCATTTAAGTAGCAAGAAAGGCGGGTAACAATTGGATCTGTAATACAAATATGATATTCCATATGCCCTATAGAAACAGAAGGGCAAATAGGATAGGATATTCTATATGATACAAATGGGATATTCTATTATATTCTATTATATATGTAATACAAATATTCCAGAGCCACCCAGCCACAGCCACAGCCACAGCCACAGCCACAGCCACAGCCACAGCCACAGCCACCATTAGAGGGGGAGGGGGAGGGGGAGTGGGAGTGGAGTAGAACGAGAGAAAGGATGGAAAGGAAACGCACACTTCGCCATATATATATATCTATATAGATATATCTATATCTATATATATATATATATATAGATAGGGGTCCGAGCTAGATACGCCCGGCATGCAGACCATACGGAAACGAAACCTCGTGATGACGTGACTCCGGGGCAGAGCGGTAGTCGACAATGGCCTATATAGGTTAGGGCCCGCCTATCTGTATATAGGGCATGTGAAGTCGGGCTCAACCTGGTTTGGTTAATTAGAGGTGAGATCAGATCCCCTCGAAAGGCATCCCCTATATCTAGATGGGCCGGGTCAGACGATCTCTATTCTATATGCCCGGGCAAACCTAGATTAATGAGTGAATGGAATCTCTAGTCCAGTCCAGCCCCTATGACGATATGGGGCTCCCTATATCTAGATAGGCGCCCCAGAGAGATTAGATGAGATAAGATAAGATAGAATAGGGGGGGGGAGGGGCCGCCCAGATAGATCTATAGGGAGAGATATAGAGAGAGAGAGTATATAGATGGGGGAATGCACCCCTCTATAGGCCCCCTCTAGATATATGGACCTTTCCCCCATATATCATATATAGATAGGGGGTTGGGGCCGGGGGTCATTATCTTATCTATATGCGCCCCTCCCCCTAGATAGATAGGCGATAGGCCCTCTAAAGTGCCATATCCCCTTGCCTTGGGACCTATATAGATAGATATAGATATCTCTCTATATCTCTATCTATCTCTCTCTCTCTCTATATCTCTATCTATCTATCTATATCTCTCTCTATATCTCTCTCTCTCTATCTATCTCTCTCTCTATATGGGGGATATATCCGTGAGCCGATGAGCCGGGCGGGCCTCCCCAGATCTAGATAAGATATAGAGAGGCCCCATCTCTCTATATGGGAACCAACCTATCGCCATATAGTGAGATGGGGCGGTGAGCCATTCATTCCAAATCGATCGAGTCATATACAGATAGGGCCTCGCCCTCCTTCGTCTTCAATCAGTTGTCTAGTAGAGTAGTTTCCAATCCTAAGCCTTTCTCCGGAACTATAACTCTCTATATCGGTCGAGAGCCCCCACCCCATATAGAGTTATAGATATCGGCCTCCCATATATGGATTCTAGATAGGGGCCCCAGCTCAATCAACCAACGGACCCCCGAGTAGAGATAGGGGGCACTCACTAGCCCGGCCTTCGGCACTCGAGCTATCGTGCCTGCCTTATTCTATTCCTATTGGGCCATACGCTCCGGCCTGCCTTCCCCTATCCCTGGGACTAGACTCTATTTGCTGCGAGTGCCGATAGGCCCTTATCCCATATGGCGCCCTATCCGGCCTGCTTATCCAGCTTCCCGTTCGCGAGTGCCGATACCAGACAGCCCCCCGGCCGGCCCGGGATGGATCCAGGTCTGTTGCGCCTGGAGTGTTCGGCATGAGGAGAGGAGATATCTATATACTCTATAGATCGCCCTGGCTGGACTCGCCTCGACTCTAGGGACCGATCGGAAACAAGCAGATAGAGAAGATATAGAGAGGGCCCTGAACTAGTTCAGGGATAGGGATGGGGTAGAGGGTCTAGGGCATAGGGCCCCTCTCCCACTCTGGGGGCCAAGATTCTATAGAGAGGGAGGCCTATGGGGATGGATTCCTTAGACTAGACAAACTCGACTTGACTCGAGAGACCCCAACTAGATAGGAGGGAATCTCTCTGTGAACTGTATTGTGTCTATGCCCACAGCCCGGGGATAGAATAGAGAGAGAGGATAGGAGCCCCTACCCCTGTGGCTATTCTCAGACGGAAGGATAGGATATAGGATAGACTCTTACCCCCCTACTCTCGATAGATCGAGGAAAACTCTCTATATCTATAGTCAGCACCCTACCCTATGGCGACCAGTCTATAGTCTAGCTGGGCCCTGAACTCTCTATATGGGCACTCGACCCCAGACAGACAGATATATGGCTGGCGACGGCCTACTATAGCTGGGCTCGAGGGCGTCGAGTCGGAACTAGAACTAGATAAGATAGGCCCCGAAGGCTATCTATTCTATATCTATAGCGAGGCCTGGCCTGGCCTGGCCTGGCCTGGCCTGGCCTGGCCTATATATCTCTTCTCTGGGAGAAACTACTGTCTATATACCCGACTATCTCCCATATCGTCATAGGGGGGCCCCTATCTATCTCTATATGGATATGGGTCGGCCCCCCTATATCTATCTACTCTGTTCGCTATGGAGTATAGAGCTTCCCCTAGAACTCTCTATGGCCTCGGCCCCCATCTATATCTATGGGGTTGAGTGATTGCGATATATAGATAGGTAGGGCCGCATATGACCTATTCTATACGTGACATGAGTGCCCATGGGGGCCACTCAGATCAAGTCTTCTCCGACCGGCCATATCTATATATAGGGAAGGGAGACACGCCCATCCATTATGATACGCGATAGATATCAGTCAGTCAGTCAGTCATCAGTCGTATCACGAACGATATAGATAGAGGGGCCCCATATCTAGAATCTATATAGGGGGGCCCATCTCCCATTATAGAGAGCCGCCATCGCCCCCCCCCCCTCTCCCCCGGCCGTCGCCATCTCTATATAGATAGGGTGCCGACTAGATATAGATGGATATAGCGCCGGCGCATAAATGTATATAGTCAGTCGGCCGAGTGCTCTCCTCGTCCTCCCTCTCCCCTATCCCAATAATAGAGTGGGTGGGGGTCGCCACGCCATATATCATGTGTCATATCTAGATGGGGTGCCCGTGAGAGTGCCACGGGGGGCCGCACTCGCAGCAATATCTAATATCTCTCGTCAGTCGGTCGAGTGCCGACTGTAACTAAACTCTATATAGCATAGTCGCCCTCGGCCCCCGGCTATAGATGGCCCTCGGCACCCCCACCCCACCCCACCCATATAGAGAGTAGAGGTTCTATATAGAGATAGAAGCGGATCAGCGGCTAGTTCTGTTCTATATAGATATAGAGGGCCCAACATCTATCTATATATACTGTTCTCTATAGATTATAGATAGAGCCCCAACGGGTGATAGAACTAGTTCTATATCGGGCCACTACTATCTATCTATCTCTCTATATCTCTCTCTATCTATATCTCTCTCTATCTATCTATCTCTCTCTCTATATCTCTATCTCTCTCTCTATATCTCTCTCTATCTATCTATCCTCGACTAGAGACTAAACCTGCTGCAGGAGACTGAGGCCCCTATATCTGAACTCTATATCTCTATCTTCAGTCTCTCTCTCTATCTCTATATAGATCTCTCTCTCTATCTGAAGTCTCTCTCTCACTCTGTATCTCTCTCTCTATCTCTCTATATCTCACTCTGTATCTCTCTCTCTATCTCTCTATATCTCACTCTGTATCTCTCTCTCTATCTCTCTATATCTCACTCTGTATCTCTCTCAGATAAGATAAGATATATATCTCTCGATCTCTCAGATAAGATATATATCTCTCTCGACTCACTCTGTATCTCTCTCAGATATATATCTCTCTCTCTATCTCGACTCTCTATATCCATATCTGGAGACCCTTGGGGGCGGAGACGAAAACTGTATATTCCATACGTGACCTATACCACATATCCAGGGAGTGTCTGGGTCTGAAACTCGCCCTGACGTGGGAGATAAGATAATATTACTCTATAGGGGAGCCCCACCCCATATAGATCTAGAGGGGGGGGGTCGGCCAACCCAACTCTAGATGGGATAGATACGGCCAACCCGGTTGCTAAGATAGAGAGGAACCCAGATAGAGTGGAGGGGTCGGCCCGGTTGCGGATATAGAGATCGGCCCATATCTATAGATAGCGAGTTCCATATAGAATAGTCGCAACCGGCTCGGCTCCATCTCTAGTCCCTATCTATGGCTTGTATTCGGGAGTGCCATATCGTCGGAACACTATGGCATCTTAGCAACTAGCAACCGGGTTGGGCCTATCTATCCCATCTAGAGTGCCCCCTCTATCTAGATCTTAGCAACCGGGTCGGCCAGACCATATAATAGAGAGACTAGCAACCGGGTAGGGTAGCAACCGGGTTGGATGGCCCGTCTATCTCTCTATCTTGTTGGGGACCGGGGATAAGTGGATTCTCTTTATGAGCATAGATAGAGATAGATAGGGCAACCGGGGGTGGATAGAGAGATAGGGCTTTGCCATCTAGATAGATAGGCGAGTGCCCAGTCTGTATTCAGATTTAGATGTCGAGTCGAGAATAGAAGAGTCGAATCTCCCTATCTCTGTCGAGTCCCCTATCTATCCAATCCCCACCCACCCCCCACCCCATATAGAGATTGAGATTGACCAGAGTGCCGGGTTGCCCCTATCTCTACTAAATCTAACTCTCTATATTGGGTTGGCCTATACCTATATATTTCTAGGCTCCGGTCGAGACGGAACTCTAGTCATCGCTTTGAGAGATAGAGGCTGATAGACGTAGATCTCTGTCTATGTAGATAGTGGAACCAATCTGGTAGTGCCCTATCTATCTATATGGGTCTGCTCCGCCCTATCTCTCTATCCCTATCTATATGGAGGGGGGGGGGTGTGTTGTGTCCAATCCGTGTGTTTGGTTCCGTCTATCTACCCATCCGCCCTATCTATATGGGTGTGTCCAATCCGCCCTATCTATCTGGGTGTGTCCAATCCGCCCTATCTCTCTATCTCTCTATCTATCCCGCGAACGGGCAACCGGGTTGGGTGATCTAGCCTATCTATCCATATCCATATCTATTGCTAATCTCACCAATCTGGTAGTGCCCTATCTATCTATATGGGTCTGCTCCGCCCTATCTCTCTATCCCTATCTATATGGAGGGGGGGGGTGTGTTCATTCGCTACGAGATATTAGCAACTAGCAACCGGGATTGGATAGAGAGCATCTAGATCTATATCTCCCCATAGAGAGAGAGGCCCTCGACCCCATATGTCATGTTGCCCTATCTATATATGGTGCCGGGGTCGAGATCCATCTATGAGTCGAGTTCTCTAGTCCCTATCTAGATGGGAGATCTCTACATGACCATAGATCTCTATCCAGATCCATGCCCTCGACCCGGGCCCAGATGGAGATATAGGAAGATAGATATATAGGGCCAGTGGGTGAGGTTGGCCATGATGTGGGCTATCTCTATACAGTGCCCCATAGATAGACCAGTAGATCTATAGGGTCAATGCCCCAACCCCATCTATATAGAACTAGAATAGATATCTCTCTGCGAGAGTGGAGCAACCGGGGCCGGTTGTGGGATCTTAGCCCATATCTAGAATCAACCGGGAGTGGATAGATTCTATAAGCGCAACCGGGTCGGCCAGATAGAAGATATAGAGAGGGGGGGGCCCATATCTATATAGAGTAGCAACCGGGGTGGGCCTATCTATCCCAGCCCCCTAGAGAGGAACCCAGATAGATGGGTCGGCCCTATCTATGGCTTCGGGAGTGCCATATCATATCCCAGATCTCTATATAGATATCTATCTGTCGGTCGTCACTATTCATCTCTGTGGGTGGGGGTGGATAGATGCCCACCCCTCTATATAGATATGGCCGATCCCTATCTATGGGGGCACCTTCCCCCTCTACCGATCAATGGGCAGAGGTTAGAGGGGATAGCCGCCCCCTATATATAGATAAGATATGGCCGATCCCCTATCTAGACTCACTCAATCTCTATATGGGGTGGGGGATGGGGTGAATATTGGACCCCCCACCCACCACCACAGGGGGGTTGGCCAAAGAAACATAAACATCAGATAAGATAAGATAAGATCTATTTGGTCTGGTCTGGTCCAATCTGGTCCTATCTAACTCTATACTGCTGAAACTTTATCTCTATACTGGCGCCATATAGATATATAGGGCGCTGCATAGGAGTAGATAAGAGATGGATGGCCTTGTCGAGATGGAGCATGCGACCCGAGTCGATTTATGGATGTCGGATAATGGATACCATGTTTGTTCGGATCGGGGAGGGGAGCCCGAAGAACAATCGTTGTCTGTCTCCGGGCATAGGGCGTCGGATGATGTGGTGCTCTAGATTAGATAGAGGGGCGCCGGTGATCGGCTTTCTTATTGATGAGAGCGATGCATCGCAATGAGAGAGGAGAGGCCCCTATCTATATCTGGGGAGGGGCGCCGAGAGATATAATAGAATAGAATAGAGAGGGGGGGGGGGAGGGGGCCATCTCTATAGATCTTTGGGGCCATCTCTCTATAGAGAGGGTTGGGCCATCTCTCTATAGAGAGGGTTGGGCCATCTCTCTATAGAGAGCCCTATCTCTATATGGGGAGGAGGGACCCCTATAGATATAGGCCCGACCCCCCCCCTTTCAATTTAGAGGGGCTATATCTGGAGGGGGAGGGCCCCAACTCTATCTGCACTCACCCGCCCCTATCTGAATGAGAGGAGGGCCCCCAATCTCTCTATCTGCCAGATCTGATCTATAGAGAGGGGCCCCCCCAACTAGAGATCTGGAGGGTGAGGGTCAGATAGAGATATAGGCGCCCAGATCGCCGGATAGATAAGATAGTTCAGGGGCCAGATCTCTTCTTCTTCTCGGGGGGCCATCTATCTATACTATAGAGAGGGCCCAACTAGATATATGTCGAGGGCGGCCCCCCCCCCTCTCTATTCTATCTTATCTCGGCTCTATATCTTATCTATCTCTATGGGGAGTGCCCCCACCCCATAGAGAGTTCTAGTTATAGATAGGGCTTCACCCCTATCTCTATATGGGGTCGAGTGCCACCCACTACCCACTACTCCATAGGCTATAGCCACCCTCCCCCTCCCTGAACTATCTTATCAACTCTATCTTTCAAAGTTAAAACCCATTCCGTCGCACGAGCCATTCCGTCGCACGGGCTCCGGACCGAATCGAAAGAGATATAGGGCCAGCCGGACCGAATCGAAAGGCCAGCCCCTATGTAGATTCCTCTGCTAACTGAGGATTCTAGATAGGGGCCACAAAATCTCAATGGTTCATTGATATTGATCGGCACTGATATATAGATATATATACATATATAGGTATCGGCGTTCCTTCCTACTGAGATTCACTTCGTTCCCTCCTACTGAGATTCACTTCCTATTTCATCCGCTGATCTCTTTCGATGAAATCTGCCATGTTGCACTAAGTTACCTACGGGGGTGTGCATACGGTCCGGGAACACTTTGGGGTGAACACCCATCCGGGCAAGTAGGGTCGATGGTTCGGCATTTAGGCTGTAACATTGAGCAAGCCGAGTGAACAAGTGCTCTCCGAACCGAGCTTGATAGTCCCCTATCACTAGGCTCACCGACCAACATGATTGACTTCTCCATCTCATTCTTATTACTCCCGGGTTTCGAATCGGAGTGGAACGGGACAACGCAAGGGGATCTATAGGGGCGGCCTATAGAGAGATCTAGATCTCTAGAGAGAGATAGAGATCTAGATCTATAGAGAGAGATAGAGATAGTCGAGATATATATCTGAGAGAGTGCAGATAGAGATATTCGAGATATATATCTGAGAGAGAGTGCAGATAGAGATATAGAGAGAGATATATATCTGAGAGAGATACAGATAGAGATAGTCGAGATATAGAGAGAGATAGAGTGAAGAGTGAGATATAGATATATCTCTAGATATATATCTCTCTATAGGGTCCCTCGATCTCCAGATAGCCAGATAGAGATCTAGGGGAGGGGCGGGTGCCGACTCTATATAGCCGCCCCCATATAGAGATAGGGCTCCTCCCCCTAGAGATCTATATGGCTATCGCCCCCCCCCCCTCCAGAGAATATAATAGAATATAGGGGCCCTATAGAGAGATCTGGGGGGCCCAGAGAATCTAGGGGGGATAGGGCGCCCATATAGATATAAGGGGGGGTGCCGACTATAGAGAGTTGCCCCCCCCAAAGTCTTATATAGCTGGGGCCAGCTAGGCCGCCCTATCTGTATATATATATGCCTATCTATATCTGAAGTAGCTGCCGACTACCCCCAGATAGAGAGAGGGCGCCCCCCCCCCTCTCTCTATCTGGGAATCTATAGAGGGGGGGTGGGGGGGGCCATCTCTCGGGCCATAGCCGCCCCCAGATATAGATAGGGCTCTCTATAGAGAGATGGCCCCCCCTCTATCTATATGGGGATACGCCCACCTGGCCGGATCCGGGCAGAGATATATGGCCTCCCCTTTCCCACACTCGCCTTACTAGAGTTTCTAGTAGACGATGTATACTATTTGGTTTGGAACCGGCCAATAATATAATAGAATAGAATAGAATAGAATAGAATAGAATAGAATATATGGTGTAGGTGGGAGAAGGCGGGTGGGGCGCTTGCCAGATATAGATAGGGCCCCCCCCCTCTCTATTCTATCTTATCTCGGCTCCCCCATAGAGAGAGAGGGGGGGGGAGAGAGGGGGGCCTGAATGAGACTATGGGGGGTGCCCTCGGCTAAAGAGTGAACGCCTATATCTAGAATTCTGAATGAGAGGAGGGGGGGGCCTATATCCATAGTTCGGCTGAGAGAGAAGAGGCTGGAGGATAGATCCTATACGTGATATGATGAAAGACAGATAGATAGATAGCCCCCCCTATCTAGATTTCTCGGCTCCCAGATCTGGGGGGATATATAGGGCTGAATGAGGGGGTGAGGGGCTAGGTATAGATTGCCAGCTATATAGAGATCTATCTATGCCCTGGACTAAAGAGAGAACCCGGCCTGACGGATGAGAATCTAGATGATGGAGGATAGATCATATACGTGATATGAGAGGGTCGATGGGGAAATACCGTGGCATATAGAGGGGGGTGGACGGAAGATCTATATAGATGGGCGCGTGGACTGAGAGGGAGAAAGGCCCTCTATATAGAGATATAGAACTCTGAATGAGATACCCCTCTAGATCTATATGGGAATAAAGGGTGGACAGAATAGATTAGAAACGTGAAATGAGAGTGTCGACAGGGATGGAGATCCTGGCCATATATTACATAGATAGGGGCCCCTAGATATCGTTTCTATTTCTACAGATATGGGAGGACTGAATAGAAAACCCCGGCCCGCCCATATAGAGGGGGGGGGACCGTGATGCTATATATCTATGGGGGCGACCTTGGGCCATATATGGATAGGTGGGGAGTACAGATTCAATTTCCTTGGCATATAGATTATATCCCGACGGGACGAAGACTGTGAGATGAGTGGCCCGGCCCTATCTATCTATCTATTTACGGAGCCCCTCTCCCTCTTTCTTGTCCGGTCCGCCCCTATATAGAGAATAGAGGCGGGCTCCACACCCCCACCTTCCCCACCTAGGGTTGTCCCGCTTCCAACCCTACCCGCTGAGGACGGGTTGTCCCGCTTCCAACCCCCTCTCTATAGAATAGATATGGCCGCCCGGAGGCCCTTCTTGACTCGGGAGGGGAGGGGCTAACTGACCAATGCCCTAAATCAATCGGCCCCCCCCTCTCTATATCTTCTCTATCTGGGGGCCCTCGCCCTCACCCTCCAGCCCTATATAGAAATCTGGGAGCCGAGAGAGTTCAGGGGGGGCGGGCCTATATAGAGAGATCTGGGAGCCCGATGCAAGCAAGAATTTCTATAGATCCTGGGTGCCCGCAGGCTTCCCTGCCCTCCACGATTTGATTGGGGCCGGGGAGTATGAAGGGTGAACAGAACAGATCAACCATTCGGGGCTCGGGGAAGAGGGGAGTGCTAACCACACCAGGTTAGCACTCCCCCTCTCTATATATTCAACCTCACCCCCGAAGATAAGATATATGGGCGACCGCCCCTACTCACCTAGGGAGGGAGGCCCTCTATATCTATATGGCCCGACCGGGTGCATATAGATATAGAGGGCCCTATCTAATGAATCTAATCTCGAAGCGTAGCCCCGCAGCTCAGCTCAAATGCATATATTCATTTCCATCCATTATATACGTGATACAACCAACCGGGGGCCGCCCCTCTCTCTATATCTCCGGGGGAGGGTGGGGTTCGGGAGGGGAGGCCCTCTCTCTCTATCTGGGAAGGCGAGAAGAAGGCTCTCCCCTATATAGAGGCTATCCAATCAGGGCACCCCGGCATATAGAGAATAGAATAGAGGGGCCCCCCGTCTTCGACTGAGGAAGGAGATCTGGGCCGACCGGGGAATAAAAGAAATTTACCAGTTGCCCCACGCTGCCTCCCCCCCACCCCCTATATAGATTAGTGGGGTCTTCCCCCTCCCCAGAACTATATAGATATATCTATATAGGGCGGGCTTCTCAGACTTTGGTCAGGACGGGAGGAAACAGAAACATTGCCAGTTCTATATAGAGGGCCCCCCCGCCCTCTCTATAGTTCTTCTTCGGGGGGCCCTCTATATAGATATGGGCGGTGAACTCCTCTCCATTGGAGATAGTTCAGATAGGGGCCGCCCCGCAACTATTAACTGAGATCTCCCTATAGACTGATGTTGATGTTCTGGCCCTATCGGTTCTGAACCATTACATCATAATGCCGCCACTCCCACTCATACAGAGATAGAGGTTATCGAGTGCCAATGAAACTATATAATATACTCTATACTATAGATAGTTCAGAGAGGGGGGGTGGGGGCCCGGGCATCCGCATTACAATCTCTATTCTATATGTATGGGGCACCCTATATAGATAGATATGGCGACCGGGCCCCTAGATATAGATCTGGGGCCCCAGATCTCTAGGGGCGTCCGGGCGCTAGCTTGACTTGATTCACTCCCAGATATCTATATAGGGGGCACTCCCCAGAACTATAGATAGGCAATCTAGTCAGTGCCATATCTATATGGTACCGTTCACCCCAACTAACTATCTATATAGAGTCGATAGTCGATCATATCACCCCAACTAGATAGATATAGTCGGTAGTCGGTAGTCGGCCGGGGGGTATCATATCACGTATTCAACCACCCCCGGGGCAGGGGAGGGTGTGCTCGTGAGATGAGTAGCCCATATAGAGAAGATATAGAGAGATATAGAGAGATATAGAGAGAGGGGGGATCTCACCCGCCCTCTCTATAGTTATGTGAGGGGGGCCTGCCTATCTATAGACTATACCACAGACCACTTGCCTCTCCTCGCCATAGTTATATGCCTCTCCTCGCCATCAGCTCATACCCTATATAGAGATATGGCCCCCCTATAGAGAGATCTGGGAAGAATCTATATCTATATAGGGCTGCCTTCTCTATAAGATCTCTATAGGGGGCCCCTATCTGAACTATGGCCATCTCAGAATATCAGAGTCACTATCTAGATGGCCTCGTGGATCTGATCTATATAGATGGCCCCATCCATATCTATAGAGGGGGTCGGCCCGAGAAGGCAGTCATGTTCACTGGCGGGGAGTCGGGAAGGGAGGAGATATATCTCTCTCTATATCTATATCTCTCTCTATATCTATATGGCCGCCCCTATCTATCTCCTAATATGTATAGGCGAGTGCCAACCTGTATTCAGTCTGTATGGAGAGAGTAGATATAGGGCTTCGTATCACGTATATAATAGAATCGAGTGAGCCATGAGGATAGCACTCGACCTACTATATACGTGATAGAGTGGTACTCTCTCTCAAGCACTTGTAGGTTGTAGGTTGGCACTCGACCCCCTATCTCTATTTGGGCACTCGAGATCTATCTATATCTCTCGAGATCTATCGGGTCGGTCGATCGAAAGCATGACTCTAGTCTCCCTCGATCAGATAGAACTATAGGGTCGTCTCTACCATCGTCAGCATCCTCATCGATTTCCGCAGTTCGGGGGCATCTCCATGATTCCCGTTACTCATGCCAGATACCGACCTTCCGGAAGCGCATAGAAAGGCTTCCCTCCGGGGAGCTTCGGTACGCATCAGTTCTCTATATAGGGGTCGGCCTCCCCGATCACTCGGCGAGCGAAAGCGTGATGAATACACCGACATTCTAGCTGAGTATCGCTGAGCTGATAGTGGCGAGTAAGTAAGTAAGTGAGTAAGACTCATAATGAATGTGTCGAAGATCTCCCTCCTCACCCCTCACCTTATAGTGGGTGGGTCGGTCGCTCGAGTCGATAGGAGCTTGTTGCCGGAAGAAAAGAGGGAGAATCGGTATGGTATAGAAACACCGAGAGGAAGGTGAGGGGAGCGTATTACATATATCTGCCCTATCTATATATGGGGGTGTCTGACCGGAGAGGTGCGCGGGGTCTTGGAATCGGGCCGATCTATCTATTCGCCATAGAGATCTATAGGGTGCCCCGCCCCACTATCTATCTATCCGGCCGGGTGCTCTCCCGAGTGACGAAGCATCTTGATTCGATTCACCGAAGGCTCGAGCGCCATATATAGATAGGGGCCCAGATCCACCGAACCATTATTAAGTGGCTGGCCTATAGACTCTCTATCGTGGCTATTCACCGGCTCACCGAACTGCCCTATAGACTCTATATCTAGGAAGCATCTGGATTCACCGAACCATCCGGTATCGGGCCCTACCCTACCCTACCCTACCCTACCCTACCCTACCCTACCCTACCCTACCCTACCCTACCCTATATATTAATAGCGCGGCGCCCTTATATACTTCGGGTAGTGATTCACACAGAGTAATAATACGCTGGATGGCTATCTATAAACAATAGGGATGATTTCCGTTCGAGAGAGATGATCTCGACTGATTGGGCGCGAAGCGCTTGATGAGGCCTATATCTGAATCGAGGTGAGTGAGGTTCAAAAGATCGTCTTCTTAACCGCCCTATCTATCTATCTATTCCTATCTATATATGGGCTGGGCCGCGAGATCTACTATTATCTCGTCCCGACGCCCTATCTATCTATATATTCCTATCCATATATGGGGGCGAGGGGAATGGAAGCTTGAATGGGTTGATCGGATCGATGCACTCAATATGGTGCCCCCTCTATCCCTCTCTTTATTTCTATATCTATATGGGCCCTATCTGTCCTGTCTATATACCCCGGGCCCTCCAGTTGAGATATATAGGGGCGCCATATCTATATATAGGGTGCCGACTATAGAGTGAGTCTCCCCCAGATAGATATAGACTCCCGGGCATAGAGAGCTCTATATGGGGGGACTGACTCTATATAGCATGCTCCCCTATATATAGATATGGCGACGGGCCTACTATATAGAGTATGCTCGGGAGCCCTATCTATATATGGGGACCCCTATCTATATGCCTATATATCAGCCGGGGGGGGGCCCTATATATGTAACTGACTCGACTGCCCAGATAGATTAGATATATAGGGCCCCCCCCCTCCCCCTATATAGACTGAGTATAGATGGCCCCACTCTATATAGATATGGTCAATGATTGGGCGGTCGAGCGCATAGAAATCAAATCAATAGGCACGCCCCGACCCCTATCCGAGTTAGATATGCCGAGGACTTCTATCTATGGGGTCTATATACAATCTATCCAATCCCCACCCACCCCGCCCCTACCCTATATGGATAGGGAATAGTTCCTCTATAGATTAGGTATAGGGAGGATCTATAGAGAATTGGGGGCAGCTAGCTCTATACTCTATAGGTGCCCCCCGCACCGCTGGGCCGAGGGCTACTATAGATAGGCCAGGCCCTTGCGCCGACGGCTACATAAAGAATTGTATGTCATGCTTGGGAGATATATAGAGAGTGGGGCCCCCTATCTCCCCCCTCTCTATCTCTCCCATCTCATCTCACCCGATCTATATATTGAATCCGATAGATATATATCTATATATATTGAATCTCATCTCACCCGATCTAGATATCTCATCTCATCTCACCCGATCTATATAGATTGAATCTCATCTCACCCGATCTATATATTGAATCTCACCGAGAACCCATCTCAGCCCCCTCTCTATCTCTCCCATCTCATCTCACCCGATAGATATATTGAATCTCATCTCACCCGATCTATAGATGAAACCGAGAGATTGAATCTAATCTCAGAATAGCCCCCAGATCAATATATAGGCACCCGAGATATTGAATCTCAGCCCCCTCTCTATCTCTCCCATCTCTTCTCACCCGATAGATATATTGGTTTCATATAGAATTCTCTCAGCCCATCTCAGCCCCCTCTCTATCTCTCCCATCGCCAGATCACTATATAGGCACCCGATCTATCTCATCTCACCCGATCTATAGATTGAATCTCACCCGATATCTATCTGGCTAGGCCCCCCGATGGAGATGGATCTATCTGGCTAGGCCCCCTCCCTATATATCTATAGATCTATCCGCCCCAGATAGATATAGATCTAGATATAGGGTCATGTCATGTTACGTATATAGTATGAACCTCGATTCATACCCTCGGCCAATGAAACTATAGACATTGGTCCTCATATATAGACAGGGGGTTCTATCGTTGGCCAATGAAACTATATACAGTGGTCGGGAATGGTCTCGTGGTCGCCAAAGAAACAAACCCCCCTCTCTATATATCTTTATCTCTATATGTGGTCCTCGCCCATATATAGAGAATGGTTGGCCCCCTCTCTATATATCATATCTTCGGCTCTATATCTAACTATATACAGTGGTGCAGATAAGGTCTATAGGGCGCCTCTCTCTATATATGGTGAAACTATATACAGTGGTGCTCGCCTCTATATACTCTCTATATCTATATGGGGTTGGTTCACTCGCCTCTAATATAGATAGGTTAGTCATCTATATATATCTGTGCTCCGATAGGGGACTCGCCAGATGGATATATAGGGCCTGCCTATATAGAGATAGAGTCCTCGTCGATAGAGTCGATAGAGTCCTCGTCGATAGAGTACTCGTCTCCCATATATAGATAGGGGACTCGAGTGGCCATATATTCCCTATATAACGAGAGTAGTCCTCGTGATTGGATGGTGGTACTCGCAAACCATATATAGGGGTTGGTTCAGCCCCGGCCCCCTCTCTCTATATCTAACTATATACAGTGGTGCAGATAAGGTCTATAGGGCGCCTCTCTCTATATATGGGGTTCGGTCATCTATATCTCGTGCTCGTAAGATATATATCTATATATCTATATATCTATCTATATCTATATATCTATATAGATATAGATAGATATCTATATATCTCTCTATAGATATCTATATATCTAGATATATAGGCCATCCGTATCCTCTGATTCCTATCCTCTGATTCTTCATCCGTATCCTCTGCCAGAATAGAGATATAGTACCTCTGCCAGAATAGAGATATAGTACCTCTTCGTTACAGATATAGAGAGAGATATAGATGATCCCCCATATATAGATAGGGCCCCCCCCCACCCCACTCTATCCGCCCCCCCCCATATCTTATCTGACCGCCCCTATCTCCTCCCACCCACCCCGGGGTCCGGATGCTATAATGCCCCCCCGGTAAAGTAGTCTATAGATAGCCCTCTATATAGGCAGAGATAGGGGCACCCCCCCCTCTCAGAGAGATTATATAGATCTCGGCTCCCCCCCTATCTCTTATATGAGAGAGGGGGCTCGGCTATATAGCATAGATATGGCAACATCCGAATGAACTAGAGATCGAGGGCTCGACTAAGGTATATATATCTTTCGGATTCAACCTGCCTATATAGACCCATATATCCAGGGGGCTCGACTATCTATAGCTCCTCTGCATCCGGGTACTCACTAGACTGACCCCCTCTATATCTATATGGCTCGCTATAGTATCGGTCGAACGGAGACTGACTGACTAATATATCTTATCTACTCCTATATAGATATATGTGGGTGGCCCATATAGATATATATCTATATAGAGTGTGGTTGACTATCTATATATACAGTCGAGGGGCTCGATCGATACATCGAGGGCCATATATAGATAGGGGAAATCTTGATATAGGGCGGCCTACTATCTCGCTCTCGACCGCCTGGTTGGGCGCTAGCTAGGTTGTTCCCTCACTATACGGTGACATAACCCCCTGCAGTTCTCTATATAGAGGGGGCCAATCGACCGATCTGGTTCACACAGATCCGCCCCCATCTCCACTTTCTAACCCTAACCCGCTCCCCCCGTACGTCTATTATATCATACGCTCTGCTCTCCCCTATATATAGATGGCGGTCGGACTATAGGTAGACCAACCATAGTCCACCCTATATAGAGAACTCAGCGGATCGCCATATCTATATAGAGGGCCCTAGATTTCTATGGTCTATGGGGACCCCACCCCTATATATCCATATGGCAACGGCCCTATATATAGAGAACTCCGCTCGCCCTATCTATATATATCGAGCCACACCACATCTATATATCTGAGAATCCTCTATATATCTGATGAGCCCTATACTATAGAACTCCCAAAAAAACTCTATATACTAGCATAGAAAGCGACCAAACAACACTGATCCGTATGAGCCTATTGGTCAGTTCATCCGGCCGGCCTATACAGTACAGATATGGGGTGGGGCGGAATGGATGTGGATGAATTAGAACCAGCCGACTATTGTCCTCCCTGTATATAGATATGGCATATATCTATATAGACCCCATCTCTCTATATCTGCCTCGCCCTCCAGCTATAAGGGGGCGAGTTGAGATCGATCTACCTATCTATATAGACCCTGCCGTCGGGAGGGATAGGGGGTGCCCCATATCTGGATAGGGAACTATAGATAGAGATAGTCGCCCTCCAGATAGCTATAGTTCTATATAGGGAGGGGGGGGAAGATATAGAGATATGGGAGTGCCGACTAACTATAGATGCAGATGCCCCAGATAGAACAGAACTATAGGGTCGTCTCTACCATCGCCTACTATATAGAGATAGAGGGAGATCGCCTACTATATATAGATAGAGGGCAATCCCAGTACGGACCAGCGGTTAAAGATATCCTAAAAGAATCTCATCAAATATAGATTCTATTTCTCCCGGGAGCAACCCCGCCCTCTCCTCTATATACTCGTACTCGGCTCCGCCCTCTCTCTATATGGATATGGATAGACCTATCTATATATGGCCGGTTCACTCGAGTCAGCTCGGGACAACCCCCATATATAGATAGGGAATATATAGATATATATATATAGATATATATATCTATTGGGCCCGATGCCCTATCCCCTATCTCCGACAGAGGGACAACCCCCATATATATATAGATAGGCCCACTCCCCTCCCCTCTATATAGATGGGGATGGGAAAGATCTCCTACCCAAGGCGGCTCCCTCCCGAGATGGGTGAAACGAACTGGTGAGAGAGATAGGATAGTTAAGATATCTGCCGCTGGTTGGCCGGGGAGAAGAGCATCAAGCGGAAGCGGTGATGGCACGGGATATATAGATAGGGGAATTGTGGTGGGCCCTATACCCTTACCCTATATAGAACTGATGCGGTGGGTCTCTATCCGTCTGTGGTAGTGTGGACCAACCAACCGATATAAGATGGTGGATTATAGATCATAGATAAGATAGTCACATAATGCAGAAGTGAAGGTGACCCCATATATAGATAGGGGTCAGATATCTATATAGGGCCTCCCCAGATCTATAGATAGGGGACACCTACCCATCCGGGCAGTCAATCTCCACTCCATAGTGATATAGAGTGATTGACGCAGGAACAAATCATAATGAAATGTATCTATATAGTTCGCATCGTGCTCCCGAGAACATAGGGGATCCGGCATATAGAATGAATGGCCCCCATCTATATATATAGAGGGGGAGTAGAGAGGGCCCGCCCCGATATATAGATATGGCTAGAGAGGGCCCGCCCCGATATAGAGATATGGCGATGTTCGGTCGCTTGCCTATATATAGATATGGAACTACAATATTACCCGAGCGATATAGAGTATAGGGGCGGGGCCTATCTAATCTGAGCTATAATAGAGGTGAGCCATAGATCTTTCTAGTGGAGGGCCGGGCATATAGAATCTAGAGTCTCACGCCCTGGGGTTCAATGGACTTCCAAGATAGATAGCCCTATATATATAACTGATCCTGGCATACAGATAATTTCTTGAATCTGTATGGTCGGGAAAGGCAATAATCAGGTGCCCCTATAGAGAGGTTGGTTGAGGAAAGGATGGTTTCGCCGACCCCCCTCTATATAGATCTCGGATCTATATATGGGAGATAGGGGGCCCTCGAATATATTGGTTGATCTCTATATAGGCATTGACTCAATTCGAGATATATAGATAGGGCCACTCACTACGCTACGCTGCGCTCACCCTATATATCTATATGGCAGTGGAGTGCCGTTCGCCTCTCCCATATAGATCTCCCTCTTGGGTCTTCATTGAGTGAGGAATAGCATTATCTAACAATAGGGGGCCGGACGCCATATCTATATATAGGCAAGCAGTAGATATATTAAGGCCTTCCCCCAGATCTCTATATAGGCCAATCGACACTAATCAATCGCCGATCGGAACGGTGAGCCGGGTTCATAACCATCAATCGGAGCGGCCCGGTCCGCAGTCGGCGTAAGGGAAGCCATATAGATATATAGGCCCCCCCCGGCCGGCATCAAGATACGGGACAACGACAACTGGAACTTGATGCACTCGAGATGATAGGGAGGCCGCAGCTGCTTTGATGAGTGCCATGCCGTGTGTTCGGAGTGGGATGGGCAGAGAACGGAAACGACTATTCCAGTTCGGTCTCAGGAATATACGCTCCCGGCTACGATCGGGGGGGGCTATAGAATACTTGGTATTTATAGAGGAGCAAATACCAAGTATGGAAAGATATACCCCCCTATCTATATATGGGATTATCAACTGTCTTCTATATATAGATAGATTCGCCTATAGATCTGATCTATATGGTAGTCCTTGAATACAACTTCACGATTCCCTATATATCAGCCTCTATATAGGGGGCCCTCTCTATAGATCTCGGGATCTATATATCTGTGAAGACTTGAGAATCTGGGAGATGTATTCAAGTCTTCATGCCTATATAGATATTCTATCTGGGATCGTTATTCGTTCTTGACTCTATCTACTCCATAGACGCCATATAGATAAGATATATAGCCGAGATATCTATATAGGGGGGGGCTACTATAGATTAGATCCCTCGCGCCGACATCTCTAGTTATGCCTTAAAATAGATATAGAGCCGAAGATATAGAGAGGGGGGGGGGGCTCGGGAGACCGGGGCCAGATATAGAGCCGCCATCGGGGGATAGATATATAGCTGGGGGAGAGGGACTCGCCCACCCCTATCTATCTAACTATATCTATAGTCGGCACCCCCTCCCCTATAGAGATAGATGGGCTCCAGGGTTACCCAATTATAGACATAGACAGAAGGAGGCTCGGCTCTAATATATCTTATCTTATCTTATCTTATCTTATCTTATCTTATCTTATCTTATCTTATCTTATCTTATCTTATCTTATCTTATCTTATCTTATCTTATCTTATCTTATCTTATCTGAGAGACCCTCGGGAGTCGAGTCTACTAATATCTATATCTGGATAGGGTCCTTAGTCGACAACTCATATCGCGTATATATCTATGTTGCCTAACTCGACCCTGAACTATGGGGTGGGGGCCCCGGCTGCTCATATCTATATCTGGAAGGGGAGGAGAGCCCTAATCTCTATATGGCTCAGGTTGGGAGAGCACCGCTCCGCTCCCCTCCCCTCAGCTCCGCTCCGCTACCCGCACTCCCCCTCTATATAGAACTCATCTAGGTCTAGGAACTCTAGAGAGGGCTCTTCTATTATATACGTGATAGAAGCAACCAGTGCATTACATATATAGGGGAGAGGGCCGAGAGATAGACAGTGCTCTGCCTATGCCTATCCATATAGAGGGGATATGGGAGATATAGATAGGGGGCCCTATATATATATAGAACTGGGGATCCTAGAAATGCCCTCTAGTCCCTCGGGGGCCCGACCCCTTCATTTCTAGGCCACCTCACCTATATATATCTGACCCGCCCCCCCGATCCAACTCCGCTTGTTCCAGCGGAAGTTATATAGTTATATAAGAAGAAAATGAGATAAGATAAGATAAGATAAGATCTCTATATAGGGGGGGTGGGGGCGGAGTTGCCATAGAGAGTCCACTCGGTGAATGGATTGGGTCGCCCCGATGGCAGTCCCATGAGCGATAGTTTTACATCAATGAATGGAGGGCGGTGAAGCAACTATCTAGAGGGGGGGTCGGCCCCCCCTCCCTCTAGATCTTATAGAGAAGGCAGTCATATGAGCGAAACCCTATCTATATATCTGTGAGATGAATGGTGGGTCCCTTACCTCGAATCGCCTATATAGAGAGGGGGGTGGGGCCGGATCTAAACCCAGAGCTCTTGAGAGCCCTCTCTATAGAAGATGATCATAGATATATAGAGAGGGGGGGGGCCCTCTCCCCTCTCATCTCACTGGTTGCTTCTATCACTCCTTTGGATAGAAGGAACTGGCCCTCTCTCTACTTCCTATACCTCTATGCAGTTGAGCTGAGCTATCCAGATATAGAGGGGGGTTCGCCCTTCTGTTTCTAGAGGGCATATAGAAGAGAGATCTTAGCTCTTCGATATGCCCCCGATGGCTCGATCTATCTGGAGGCCCTCTCAACTATATCTGTCCCCAATCTTATGTATCTGCCATATATAGATGGGGGGCCGCCCCCCCCAGAGATATATAGGGCTCTATCTGGAGGCCCTCTCAACTATATCTGGCCCCCCTATCTATATCTGCACTCACCCATATAGATCTATATCTATATAGATCTCCTACTCTATATAACTGGCCCTCTCTTCTATATCTGGCCCCAATCCTATATATCTGCACTCACCCGACGATCTAATCTATAGAGAATAGAGAACTGGCCCTCTCTTCTATATCTGGCCCCCCTATCTATATCTGCACTCACCCACCCCCCCCAGAGATATATAGGGCTCTATCTGGAGGCCCTCTCTTCTATATCTTATCTGTCCCCAATCTTCTTCTATTATACACGTGGGTGCGGTGCTGTTTGATGAGCAACTAGCAACTAGTAACTGGTTGAGCGCTCTATATATAGATCTCTGGTGCCGTTTGATGAGTAACTAAGGCGAATGCTCCCTCTTCGCCTATCTATATAGATGGGGGCAGCCCTTCCCGGTAATCACCGAGAGCCTCTCTATATACGAGCAGATATAGAGGGGAGCTTGTTCAGATATAGAGAGATGGCACGGACGGGAGGGAGCAAGCTATAAGCAGCATCAGCATGAAGGATCTGTGGAGATGGCCGCCCTCCACAGAGTGGAGTATTCGCCTCAATGGAGAACTATAGATATGGGGGGCCGGGGCGGGCTCGCCGAAAAAAAATTCTATAGAAAGGGTCCCAGAAAAGAAAGACTTCCTGGTCCTGGTCCAATCCCAATGGCCTACTTACTCTATTCCCCGAGATCCTCGATAACGACTCCGAGAGACTCTGCTTCGGTTGACCACCATACGTGTGGGTGCGGATCGGCCGGCTCTGGCTGCGGCCACTTCTCGCCCACCGGTGCCACGTCGCATTGACGACCGGGGCGCCCCATATATAGATAGGGACGATGACCCACTGATTTTAGTATGGATTCGGGCCCTATATATAGATATGGGACTTGTCCTCGAAACACTTGGGGATGGGCCCTATCTATATAAGATTCTCCATATCTATAGAGAGGGGGGAATGGGCACTACTAACCGGTTGGGTATGGGCGACTAGACATCTATCTATATAATATAAGGGGCCCTATCTATATAAGATTCTCCATATCTATAGAGAGGGGGGGGATGGGCATAGAGACTTGCCATATAGAATAGAGAGCCCCCCCCAACACAATATAGAAACATTGTATCTAGAATCTCCAATCAGATATAGATGTAGACTTTCTGAGAGGGGGCCCTATATACAGATGGGGATCTATATAGATAGGGTGATTCGGGAATGAAAAGATATAGAGAGAGGGGGCCCTCTATATCTATATGGGGAATCAAGATCTATATATATGCCCTCGGGGAACGAACCCATATAGAGAGAGAGGGATTCGGGCCCGATGGGGATCTATATAGATAGGGTGATTCGGGAATGAAAAGATATAGAGAGAGGGGGCCCTCTATATGGATATGGGGCATATATATAGATAGGGGACTCGGCTTTCTATATAGAGGGGGGCCCCATATATAGATAGGGAGATCTATATATAGGGGGATTCGGGCCCCGAGAGGGACTTGCCCTATATATCTATATGGGGCCGAGATCTCGGACTTTGATCCGAAACACTTGGGGATGGGCCAGATATAGATATATAGAGATGGGGGGCACTCCTCATCCTTCACTGACTGGGCACTCTGAATGAAGAATGACTGGGCACTCTGAAGCCGATAGAGATGGGGGGCACTCCTCATCCCCAATCCGGAGGGGGCTTCAACAATATATAGATTGGGGTCGAGCTCAGAAGGGAGGGTCGGGGCCCCATCTATCTATATGGCCGGAGTACTCTATTCTCTATAGCTGGCCGGACGCCCCATCTATCCCCTATACTATATAGAGAAGGGGGGCCCCGAACTCTCCCGGGTCGGTCGAGCAGCTATATAGAGTCTGAGTATATAGAGTAGGGGAGTAGAATAGATATATCGAATTCTGCGGGCCGCCGGCCGGGCAGCCCCCTATCTATATAAGGCACTCGCCATATAGATAAGATAGGAAGATCTATAGGGGGGTGGGGGGGGCCTCCCCAGATAGATATAGTTGGCTCCTCGACTATATAATCCATATCTAGTTGGCCCGCATGAATGCTATCTGGGGCGCCCCAATCTGTACCAATCTATACCAATCTGTACCAATCTGTAGGCCGTTGGTCGATAGCATCCCCATATAGAGATAGGGGTTGCCATATATCTAATCTGAACTATAGGGGTGGGGGGTGGCGGCTAGAGATAGAGGGCCATATAGATAGATGGGGCCGGGGATATGATATATAGGCATATAGAGAATCTATCTAGGGGGGGGCCGCATATATAGATAGGGCCTTCTCCCCCTCCTCTCTTCTCGATAGATCAGAATACAGAATCAGAATGGTTCAGGGGGCCATATCTCATATCTGGGGCCCAATCTCAATCGGGGCGGGGGAGGTTGAATATAGAGAGAGGGGGGATCTCCCCCCATCTCTATTCTATCTGGGGAGGCCCAATCTCAATATAGGGTAGGGCCATCGGGAGAGGGATCGATATGGGGCCTGCTATATAGAGCCCCTCTATATGTAGATCTAGATAGGGGCCCGCCCATTATTCCATATTTGTTTGCGCCGCCCCTTATCTATATGGCATAACCATAGAGCCCCCTATATAGATTTTCGAGATAGATCAGTTGCCCATATGGCCATCAGTTGCTCGAGAGATAGATCAGTTGCCCTATAGATCTATATGGCCGACCCCCCTATATCTCAATCTAATCTACGATACAAAAGAAAGGGAAGCCTGTCTATCTCCGGCCGTATCAACTACATTACATTACATTACATTACATTACATTACATTACATTATTAGGCGATGGGGCTATCAAGATAAGGCCCAGATATAGCCCATATAGATAGAGAGGGGCCTAGCCTAATATAGTTGAGTTGGCTCCTCTCCCCCCGATTCTCTATCTATGGCTATCGATCCCCTATCTATATATGGCTCTCTCGATGGCCTGGGCCCTATCGGTCGGGGGCCTAAAGGAAGGTAAGGTCCTAACGTCGCCTATGATATAGGGAGGGGGGTGCCCCAGATCGGGCCGAGCGCAGAAATGACCCGGGCCCCGCATCATCTATCATCTATATACGTGATATGACTACCCATATCACGTATATAGATGATAGAGTAACGCCTCGGAGAGCTATATAGAGTAGGCCGCTCGAGTGTGGGATTGAGCCCATATAGAGAGATCTGGCGGTGATGGTTTGGTTTAATTCATAGTCGGTTCAGTCACAGTCGCGATATATCTATAGTAGAGAATGCGATTTGAAACAAACAAAAAAAAAGATTGGGTTTTGGCCCGGGGCGGTTGACGGTTGGGGCGGTTCATGCGACGTATATAATGTAATGCGTTTCAACAATCGACGAGTCGCAAGATTTATTTTATTAGATGGAGATGGCGGTTGAGAGATTCGGGATCGGGCCCCCTCTATATAGATGTATGTATGTATGTATGTCTTCGGTTGAATGAAGCGGTTGGAGTCACTATCTATGCTATGATATTGAGCTCTCTATGATGTCTCAACCGATACGATATCGACCTCCCTCATCTCGCGTCACGTCGATCGGGGAGTTCGGTGCGGTGGTCGGGCCCCTATCTATATATTAAGAGCAAGCTGGAAGAATTCATTCTAGCTCTTTCAGAATTCCCGAGAGGGCTTTGATAATTCCCATGGGCCATGGGACCTATACCTGATCCAAGGGGGCAAGTGGGATTGGCCATACCTGTTCGGCCGGATCCGCTTCTATTCTATACGGTTCAATCGCGCCAAGCCAATATATAGATAGTTCAGGGCTGTCAATGGTTTCATTCACGAGCTGAGCTCCTTTCCGGTCTCCGGTCGTTTATGCAGGTACATAGGTAGGGCGGATTCCCTCCAGTTAGCATCCCGTCAGACAACTCAATAATCGTTCCGGCTGTCTTATCTTCTCTTCGGCCATCTTTTCCATTATTTGCAAGGGTAACGAGACGCTGGACTGGACAAATAGATCTGATCTAGTTGGGCCGATGGGATCACGAATCGAGCGTGATTGACCCCCGTTGGTTCATTCGCAACTCCCGGAGGGGAATTCCGGGAGAATTACAAGATCGTCCTCCGGCGAGGGTCACCCAGATCTCTATACATACCCCATGCGCGCAAGCCATATCTCTGGATCCATGAATTGATCGTCCTGCCCCCTATAGATCCTATGGTGCTCGGGTCACCCAGATATCTATACATACCCCATGTGCGCAAGACCATATATCTCTATAGGTCATCAATGAATCGATGGTCCTGCCCAAATCTATATATGTCGGGTCTACCCTATAGAGAGATATGGCGCAACGCCATATCTTAACAGATGGATGATGGATGATGAATTTAGACCCCGGTTGTATCACGTAGATAATGGATGGATACGTGCGTGACCTGACCATAGATCTCTATAGGGACAACATTGCATTGATATCACGTATATAATGGATGGAATAGATGATGTGTACCGGATGATTGATCCATCGTCTCTAGTGTAGGTGTAGGTGTGGGTGTGTTGCCCCCTCTATATATATGGCGATCTGATTCCATCCAGAATCTAGACATTTGTAGATCTAGATCTATTGATATAACCATAGAATACAGATCTTAGATCTGCCCCACCCTAACCCTGAACGTTCCATCTATCTGGCGATCTTAGATCTGATAGTCTGCCTATCCCTATCCCTTTTCTTTCTGATCGATCTGATAGCTATCCATCTAGATCTAGACTGGCGGGATGGAACGTTCAGGGTTAGGGTAGGGCAGTTCAGAATATTGATCGGTGCGGATCGTGGTTTTTCTCTATATCTGTATCCATCTAGATAGGGGATCATAGATCGAGGGCATATAGAATATAGATATGCATGTGAGGTGAGCGATAGATCTATAGAACGGGACCGACTCGACTCTGCCCAGACTAGATAGATGGATAGGTGGATTGGATAGAAGCGGGACGACTAGGAGAGCCGCCCTCCGAACAAACACGGAAACGAAGCGTGGTGAGCGCTATCGAAATATCTCATCTCGCCGGTCCACCATAGCCGGGATCGCCATATCTAGTTCTCTATCTGGGGTGGGGGGGGGCACACCCGATCTGAATTGTTCACCCGATCCATCTCTGCTCCGAGATGGACCTAGTAGCAGGCGAGCTTCCTTCCCCCCGCCGGGTCCAATCTAGATTCCGGCAGGTGCTTGCATGCTTTCGAATCGAGGCGGCTTCGTCCCTTCACGGCTCATGCGACGAAGTGCTCCGAGGAGCCTTGGACAAGACACGAAAGGGCCCTCGACCCCCCATCCCCTTCTCTCCATCCTACGGTAGGGCTGGTCTGGTCGCTTCGCTCTCGACCTCCCCCCTCGCCGTCTTCGTCTTCGAACCCGACGACTTCCAAGTCTATCCCGGTGGCCCTATATCTCATCTTAGACGGACGATCCGAGCCCGATCTTGCATCTCCCCCTTCACTTCACTCCCCTTCGCAAGCTCGCCCGGTCGGCCCCCCTATCCCCAAAGGTTAGTGGATGGAATGCACGATGACGATCATGACGGACGCTCGCGCTGTGGAAGGACGCCCCCCCCCTTATATCTTATCTCGGCTCCCCCCCCCCCCTCTCTCACCCCCCCTCTCTCTATATGGGTGAGAGAGGGGGGGCGAGAGAGGGGCTCGGCTCCCAGATCTATATATAGGGGGGGAGAGCCCAGGTAGATATCTGGGCATACCCCTGAACTCTAGATATGGCCAGTAGCCCATCCCAACTCCCCAAGCCCATAACCAAGTATTGACGGGCGTCTTGATTCCCATTCCCAACTCCCTATCAGCCCCCTCTATATAGATATATGGCAAGTGTTCATTCCCCCGTCTTGATTCCCGAATCAACAATGAGAGGAATAGAGGGATACCCCCGGGACGGAGCCGTATGACGCGAGAGTGTCACGTACGGTTCCTTTGAGAAGGGTGTGATACCACCACCTATCAGGCCCGACGAGCGGTCCACGGAGCTGCATCCTTACTCACCCAGTCTATGTACATTGCTCTTTCCAGGAGGTCGGCTGCCTATCCTAGATCTTCCCATATTCAAGAAGATCCCGGGCTCGATCTGGTCTAGTATCAAGGTGATTTTCTTTCTGTTCCTGTATATCCGGGTCCGTGCCGCATTTCCACGATATCGTTATGATCAATCAATGGGACTCGGCCGGAAGGTCTTTTCGCCTCTGTCATTAGCTCGGGTAGTCTTCGTTTCCGGTGTTCTAGTCACCTTCCAATGGCTCCCTCACCGGTAGTATTCTCTGTCCTATCCAGTGTCTGGAGAAGGCTACTCCCCGAAAATGCCCTTGTGAATTGTTGGGGATCGCCCCCCCTCTCTATTATATCTCTCTCTATATCTATATCTCTCTCTATATCTATATCTCTCTCTATAGATATATCTCTCTCTATCTCTCTCTATAGATATATCTCTCTCTATCTCTCTCTATATCTAATCTAGATCTCTCTCTATATCTATATCTCTCTCTATATCTCGGCTCTCTATTCTATCTGATCCCATAGAAGATAGAATAGAGAGCCGAGATATAATAGAGAGGGGGGGGGGGTTCCGCTATCGTGAGCCAGTCATCGTCATCTATTCTATATCTCCACCTCTATCTCTCTATGTCCTGTCCCAACTGGATATGAATGGAATAACCCAATGGTCCTGCCTTACCCAATGGTCCGATTGGATTTCTCTTTCCATCGCCTAGGGGGATGGGGCTTCGTTCTCTCGGGTTGCTAGGACGATTGATATGAATAGAGAGAGGGGGAGAGAACCCGGGGGAGATCCCCCCTCTCTCTCTATTCAACCTCCCCAGAACTATAGAGAGGGCGGGGGCCCTCTCTCTCTATTCAACCTCCCCCTCCCCAGATAGAATAGAGAGGGCGGGGGCCCTCTCTCTCTATTCAACCTCCCCCAGATCTATAGAGAGGGGCCCAACCCCCCTATCTATATATGGTTCGAATCGAAGGGGAGGAAAGGAGGATAGATATAGAACTGGCAAAAAGAACTATAGAGAGGGGGGCCGCCCCCGAAGAATGAGGGGGAGGGGGCGGGTCTACTATAGAGAGTAGATAGGCCCCGACCCCGTGCCTATTGATTGCGCCGTAGGCCGCCCGATCTATATATAGCCATAGCCGGGGCCAACTAAACTCTCTCTATATAGTCGAGGAGGGCCCCGGCCCATATAGATATCTATATCTGGGAGGGAATTCTCTATTCTATAACTATAGATAGTCGGGGACCGGGGGCCAACTAAACTTCTATAGCCTAGCCGCCTTCCCCCTCGATTGATAACAAACATCGCATATAGATATTGGGCACTCGGGGCACAATCTCGAACTAGTATCGTCTTAGAGTAGGGGCGGGAGAGATATGCGCTCTTACTATCGGCGGAATAGAATATCTATCCGCAGAGAGAACCGGAGAGAAGAGCGTATAGATATAGGGGCCTCTCCAAGTCTATATATATTCAATCGAGTCCCCGGCAGTATGAAGATTGTAATACACGTCCAAACCGGTATATATATAGATCTATATAGATATATCTATATATATCTACAATCGGCACGAGATCTCTGCAAGTTATAGAGATATAGGGCCGGGCGCCCTATCTATATATCTCGGGCACCGCATCAGATATATAGATAGATAGGAGCCATAGAATCTATATATGGCTCGGCCGAGTACCGGGGAAGGTCAGCTCATCGCCCCGGCAGTCCAGTCCCACTATATAGATATTCTATATATGGGTCCATTCCATACCCGCCTATCTATATGGCTTCCCAATGGCTAATCCCTATCTATATATTCTCTATCTGCCCATATAGAGAGAGGGGGTCGGCCATATCTATAGAGAGGGGGGGCAGTCATATGATCCGCCCCTCTATATATATGGGGATCCCTCTATATATATATGATATGTGCCGGGCGAAACAGCCATAGAGAACGGAATCGACTATGACTAACAGATAGAGATGAGATACGCATGCCGAGGTACTGCTTGCAACTATCGTTTCCGCCCTACCATATATATGGGGTTCTGGGATCTGTTGCGGTTCCTTCTTCGATGAGATGGATACGAGCCAGATCTAGTCTCGATAACAGATGAATACGATGTATCGCCCCTAGTCTCTATAGTCGCCGGGTACGAGGAACACCGGTGCGGAGGGCACAGGTACGAAGAGAGGAGAAATCTCTATTCTCTACGAACGCGAGCCATGATGCTTGCTCTGTCTATCTATATATATGGCGGTGAATCGGCTTCCCGCAGATCTCTATATAGGGTAGGGTAGGGCCCGATACCGGATGGTTCGGTGAATCCAGATGCTTCCTAGATCTATATGGAGGGCCAGTTCGGTGAGCCGGTGAATAGTCACTTACCACTTAATATAATATATATAATAATGGGTTGGGTTGGGTTGGGTTGGGTTGGGTTGGGTTGGGTTGTTACTGGTCTGGCCCCTATCTATATAGATATTGCATCCATCGCCCCAGGTTGTATCACGTATAGAATGAGGGCCCGGGGTTGGGTTGTTACGATTAGATTCTATTATAGCTGGGAGATTAGAGGGGAGAGTGCCCCCCAGATCAGATAGAGTACCAACCACCCTTATGATTTCTGTCTGTCCCAACCCCCAACCGCAATATGTCTGGAGTGTCCGTGTACCACTTCCCCGACCAACCTTGAGTTTAGGGATATCGGTAGTCTAATCTAATCGCCCCAACCTTCTGATTGATTTCTGTCTGGACATCTACATCTATATATATCTATAGAAATCTATAGATATATGGCCTTCTGAGCAGAGCCCCTGTATCTATATCTGGGTTTATGCCTAATCTTGAGGTTTCTCTATCGCCCAAACCCCTCTAGATTTCTCTGGGCATATAGACCGGGGGGAGGGAGGCGACAAAGATATATCTGAGGAACATGAATGAAGAATTCTAGATATAGATCTTGTTCCGGGTGCATAGAATAGAAGACACTGGGGAGGGTCCCCGCCACACCCTCCCAGTTCTCTAAGATATAGAGCCGAGCCGAGCCGAGCTGAGCCGAGCCCCTATCTCTATATAGATCTGGGAGCCGAGAAATCTAGAGAGGGGGGGGGGCACCCCACCCAATAAGATATAGATATAGATATAGATATAGATATAGATATAGATATAGATATAGATATAGATATAGATATAGATATAGATATAGAACAAGGGGGGCATATATAGATAGGGGAGAACCACAGATATAGAGAGGGCCTAAGAATCAATCAATCAATCTTTTCTATATAGCTCGAGGAGATCTGGGGCCCCAGATCTATATACTCATCGGGTTTCAAGCCGGACGGTCGAGGAATCACTCGGCTGGGTTGGTTATATGGATAGGGGATAGGGGCCGGACAAGGCTCAGAGATCTGTCCGACCTAACCTAATAGAATAGTGGGCCCCCTATCTCTATATGGCCCCAGATCTAGATAGGGCCTAGAGCCCGAGCTAAGCTGCGAGTGCGGCTATATATCTATATCATGAATGTGAATGTGAACCTATGCCGCCGGATGCGCCCTCCCCTATATAGAGTCTAGTGGATGCGGAGAGCCGCCATCTATCTAGACTCTATATAGGGGAGAGCGGAGCGCCCCCTCTCTCTATATGGGTGCCCAGATATCCCTCTCTCTATATTCCATCAGCCCCCTCTCTATAGATATGGGCACCCAGATATCACTCCTTCGGAGAGAATGAAGACATCTATCTCATGCCCCTATCTATAGATCTGCCCTCTCTAACTATATGGGTGCCAACTGATCTCCCTCTCTATATATTCCATCAGGAAGCCAGATATCCCTCTCTCTATATATCTCTATCTCCATCTATCTCGTGCCATATAGAAGTGTACCAACCAAGCCGTAGCTCTATATGAGTGTGCCCATCTATCTTGTATTTAAGTGAACCAACTTCTCTAGTACCATCGGCCCTCTCTCTCTATATGGGTACCAACCAATCGAGCTAGTCTATATGGCTAGCGTCTCTATCTGGCTGTCGAGCGTCTCTATCTATCTGGCTAGCGTATAGAGATGGCGTATCTGGATGGCTAGCTAGTCTATCTATCTATCTAATCTATCTGGCGTAGATGGATGGCTAGCGTCTCTGGATGGCTATCTATATGGCTAGCGTCTCTATCTGGCGTATCCATCTATCTGGCGTATCTATCCGATCAGCTACGAACCCCTCTAGAACTATAGGCACCTAACCCTATATATAGATAGATATGGCGAGCAGCAGATATGGGATATGGGACGATCCATATCTATATATAGGCGAACCGAAGCGACGAACATGAGATATATAGATAGGGCCATATCTATAGTTCTATCTGGGGGCGGCTATGGATCTAGTTTAGTTGGGTTGGGCCGGGCAGCCTGCCTATATATAGATCGATCTTCTCTCGAGAAAGGACATCCAGGCACTCCCACGCCCCTTCTATATAGGCGGGCCCCCTATCTATGCTCAATCAGTTCTATATAGAGGGCTGGGGTGGGGCACAGTATATAGTTTCATTCGAGGGGCTCCCTCTTCAACCACCTCTAGAGTCGGGTGCCGACTATATCTATTCTATATACCAACCACATAGCCGCCGCGGTCGAGTATCGGTCGAGCCATATATGGATAGGGCCATCCATCTAGACTCTATACGCGACCGACCATATATCTGTCGCTGTCGATATAGAGGGGGGGCTGATGACTGATGACTGATGCCCATGCCATAGATAGATAGATAGATATATGGGGTGGGGCCCTATAGTTCTTTCCCAGTGATGCAGTCCATTCCATACCTTGAACCGTGAACCGCTCGAACTGGCCCCAAGATCTATAGATAGGCCGCCCCTCTATCTATATAGGCTGGCTGGCGGATAGATGTTTGAACACCCGACCCCTCCCTATATATAGAAGCCTGACTGACTAGAGAAGGGTGAATATGAGATGCGAGTGCGGCTATAGCCTATAGTCAACAAGCAGATAGATACCCAGTATACTGTAGATGGGGGCCCAACTAGTGACTCTATATGAACCAGTAACTATATAGATGTCGAGGGAGACTATCGGGCATCTCCCTTCATATCCATGGCGACCCTACCCTACATGGGAATGGGAGATCGAGGCACCCTATATGTATAGATATCCTCATCCGGCGGATCCGAAGAATCATCCGGCCATATCCATATCTATATAGGGGGGGGCGGATTAGCCATTGTTCAGCTCTGCATCCGGCCCTATATATAGAACTGGGACCCGGACGACTATCCATAGCTTAGCTCCTCTGCATCCGGGTGGGTACTCACCCATATAGATAGAGGGGGGGGGCCCCAGATATCTATAGAGGGCCATAATATCCATATAGGGGGACTAAAGAGCAACCAATGCGGGTGAGCGACCCGATGGCGGGTCTAGATGGGCTATGGATATGGAACCCGATGGCGGCTCTATATGGGATGGACCGGCCCCCCCCCTCTATATAGATCTCGGCTCCCAGATCTATATAGAGATAGGGGCTCGGCTCCCATCTCTCTATAGGGGGGGCTATGATGTGGATATGGAACCTGGGCTCCGATCAAGCAAGATAAGCTGACCCATTCTCCCACCGGCCCCTCTATCTATATCTGGCCATGACGTATATCTATATCTAGTACCGGCCCCTATATAGATATATATATATCTCTCGGAGACGAGACTGACCCCTCAGAGATATATCTATATAGGGCCAGATAGATCTATAGGGGCTTCGGATAGATAGAGAGTCGGGCGGCTGCCCAGATAGAGTTGATAGGATATATAGAGAGAGAGGGGGGGCCAGATATAGATATATAGGCCAGATAGTCATCTACATGATCGAATGGATTGATTATATACGTAACATGATCTGAATCACGTCCACTCGGTCCGATAGAAGCGCGTCCATCCCATCGTTCAGATCTACACTTCGCGGAGGGGCACCCCCTATATATAGATATATATCTATATATATATATATATATACATCTGGCAGTCCACCCCCTCTATATAGGCAGATAGAATATAGGGCTGATTCTAGATAGTCCCCCCCACTGCCCACTGTATATATCTCATCTCCTCCCGGGCATAAAGCCATATATAGATAGGGCCTGAAGATATAGAGCCGCCATCGGGAACCCGGTCCTACTTATAGAATGTTGGTTCTTCCTTACCCCCGGTCCCACCTGCCACGAAGATATAGAGAGAGGGCCGGTTACGGTTAGGTTATAATGGAAGGGGAAGGAATCTCTTCCCACCGATCTAGAGGAGGTCGCGGCCAGGCCATATATATGGTAGGGCGCCCTATCTCTATTCTCCAGCGCCCTATGGGGGAGATCCCGAGTCGACCGGGGGCGAATCAATCTAATTGACGGCGACGGCCAGCCTCCACTATATAGCCACGGCGTTCCCCTATCTCTCTATGGGGGACTCGACGGACCCCCTGAATTGTTCCCCTAGATAGAGAACTGGGACCCCTATAGAGAGATATGGCGCCCCTATAGAAAATAGAAGCGTCTCAAGTCGAGGGGCGATAGAGATATAGGGCATCCGGCCGCATCGCATCGAGCCCCGGCTGTCCTTCTCCACAGCCCCCCTCTCTATGGGGCTAGCCAATGAATGTTAACTAGCCAATGAATCAGCTCCTGCTTGAGCCATAGATATAGATGGGCCCCGCTTATATAGATAGGGATAGATAGATGGGGCTGCGAGAGTCAATCCCACACAGCTTAATCTATATGATATGCATGCCGCCCCCTCTCTATATATCTTCAATCGGCCCGAACTCGGGGGGCAGTGGTTCACTACGCCCATATATATAGATAGGGCGCCCATATATATAGATAGGGCAACTCGAAATATGAACTATCTGCCCATATGGATGGGGGCGGCTGCGGCTTACTCCATCGGCTAGGGGTGATTGATGAATAATTATCATGATCATATTACGTATGTGATATGTCAGCGCTCACTGCACCCAGAGAAGGGTAGTGATGCGCGAACGAGAATCTAATCAGAAGATGGGAGAATCGGCCAGGCCATATATCTAATCTAATCTAATCTAATCTAATCTAATCTAATCTAATCTAATCTAATCTAATCTAATCTATATATGGGGTGGGGCCATTCCTCTCTATCTCTATATAGAGGGGGGGCCAATGCCATGCCATGAAACCAAGATAGATGAGTAGAGGGGAGCCGACCGGACTCTCTTCTCTCATTCTAATAGTAAGTATGGACCGCATCACTATCCCATATAGTGATCCATACCAATTGATGGGGACTAGTGTGTTTGGGGAGATACTGCTAGTGTCTGGCCGGGTCGCCATATCTGAATGAGACTATCTGAACTCTCTCTCAGATATAGATCTCTCTCTATATCTCACTCTTCAGTCTCTTCTCTCTCTATCTCTCTCAGATATATATCTCTCTCAGATATATATCTCTCTCTATATCTCACTCTTCAGTCTCTTCTCTCTCTATCTCTCTCAGATATATATCTCTCTCTAGATCTCTATCTTCACTCTGAGCCTTGTCCGGCCCCTATCCCCTCTCTATAGAACCCAGCCGAGTCTTGACCGTCCGGCTTTAAACCCAGCCGAGCCAACTGTCCGGCCCACTGGAATGGATTACATAACAAACATAACCCAGCCGAGACGGGACCCCCAATTGAGAATCGAGTGCCCCACCCCCCCCACATATAGATCGGGATAGGGATAGGGGGCCCTCAACCTCCAGATATATAGATAGGGCCGACGGCCTACTCTATATAGCATATAGCTCCAGGTGAATGTGAAGTTGCCATATACACTATACTTCCCAAGCCGGATGCTTGGCCATGTATAGACATAAGGCGATCAACGAGGAGAGCCTAGATCTTGGACCTCTCGGCCGTCGGTACCTCCCTCTATCAGGAGAGCGGAGCGGAATGAATCATCCTTCGGAACCAGGCTTTCGCATACACCTAGCCGGCGGAATGAAGCCCTATCTAGATATGGCCCCTATCTAGAATTCTAGAGAAGGGAAAGGAAGCCCCGCCCTTCCTCACCCTCCTCTCATTCAGATATAGGGGCGGGTGAGATCCCCCCTCTCTATATAGATATTCAACCTCACCCTCCAGATAGAGAGGGGCGGGCCCCTCCGAGATCAGATCTGGCAGATAGAGAGATTGGGGGCCCAGAGATATAGAGTTTAAAGGGGGCGCCCGATCAGATCTGGCAGATAGAGAGGTTGGGGGCCCTCCAGAGAGAGATGGATCTATAGATAGGGCGGCCATATATCTTCTCTATGGGGTGCCGAGTCGATAGGGGTTGATTCTGAACTAGATAGGGGTCCCAAGTCCCGAGTCCCGAGTCTCTATGGCCTGGCCTAGCCGCCCCCCCCATAGATTAGATAGTTCAGGGCTCACCTCCTGGATCTATAGATAGGATAGGGCATAGAATCTTCAATAGACCCCCTCGATAGGGAGATAGGGAGATTCGGTATAGCTCCGAGAGCCCGGGCATCTCCCATAGAGTCTTAGATTCTGGGCTAGGCTAGGCACTGCCCAACCCCCGTATGGATAGAGGGCCCGATCCCCACCAACCCCCTAGATCTAGATAGATAGAGGAGGGCCCATATCTAGATAGATCTAGAGGGCGCGCACCTAGATCTACCGATCCCTCAGATCAGAGGTTGGGTTAGATACGCTATCCGTTAGTTGGACAGGGACGGTCTGGACGGGCGCCATCTACCGATCCCACCAACCCGATAGGGGTATGGCGCCATCTACCGGGAGAGGATATGCCCGCCTCCCCGGGGCCCTCTAGATCTCACTCAGATTGGCAGCAGAGGCGCCAATCTGATCATTCTATTCTGGAGAGCCCTCTATATCCTAGACTAGAGGAAAGGCGCCAATCCTCTATCTAGCTTTTAGCTCTGTAGAGGGGATCGGTGTGGCCGGTAAGCTCGGGTGGCAGATCTATATCTATATATAGGTATAGGGGGCCCGCATCTAACTACCGGCCGGACACGCCCTCCATCGGGAGGCCCGGATAGCACCCAGCTAGAGTAGAGTCGAGTACAGTAGAGTGCGGGATAGGGATATGGAGAGAGGGGCGGCCAAACTCTCTATAGAGAGGGGGGACACGGGCTGGGGGCGACTAGAATCTCCGGCCGGAAGCTTGAGAAATAGGAATAAGAAATCTCTTCTCTTCATCTTCGAGGGCCGCTGCCCCCCTCTATATAGATATATGATATGGGGGCCATATAGAATCTATATAGGGGGGGGGCCGACCCAGATATAGATAGCCTCCCTCTCCCTCTATATACAACTACAACTATAGGGTGGGGTATCTAGAATAGCCACCCGCCCCCCGATCGAGAGGGCGGGTATCACGGCTCTATATATCACCTCACCTCTGATATAACCGAACACCGGGGAGCGGAGTGGAGTGCCGATGGTATCGAATGGTAGGGTAGCGGTAACGGAAGGAACAGGTATTATCAAACGAAACGAAAGGCTAGGGTTTGGTTGGCTAGGCACTAGCCAGGGCTAGTCGACCCAACCCGCTAGTCGATAGGTGAGGTGTGATGGCTAGTCGGCCCAACCTGCCCCTACCCTATATATCTCCTCTCCCCTATATCTGGTTGGGGCAAGTCGAGCAAGAACTACCAGCATATAGATATAGATATAGATATAGATATAGATATAGATATAGATCTCCCCTATATCATAATTCCCACCTGGCCCCCCCCCTATATAGAGATGGGAGCCGAGAAATCTAGAGAGGGGGGGGCCCCTATCCATATCTGTTGGGCATATAGATATAAGGGATATGGATAGGGCCATACCATATATAGACGGCTAGTCGCCGTATAGACAAGACATATATGAGGGTGAGGGATTGGGATGGGTTTGATGGCGAGTCGAACAAACCCAACAGTCCATTCCCCGCCCTATATCTAGAGTATCTATAGTTTCGACCAGCACATCAGCCCAGCACATCAGCACCAGCACATCAGCTAGTTCGAACCCCCCCCCCCGTCCATGCCGGATTAGAAACTTGAGTCTAGATAGGGAGACTACTATATAGTTAGAGAGGGCCTATCTAGATATTCGATGGGGCTAGATATAGATAGATCCGCCCCAGATCCATATCTATAGAGGGGGAGGGGCCCGCCGCCAGATCGGCCGCCGATCGAGTCTAGATAGGAGGGGATATATAGGCATATAGAACTATAACTATCCATAGCTGAGCAGTGCTGGGATATCTGGATGAACCGGCCCGAACTCGAGATCTATACTCTATAGCCGGCTCCATATCCAGGGCGAACAGTGCCCATCTAATCTATATTCTATAGAATGAACCGCATCTTTCGATTGGTGGCCCCAGATATCTAGAGGGGTGCGCCCGGGCCTCCTCCGGTGCCCTATCTATATCTGTTCGGTCAGGTATCTATCCGGGGCGGCCAGATCAGGTATAGGGTGGGGCGGGCCAGGTCTCTTCTCAACCAACCTTGTAAACAGTCCTTCTATAGAGAGAGGGCCCTATCTAGATATCTCCCTTCTGTTAGGGCATATAGAATAGTGGGTGTAGGTGTGTTGCCCCGGCGATCTGATAATCTATATGGGGCCCTGCCCTATATTCTCTATATTGTAGCCCCCTCCCATATCTCTAGATAGGGCCTGGCCTATCGGTTGAAGATAGATCTGGGGAGGCCCCATAGAATGATCTATTCTATAATCTCCGACGGCATTTATGTACTATACTCCGCAAGATAGAGGTCTATTCTCCGCAAGCCCTATCTGCGACGGTCTCTTCTCCTCATAACCAACCAACTATTGGACCAACTAACCAACTATCGCTGTGGACCAACCAACTATTGCGTTGTGTGGACCCCCTATCTATCTAGATATCTCCCTTCTGTTTCTATAGGGCATATAGAATAGTCAGATAGAGCCCCTAGACCCTATATCTATGTGGCCCTATATCTATATGGGGGGGGGCGGGGGAGGCCTAGGGGCGTGGGAGGCCCGCCAGGGGCGGGGGAGTCCCTCCCCCATATAGAGTAGGCCGCCCTCTAGAGCGCCTATATAGATCTAGATCTAGATATAGAGTTCAGATAGAGATCTAGAGAGAGAGAGAGATATAGAGTTCAGATAGAGAGAGAGATATAGAGTTCAGATAGAGAGAGAGATATAGAGTTCAGAGAGATCTCTATAGAGAGAGAGAGAGATATAGATATAGAGATAGATATAGAGAGAGAGAGATCTATATAGAGATAGAGAGAGAGACTGAAGAGTGAAGAGTGAAGATAGTCTCATTCAGATATAGGGGGGGGCGGGTGAGTGCCCATATATAGATATAGATAGGGGTATATAGATGGATAGGGCGCCGACCCCCCTCCCCTTGAATCTATAGGGCTATAGGGATCTCTAGTTCTCTCGGGAGGCCGAGCCATAGAGAGTCTAGATAGGGGTATATAGATGGATAGGGCGCCGACCACATTTCTTTATGCTCGGGAGGATCGCATAGCTGGGGCAATATCTATCCCCCGCCGACCACATTTCTTTATGCTCGGGAGGCCGAGTGCTCCTATCTATATAATACATGGGGGTCCTCGCGCCGACATCTATAGTTAGACTAGACTCGGGAGGCCGAGGAGCCTACTCTATGCGCAGCCGCCATATGGATGGGTCATTTCTCAATTCCTTTTCTTCGAGGAGGCCGCTAGGCCCCTATATCTATATATCTCCCGACGAGGGCCGGGTCTGTGTGGATGCGACCAACGGGAGGGAGCGATAGATAGATAGATAGATAGATAGAATATATGCTCGGCCCCCCCCCTCTCTATATAGATGGGATAGATTCTATAGTCGAGGGCGGCTATCGGCTATATAGAGTTGGCACTCCGCTCTAGATAAGAAATCAACTATATGGGCGGGGGCGGCCTACTATATAGATAGATCTACATTTATGCGCTCGACCCCCCAGATCAGATCTCTTCTCGGGCCAGCCATCTATCTATACAGTCGAGGAGGGAGAGGAACCAACAATCGAGGGAGGCTATATAGAGTCTAGTCGGTAGTCGGCACTCGACTGACCCCATCCCCCATCAGAGGGAAAGGAAGTCGAGGGACACTATCACTATCTATATATAGCGCGGGACTATTGCTATGCTCGAGGCCGATCACTAGAACAAACAGCAAGGTGCCGGGGCGCCGACCCCCTATACAAACATTACAAACATTGCAAACATTGTGTACAAACATTGTGTACAAACATTGTTTGACAGACAACGAACATTGTGTACAAGATATAGCTGCCTCCCCCTGCCGTGCAGGAATCGGTCGGGGGAGTGCCGACAAACATTGTGTACAAGATATAGCTGCCTCCCCCTGCCGTGCAGGAATCGGTCGGGGGAGTGCCGACAAACATTGTTTGACAAACATTGTTTGCAAACATTGTGTGCAAACATTGTGTACATTGGGCCGTTTGTACAAACATTGCAAACATTGAGGGCCCGTACACAAACGGGATCTCAATGTTTGTACACAATGTTCGTTGTTTGTTTGTCAAACAATGTTTGCGTTTGTGTTTGTTTGCCCGAAACGGCAAACGGCTATAATTCATCGAGTGCGGCCCGGGCCCCCACCCCGAACTCTAGATAGATCTCATCTCGAGAGATATTCTCTTCTCTCCGGACGCCAGATAGAACTATAGGCTCTGGACTCCGCCCCCTTCTATATAGAGGCAATCCGATCTCCCCAGCCGGCCGGGGCAACCTCTCTTTTCGCATCAGCGGATAGGGTTCCATCCGCTGCTCCCTCACCGAGGGATCCCGAAGGGGGATCCCCCTCGCCATATAGAACTCTAGGGCCCTAGAGTTCTATCTGGCAATCGAGTCCCCCCCCTATCCCTATCTATAGTTCGGGGCTGGGACCCCACCCAATATATAGATTAGATATCCTCCTCGGCCTCCTCTCCCAGATGAGAGTTGCCCCAACCCCATCTATAGAGATCTGGGCGCCGGGGCCAACTAAACTCCATATAGTCGAGGGCATATATATATGGTATGGTATGGTATGGTATGGTATGGTATGGTATGGTATGGTATGGTATGGGGCGCCCATCTGTATATGGCGGTAGTCCCTATATAGACAGATGGGTTTGTTTCCCGAGCCAGATATATGGATGGGGCACCACTGAGGACTAGCGCCTGGTAGACCGGACTAGACTCTAAATAGATCTGTAGGCGGCTCTACTTAGGAGTAGGCGGCGGTCGCCCCCATATAGAATATAGATAGGGCCGGAGTACGGAATTCGAGGGCCCTCGACCGCCCCTCCCCCTATCTATATAGGCATAGGCGCCCTATATCTCTATATGGCGAGGGAGACTCTCTAGAGTCCCCTATCTAGACTCTATATTGGGGTCCCCCTAGTTCAGATTAGATAGGGCTGACCCAGATATAGATAGGGGGCCGGATGCAGAGGAGCTATGGAGAGTCGGATTTATGCGCCCCTCCCCGGCAGTCCCCAACCCCAACCTAGATGGATGGATACGTGATATCAGTCATCAGTCGTATCACGTACAATAGAAGATAGATGTGGTACTCAATAGATAGTTCAGGGGCGGGAGAGGAAGGAGGCCGAGGTGTGAGCGATAGCACTCTCCAGGATCCGAAGGAACCTCTCTCGACCCTATCTAACTATATGGCGCCCCCTATCCCTATCCCATCTAGAGAGGGTGGGGTGGGGGGGGGGCACTCGACTATATCTCTATCTGGGGGGGGCGAGACCATAGTGAAGATTCCCCACCGCCCTCGTTTCATATGTGGGGTGCCATACCTATCCTAGACTCTATAGTAGAGTCCATATAGAGTCAGTAGTCGGTAGTTGGTAGTTGGCAGAGCATCTGGGTCGTCGGGGCCCTCCCCTATATAGATGGATAGATATGGGCCCGACCGACTAGTAGCTATATTCTATTCCATTCTATTCTAGATATAGAGTCGGCACCAAGATATAGAGAGGGCCCCAGATAGATATAGAGAGTTCAGGGCCCATATCGTCATAGGGGGGATTGGGATCGAGGGACTCAACCCCCTCTATACTCTCTATATGGAGGGACTCCAGTTCTATATCTATAGGGCCTCTATGTAGAACGGGGAAGAGGGCAGATATATAGAGAGGGGAGGAGAGCCATATATAGATAGGGGATCGAGAGATCGAGGGAGACTCTCTATAGTCATAGTCGGCACCCTATATAGATATATGGCGACCCCTATCTGAACTATATGGATATGGGTCGACTAGAGTCTAGTCCGCCCTCGGGCCGGGAGTTCTCTAGACTGCAAGCAAAAATGCGATTCGAGTAGGACGAGATTCTCCCTCCGATCTATAGGGGAGGGGCGGGGGAGTGCCCCATACCATATAGAGAGAGGGGGCCCCCATATCTAGATAGGGCCCACTGTTATATAAGCTAAATCCCCTATATATCTATATGGCGAGTGCCCCATACCCATACCCATCTATAGATAGGGGCACATCTATTTTGTTATGCCATATAGGATAAGGGGAGGCCGAGCGAGGGCAATGAAGCTATGGCCATAGGGCCCTATCTGAATGAGAGGGGGTAGAACTCTAGATAGGGGCCTGCCTATATAGATAGGGGGCTATATGGATAGTCGATAGTCGGGCGGCTAGGCTATATAGTCGTTCCCCCTCCCCAGAGAGAATATAGGGGCGGGGGAGTCCCCCATATCTAGATAGGGCTAGACCCCAGATGGATAGAGGGGGTCGAGTGCCTATCTAAAGTAGGGTGGGCGCCTTCCCGAACTCCTGTAGTATGACCAGAGACTAGAGACTAGGGACTAGAGACTTCAACTACCCCCGGTTCATCACTGTTCGCTCGATTCGCCCTATCGGCCCCCTATCCTATATCTATATAGATAGGCGCCCGCCATACATAGCTATAGCTTTATCTTATCTTGTCGTCCCCATCGTCCCGAAAGATAGAGGGCTGCAGCACACACACATGTGTTTATTGTTTATGTCATCGACCACGGTTGATCGACTATCTCTCCTCGCCACGAGAAGTTGACCCTAGATATAGATAGGGGGGCGTTTGTTCGTCGAATTCACCTCCTCGCTCTAAGAAGCCGCTATATAGGATATGGCAGGTGAGTCCGACCATATCCTATATAGATCTAGATCTCCGGGTGGGCCCAGATCCGAGGTCCAGCGATGGGACCAGCTTTATTGATATACGACCGAAGGGTTGACCACTGCCTCACACGAACGCCTCAAGCTCAAGTCTTTATTACTATAGAGAGTCCACTCCCCCATTCTCGACCCCCCCCTCTACATATATGGGATATAGAAAACCCCGGACCTCCCCCTCCCCCCCTCCCTATTCTTATCTATATGGCCCGTCCCCCGATCATCCCCGGGTCTGAACTTGGCTTCTATTTGATCTTGATCAAGAAAACCCCTGTCTCGCTCTTTAAATGATTCTGGCCCACCGGAACCGGAATCTACTCTATATATAGAATTTCTATCCCCTAGATCGGGATCGGGACTTTCATCGACCATAGGGATATGGGAGTCTTCTTTACTCGTGTTCTCTCCGCTCGATTCTCCGCTCGAAGAAGGTGGGACTTGTGATGTGATCCACGCCCGATTCACAAGTGATATCTACACTGTGTCACTCGGCCTTCCCGCTTCCGTGCAACATCCATCTCCATCTTTAGATACGTATACGCTGTTCGGGTGCTCGCGGCAAGCCAAGCGCCAAGCAAGATATATATATATATAGATATATAGACAGGGCCAGGGCCACGCTCTTTTTGCCTCCTTCTGCCGCCACATCTATATCACATGCCTTATCTCCATTGCCATCGGGGAGGGCAGGTACGATTCTCATCGGCTCTTATATCCAGTACTCTCGCTTCCCCCAACCCCTGATGCTTCGCTCTTATGGAGATATATCTGAACTCTCTCTCTCTATCTCTCGATCTCTCTATATCTCTCTCTATCTCTCGATCTATCTATATCTCTCTTCTCTCTCTATCTATATCTATATCTCTCTCTATCTGAACTCTATATCTCTCTCTCTATCTGAACTCTATATCTCTCTCTCTATCTGAACTCTGAATGAGAGGGGGGCTACCTGTATTGGATATGGTAATAGTACCTGTATCAATACGCGACCCGGACCTCCATGATCTATACCTTCGGGGACTGGCCCCCTATCTACCCTATATTGGATATTCGGGTCTTTTCGGCTCTATTGAATACTGGGCCTCCGCCTCCACCGGTAGGGGAAGAGATATATCTCCCGGTACAGATAGATCACTTTCACTTTCTTCCGATTACTTCGGGTGATGGCGCGGGGTGATGGCCCCATTATCCAGACCAGAACTTCCGCTTCCGCCACCCGGGCCCACCGAGCCAATCGAACGGGAAACCCTATATACAGATAGGCAGGGGGGCTGCAGCCCCTAGGCCTAGATATAGAGGGTCCGGTCCCCCCCGCACCTCGCCACCCGTGAGTCACACTGTTCGACATGTGCTCGATACTCGGGATTAGATCTGGAGAACTATTAATATTAACTGGGACTGGGAGATGCTGGCTCTCCCTGCAGCAACGCGCCCTACCGAATCTATGCTCGCATGGATGAGTTGCAGCACAAGCAGCAAACCATGAACGGCTATATAGAGAGAGGGAGCCTTACCGAATCTATGCGCCTGCCTCACTCCTCGGAATCGGCCGTCTTCCGCGCCCCCTTTTCATTTCATTTTCATTACTTATGGGCGCCTATTCTCGCATTGTCCAGTGTCTAGTGCCCAGTGTCTAGTGTCCGGCTAGACAACAATTCTCTGGATATAGGGCCCATATAGAGATAGGGGGGGGGCTGGGATCCGGCATTAATGTCCATTGCCCATTGTCCAGTGCCGAGAACCCGAGAACGAGAACTAATATATGGGTATGGGTATGGGGCCCATTGTCTATTGCCCATTGCCCCTTGTCCACTGCCCGACGAGAGAATCTATCCACCGATCTGGGATCTGGGATATGGCATCTGGCGCTAATCCCACCAGCCTATCCGATCCTATCGCCCCTCTCTCTATATGGCGTGGCGAGGGGAGAGTAGTCTTTTCCCTTGTCCTTGTCCGGCTCCCCATCGGGCCCAATCCAATCTATCCGGCTCAAATGCATGCAGCCGGGTAATGCCTATATCTATACGGTCTCGAGTCCCGGGCGGTCAGGTCTGGTCAGGTTAGAAACTATAGGCCCCCCTAGATATATGGGTGGTCGGGTAACTGTCCACTGTCCGGCGCCTATATCTATCTGGGCCTATCTCTATCTCGATCTGGGCTAGACCACAATTTTCTAGATATAGGGGCTAGACAACCTATATCTATTTCTATCTGGGGCATCCCAGCCCAGCCTATCCGATCCTCCTTACCCCGCCTATATAGAATTAAGGGCTGAGCGAGGTGGAGGGGGCCAGATGGATATAGGCGAGCCTAGCGGGAGGGGAGTGCCCCCCTCCCTAGATATCTTATCTATCTGGGCGGCCCTGCCCTATATATGGATTTGGATTCTCTATTTGGCTAGCGGCCCCCTCCCTAGATCTCTTATCTATCTGGGCGGCCCTATAGAGTCTATATTGCCGACGGGAGTGCCCCCCTAGATCTCTTATCTATCTGGGCGGCCCTATAGAGTCTATATTGCCAACGGCATAACAGAAATGAGGGTTAGGCGGTAGGGGCCTTCAATGAGCCGGTTCTATATAGAGAAAGTAGAATCCGGTCATCGACGTGGTCAGGACGGTCTCGAGCTGGCTCCAACCCAATCCAGTACATAGCCGATGCTAATGCCGTATATAGATCTAGATCGGGGGGTCTCGACCCGTCCGCCTGGCCGTATATAGCTATGGGTATATAGACAATAGGGTTGTGGCCCCAACTAACTAGATGTAGCCAATGGGGTTGGTATATACACCAATGGGGCCAATCTGGCCACCCACCTAATCAGAATCTGGTCCGGTCTGGGGGAAACCTATCCCTATCCGGTCAGTACTCTACAATTCCTATATAGAGTAGGGCAATCTCTCTCTATTCTGGGACCTGACCCTCTCTCGCCCATATATATATATATATATAGAGTCTATATATATCTAGGGGGGGGGTGTCTTATACTATATAGCCGCCCCCTCCCTAGCGGTAGCGGCCCCCCCCTATATAGATTCTATATGGCTAGATGGGAGCCCCATAGAGAGGGCTCGGCCTCCCGAGCCATATCTATGGGGCCCCTTAGAGAGTTGGCCCCCCAACTCAACTCACTTTAGAGTGGAGTAGAGGCGGCCCCCTCCCCCCTCTCTATATATCTTATCTATCTGGGCACCTGGGGCGCAGAAATGATATAACCTTGACCCGGGGGCCTATCTAATCTCTAGTAGCCCCAGTTCTATATAGATCCTCCCCCCCTCCATGGAATATAGGGGAGAATTCTCTATATGGAGGGCCCAAATATAGATAGAGAGATAGAGATATAGAGAGAGAGAGAGATAGATAGATAGATAGGGGCCTTATGATACAGTTCCGATACTCCGGAGGTGCAGGTGCACAAGAGCCTACTGCTCCAACCCCAACCCATACTCCGGAGGAGGACAATGACCCTATATATCTATCTATAGTAAGAATTGAGCCGCTAGTCCTCAGGTCCACATGGCCCCGGTAATCCGTTTCTAGTTTGGTTTGTAGTTGGGCCGGTGCACACCGCCAGGGGAATCTTCCTTTACCGAAAGGCGCCCCGGCAGTCTTCTATATATATAGATAGGTGGTTTATAGAGTTGGGCTGGGCCTAACATATCATATAGTTAGATAGGGGGTTCGGGTCGAAGGTTCATTGCCGAGGTCGAGGCGCTCAGTGACTCTCTGTTACTCGCCCGAACGCCTTTATGCTCTAGGTCCGGGGGGCCATTGCAGTGACTCTTCGGACTGCCTCGCCAACTATAGATCCATTGCAGTTACTCCTCTGATCTTGATCTGCCCTATATAGAGATATGGGGGATCTTGCGATTCCGAAACCGAGAGGTAGGGAGAAGTCGAATTGATCCACATCCAGCACTGATTCCGATTCCTCGATCCAACGCGAATCACCGCGGTCGGAAGAGAAGATATATATCTCATCTCACCAGCACTAAACGAATCCGGGTCGAGAGAGATAGGGGCATCGAGCATCTCGAACACTGGCTGGCGCCACCATCCCATCGGGTTTTCCTCTGATTCTCTATTCCAAGACCCTGATTCATAGATCCCAAGTGATTCCTTGATTCATGGTGACCCAACCGTCGATGCCCCGGGGTCGAGCCCTATCTCCCCTATATGGCAGGGGCCCACCCAGATCTGGTCTGATCTCTATTCTATATAGGGTAGGGGCCGATGATGCTTAGCTGGTCTTTAATCCCAATCCGCATGGATATAGATATGGCCGACGGCCCCCTCGGAGATGGATGGCCCTATGCTATGAGAGACTCGACTGGCCCATCTAGATCTCTATGTGGTGAGAGAGATGGATCCGATCCGCTTACTCTCTATAGTAGGCCCTCGGACGAGGGCCCCCTCCCCCTCTCTCTATATGGGACACCCGGCCCCTATTCTCCATGGGGGCACTCCCCCGCCCCTACCCTACCCCCCCCCCCCTCCTATAGTTCTATTTTGATCTATCTGGCTATCTGGAGGGGGAGGGTCCCCGGCCCCCTATATCTATATGGGGAGAGGAGGATCCCCTATCAATCTCTATAGGGTGGGGGGAGGGCTACAGCTAACTACAGCTGAGCTAGATTACCGGGAGAGGTCATTCATGCACCCCGGGCCGACTGCAGCTATGCACTCAACTGTCATCCCTCTCTTTGATTGAAAGGCTCTCTTTGAAAGATTACCGGTCCCGCTGGATTGGATTCATTACCATTCATGCACCCCCCTCTCTTTGATTGAAAGATTACCGGGAGAGCCCTCTCTTTGAACCTTGTGGATGATAGAGTAACTGATCGAAATCACAGACAGAAACTTGGTGCCGTTTGATGAGTAACTAAGAACGAGGGAGGGGGATACGGGAAGAATGAAGTAATGGAGGAGGAAGTAATTGCTGGTGGTAACGACTTGTCACGATCCATTGGTTTATATATCATCCATGTTCTAGGTGTATCGGGATACATTATTTTCGCTAAGCGTATATAATGAAATTGGGTGGAAGGGTCCACCCCGCGACGAAGGGTACTAACTGCCCCAAGACCAAGGGGGTGCTAACCAACTGCCGAGTCCTCTCCGAACCGCAGGGGATAGTTGCCCATCATACGGCTCACCAACTTCACTTGCTCCGAATGGGTCGGCTCGGGGATCACCCCGCCAACAAATGGAAGGGGATTGGTGAAGAGCGGGGATGGATTGAAAGAAGGTGAAGAGCGGGGAAGGATTGGAAGAAGCAGAATGGATTACGGCACGGAAGCGTCCGCAGTTGAAGCACTGAGAGATATAGAGAGAGAGCATGTGTGTTAGCGAGATGAGATATATGTATATGGCAGTCATATGATCCGTTCCCCTCCATTCCACACGAGCCTTCCTGCGGCGTGGTGGCGGGGACGGGGATTGGCTCGGGTCGAATTCGAATACATGCATAGGCCCCTTCCCCTCCGAGTTGTTCAGAAGGTTTTCCCCTACTCGACCGTCGAGTGCACCCCCCCTCCATAGAATAGAGGGGAGCCCCCCTCCTTGAACTATCTTTTCTATGGCCCTCAGATATAGTTGACTGGGGCCCTAACGTCAGTCGAGTCCTCGGCCTCCCAAGCATAAATGCCCCTCCGATTAGAGAATTCTAGATAGGGGCCCACCCCACTATATAGCCGAGCCGCCCCCATAGATCTATAGGCCTAACCCCCCTGGGGGCGCCACCGGGGGGGTTAGGCCTATAGATCTATGGGGGCCTATCTATATGCCCATCCCATCTATATAGATAGGGGATCCTCCCGAGCATAACTATAGAGAGTCCCGTCGCCATATCTATATATAGGGTGCCTAGCCTAAAGTATATAATACCTATAGAAATGAATGAAGAATATTATGTTCTATTACTATAATACCGTTGCCCAGCTATAGTAGGGGAGGCCCGCCGGGGCGGGGGAGGCCCTACGGCCCCCCCTAGATAGAGAATATAGGGGCGGGGGAGGCCCCCTTATCTATATAGAGGGGAGAATCTATACGGCCATATCTCATATCTGGGGCGGGGGAGGCCCCCGACTCTCTATATAGAGGAGAGAATAGATATAGAAGGTAGGCCATATCTCATATCTGGGGCGGGGGAGGCCCCCATATCTATAGAGGGGCGGCCGAGCCGAGTGCCAGTTCTCTATATAGGGCCCCATATCTAGATAGGGGCCGGGGCCCTCCATTCTATAGGGAGGGGCGGATCGGACGAGTGCCCCAGATAGATAAGATATCTAGGGGGGGGCTCCTCGGCCGGCCAGGGGGCCGAGTGCCCCAGGGGCCCCAGAGAACTATATAGAGGTCGCCATATATGGATATAAAGGGAGCATAAATAATAGCCAGGCCCTCGGTTGAGTGCCTGCCTAAAGGCCCTCGTCCTCCTCGGCCCCCCCCTCTCTATGGATGGGTTAGAGGGGGGCCCCATATCTAGATAGGGGGCCTAGGGGCGGCCATACCATATAGATCTATATAGGGGACCCTCCCCCTCCAGATAGCCCCTCCAGAGAGCCCTTCCAGATAGCCCCTCCAGATAGCCCCTCCCGACCTCCCAGATAGATAGAGAGGGGCTATCTGGAGGGGCCCCCTATAGGCCTATATCTATATAGGGGCGGGGGAGTCCCCCATAGAGAGATAGGGGGTCGGGGCCCCCATAGTCTCATTCAGGCCCCCCCCAGATCTATATAGATAGGGCCCCCATATAGAGAGAGGGGGGGATAGAGGGGGCCCGCCTATAGATATAGGGGCGGGAGAGGCCCCCTATATCTATATGGCTCGGCCTCCTCCCCCCACTCTATATAGATATATCTATATATAGATATCTATATAGATATACCTCGAGCATAGCATATAGATAGTACCGTCGGCGCCCTCCCCTCCCTCTATCTATATGGATATGGGCCCATCCCATATAGAATCTATATAGGGGGGTGGGGGGGGGCCGCCTCTATCTATATAGCCGCCCACTATACTCTATATAGAATATAGCCGTCGGGACCCGGGCACTCGAGAGATTCTTCCCTCGATCCATCGAGTGCCGGCTTGCCCTATATCTGTTCGTCGGCCCCTATCTATATCTCTATATGGGGGCCCGGGTCAAGATCGAGATGGCTATGCACTCGACTCCATATATCTAGAGGGGGTCAAGGGATAACCGCACTCGAGATATATGGAGTCGAGTGCCTCGACCAATCATATAGAGAGAGGGGGGCCATATCTAGGGGAGGCCGAGGGCCCCCCTCTCTATAGATGCACTCAATTGAGAGATGAGGAGTGAGCGTAGCGAACCACTCGCCCGCCCCTCTATTCTCTCTGGAGGGTGAGGAGTGAGCGTAGCGAACCACTCGCCCGCCCCTCTCTCTATATCTCTATCTGGAGGGTGAGGACAGATATAGATAGAGGGGTACTCACCCGCCCCTATATCTGAACTATGGAGGGTGAGGGGTGAGCGCATGAATGCCCTCGGAGCGAGGGGTGGGTTGGGCAGGTAGTACGGGCCCTCTGACTTCCTATGTGCTGCGTGTGCGGCGCTCGCGAAGCGGATGAAGGCTGATAGTCTCGCGCCTCTCTCTCGCCGGGGGGAAACCGAACAAACCAAATCCAGTTCCCCCCAATTCTAGAGAATTCTCCTCCCCCGTCGGCTCAGTTACATATAGAGGGCCCCATATCATATAGAGATAGGCCTCCGGGTCGCCATATATTAATCTGAACTAGGAGGGCCATATAGATAGATATAGGGGCCCCCTATAGAACTCTAGGGCTCCTTTCCTCTTTCTTCTCTTCCGGAGCAGCCGCCGCGGCGAGGCCGCTTGGCTGGATCTCGCTGGTGCCACCTATAGGAAGGGCATTGGCGGATGTGTGACGCTCGGAGTTGTCGCGCACCTGTCCCCAATGGAGGAAAGAATGAGTAATCCGTTCCCCTGTCCGATCAATGCCAGATCAATCAGATTCCTTATGGATGGCCTTACCACTCGGTCCCGATGGCCGGCGGGGATTTGGGCTGCTTGCTGGACACGTGTGTGGGAAGTATGGTTCCGAAAGCGACTTCGGTTCGCCAGTTCATTCAGGCTCAACCCCTCGCTTCACGTTGGCGGACAACCATGATACGGGCAATCTCCTTCTGTGTGGGATGATGGATACTCGTTCGTAATAGATGTATGTGCGGGGTTACGACCCAGAGGCCATATAGTCTCATTCAGAGTTCAGATAGAGATATAGATAGGGGGCCCTCGCCCCCCCCCTCACCCTCCCCAGATATATAGAGGGGGCGGGCCCCTCCCCTCCCCTCTCTATAGATCAGATCTGGCAGATAGAGTGGGGCCCTCTCTCTATATGGGATCTATAGGGCTCTCCCGACGGCCTACTCTATATAGCTGGGAGAGCCCTATACCTCTCCAATCTATTTCTATGGCGAGGGCCCCCTATCTATCTATCTATCTCTCTCTCTATCTATATATGGCCTTACTATCCCCTACCTGGGCCCGATAGGCCCCCTCCCCCTATCTATATATGGCTATGGGGCCTATCTAGAACTCTAAGATAAGATAGGAAGGGGTGGGGGCACTCGGCCCCCTCTCTAGGGCCGAGGTGTGAGCGATAGCGAACAATTCTATACGTAGGGGGCCGGGGCCTCCCCCGCCCCCTCTCTCTCTAGGGGGGCCCCTATCTTATCTAATCTATATATGGGGGCACTCCCCCTACTCCCCCGTTAGGGGGAGGAAAGAGGGGGAGTGCCGCCTATGCCTATATATATAGGGCCCCCCTCCATAGAGAGAATTCTAGATAGGGCCCAACGCCGCCCTCGCGCCGCATTATCTATATGCTCTGCGCCCCTGGCCGCCCCAGATCATAGGTATAGGGCCTCTAGATCTCTGGGTTGGGGCCGGGGTCATTTCTGCGCCCTATATAGATCTATGGCGACCCGGGTCACCCTATGACGATCTGGGGGCGCCCCTAGGCCCCAACCCCACCCTACCCTCCCCTACCCTCCCCTCTAATAGAATCTGAATCTAGGTGGGAGGTGGGAGGCGGCCGGGGAGGCCTATCTGTCTATGGGGAGCCAGCTATCTCTCTATCTATCTATAGATATCTAGGCGGGGGGGAGGGCGGCTGTATATAGAATATATCTAATCCATATAGTCGGGCCCGAGGGACCGCCCAGATCCCAAATCTATATAGATGGATGGGATTGGGGCCTGAATGAGACTATGGGGGACCAGTTCAGGCCCCCCCTCTCTAGATATGGCCCCCATAGATAGAGTAGAGAGGGGGGGCGGGCCCCCCCCTCTCTAATTAGAATTCTAATTAGAGAACTCTAGGCTAAGCTATATAGACTCGGGACCCCTATCTATAGACTCGGCACTCCCCTCCCCTATATAGATAGAGAGAAGGGGGGCCCTCCGCTCTATAACTCTGGGCGGCCTACCCTACTATACATACTCTATATAGCTTATAGCTGGGGGGAGGGCCATATAGAGAAGATATAGAGAGAGGGGGCCCCAGAACTATAGGCTCCCCCCTCTATAGATCTGGGCGAGAGAGGGGGGGGGCCTACTCTATTCTATAGATATAGCTGGGGGAGGCCCAACTCTCTCTATATGGCCCCGCCCCGGCCCATAGAGAGATCTGGGAGAGAATTCTCTACGTAGGGGACCGCCCAGATCTGCCAGATCTCTATAGAGAGCCGAGCCCCTCTCTCGCCCATATAGAGAGAGGGGGGGGGGAGCCGAGCCCTCTCTCCCCCCTCTATATAGATATGGGAGCCGAGATAAGATAGAATAGAGAGGGGGGGGGCCATCTCTCTATACTAGCCATCTATTTCTATAGAGGGCCATCTCTCGGGCCATCTCTATATATAGCATAGCCGGGGGTTCTAAATTAGGGGAGGGCGGCTATTCTATTCTATATATAGCTAGGCACCCTATAGAATGATAATGGCGCCCAGATCTATATAGATGGGATTGGGGTCGAGGTCCTCCCCCGCCCCTAGATATCTATCTGGAGGGGGAGGATAATTCTCTCCAGCTATATATATATATATAGAGGCGGGGGGGGAGGGACTCGACCGATAGCCCTATAGATTCTATGGGGGCGGCTATATAGATAGTCGGCACCCCCTCCTATATCCTATATAGATTAGATATATGGCGGCCTACTCTATATATATAGCTTGTGAGCGATGGTATATATAGTTTAATTAGCGCTCTCCCCCGATGGGGAGAGGAGCCGATCGGACCCCTATCTAGATATATGGCGCCCCTCTATAGATATTATATTGAGAGCAACTCTCCCGACGGCCTACTACCTACTCTATAGAGCTGGGGGGGGGAGAATTCTCTCCAGCTATATATATAGAGGCGGGGGAGATGGGACTATCGGCGCTCGACCAGGCCTTCCCGGTCGAGCGCCCCACCCCAGAGTTCAGATAGGGTGCAGCCCGTCCCGATCAAGCTTTTGTTGCGACATGCTATGTTCTCTCCCCCATTGCTAGTGGGTTGATGGGTCGCACGCCCGGCACACATTTGGCCCTGTGTGTTTGTAACTCACTATAGGTGACCTAACGGCCGCCGCCCGACTGAACATACCGATAGTCACAGGATTCGTATGGGCTACTGGGGAGTGGGCAATAATCTTCTTAGGATCGATTTGTCTCAGAGTGGTCGGGGGAGTATATAGAATGGCAATCGCGCTTAGAGTATAAATGAAGGGAGTGGGGCGAAGTGTCGCTTCGGGAAACATGGGTATGGAAAATCTCGAAAACCCATAGGTTCCCGATTTTGAAGGAATTCCTGCCGAGATGACGGATCCAGCCGTAGGTGCCTCTACATGAGCTTCGGGTAACCGGATATGAACTGGTACCATAGGCACTTTGACGGGGGAAGGAGCGGGAGGAGCAATCCATGGAGAGATTTGGCGCCGCTCACTGGATTCTGTGGTTGATAGGATTTGCGAATCGGTGGTTCCTGTTTGGGAGAGAATCGACGGAATAGCTGGTGGCATAGGAACAGATCCGGGTGAAGTGTATGGGAAAAACTGATGTGCTGCCCTGATCTTCCTTCGTCTCGAACCCCAGACCCCTATAGTGATAGGAGAGTAAGGGGTAGCCCCAGAGCCGTCAAGAAACTGTAGTCAAGGATCGGGAGAAAGAAACGGATCGGGAGGAGTCAAAGAAACTACAGTAGTCAAGAAAAGCTCCAGTGGGTAGCCACTCCCTTCTCATAGAACCGTACGTGATACTTCCGCATCATACGGCTCCGTCCCGAGATGCGCGTCGTCGGCCATCCCACTCTCCATGCATGTACTCCCCGTCTTCACTCCGTCTCTTGCTCCGGCCTTCGTGGTTGCATCATCCATCTACCACCAGGCCTTCATGATCATCCATCTACCATCATCCATCACAGTTGAGGGGCCATCTATCCTTTCCATCTACCACCATCATCCACCATCCATCACATCATCCATCTATTCTATTATATACGTGATACGACTGAGATCAGTCAACATAACATAACATATCAACATGGAGATAGAGAACCCTAGATATCTGTATATAGATGGGTTTGGTTAGGTTAGCCCAGAGAACTATAGAGAGGGGTCGCCCTATGGGAGATATCTAGATAGGGCTCGCCCTATCTAGATATGGGTTAGGTTTGCCCTATGGGAGATATCTAGATAGGGTTCGCCCTATCTAGATATGGGAAAGGTCAGCGAGGGCCGAAGGCCATAGTCTAGTCCTCTAGTGATGCAGGACCCCCACCCTCTCTATCTGGTAGTGAACGGTACACTGCATTGGCGGCCCCATATATCTATCTCTCTATCTATCTATCTATCTATCTATCTATATTCTATGGTCTCCATAGAGAGCATACAGACGGAAGGATGCTCTGCCAGAGACTATCCCATACGAAACGAATGATCTATAGTTCATGAGCATGACTATCTCCCGACCACCCCTATATATCTATCTGGAGGGCCCGCCATCACTATCCACATCTATATCTATAGGGGGTGGAGGTTGAGGTCAGGTTAGACCCTAGACCAGATAGGTTGAGCCATATAGATATAGGGGTTAGCGCTGGGCGGTTAGAAACTGGTTCATACAGATAGGACAGAGAGGCGCCGGGTTCATACAGATAAGATAGGGGGTTGCCCCGGCCGCCGGTTAGCGCTGGGCGGTTATCGACTCGCCGGGTTAGATAGATAGGACGGATAGGCGCCGGGTTAGATAGATAGGGGGTTCAATTGAACCCAGGTTTGCGCCGGGGCGCTGGGTTCCTCGGCTCGGTTTCTATGGATATAGCGAATAGCGAGGAACGGACGGGGTTCTAGACTAGATAGGGGAAGCGAGCAGGAGGAGGAGAGGGGAGGGCCACTGATTTCTGTTGTCCCACTCCAACCCTATATCATCTAGCTCCATACAGGATAGAGGTACGATAGATAGCCGGCCCCCAGGGATGGGTCGCCATAGATCTATATAGGGGGTTGACTCATGACCCGGAGTCGGTCGGGTACAAAGAAATCTATATCTATATAGATATATATATGGCGGTTGGGCCCTGCCTGCCCTATATATCTTTCTTATCATGAATGACCCGTCACTCTATATAGAACTCTGAAGAGATTCCCCTCGCCATATATATCTAATCCCCCATCTATATCTAGAGAAGCCACCCGAGCCCTATATAGAGATATGGCCAATGCTAGAGAAGCATACAAGCCGATCTGGGTGAACCGGCGAGTACAAGCATGAACGGCCGACCCCACCCCTATATATTCTATAGATATGGGACTACCGACCGACCCCTATATATAGATATGGGACTACCGACTACCAAGATATGGGATATGGCACGACCGACTACCAAGATATGGGATATGGCACGACCGACTACCAAGATATGGGATATGGCACTCCCGACCACAATACTACCGACCGACCCCTCTCTATAGATATGGGACTACTGACCGACGACAAGAGATATAGATATAGGGGCCCCTCTCTATAGATATGGGACTACCGACCCCTCTCTATAGATATGGCTATCCTTACCGACCGACCACAATCAGATATAGATATAGGGGCGACCGACTACCATCCTTCTATATACATCGCCCTATCTATATATATAGATTGATCGTACTAGATATAGATACAGACTGATAGGTGGGCCATATCTCTATCTAGGGGATAGGTGGGTTCACAGACCCCTATAGATCTATCTGGGGTGGGTACGCTCATTGACTCGATAGGTGGGTTCGCTCCCCCTCTCTCTATATGGAGGTGGGTTCAACCAACATATATATAGGGTGGGTGGGTGGTAGGTGGGTTCGCTCATCTTGGGTTCGCTCATCCGCCCAGATCTGATCTGATCTCTATAGATGGGGATGGGGTGGGCCATATCTATATACAGAAACTATGGCCTGATTCCCAGATGGTATATATAGTACGGGAGAGTCCCTCTCCCCCAGCTATAGTCTCTGTCTCTATATAGAGATCGTAGGCCGCCCTATCTATATATGGGCACACGGACGGTATCTCCCCATGGCCCCATAGATCTATAGGGCCTTTGGAAGCCCAGATTAATGGGGCATCCATCCGAATGATTCCGATCCGATACAGTAGGCATTGAAGTCCATCCATCAGGCATCCATCGCATCGAAGTCATATAATATAGTTCAATTCCTCGCCCCCATCCCCATATATAGATAGGGATAGGGGCCTATCAGTCCATATAGAGAGAGGGGGGGAGGGGGTGCCCCATCCCATATATCTTTCGACTGGCCAAACCGAACTAGCCTTCAAACGCCAGGCTAAGGCTAGTCCCTCTATCTAGACGGGGGTAGCCTAACCCCAACCAGTCTTCCCCAACCCGAGGATGGAGGATGGCCCTATCTAGATATGGTATGGCGGCCCCAACCTATTTATTAATCTAATCTGGAAGGAGGAAGGAGTGCCCCACATAGATTAGGGGCCTCTCTATCTATCTATGGCGGCCCCAACCCTCTATATATCTATCTGGGGCGGAGGGGATTAGATTCTATTCCATCTCCCATCTCTATATAGGGCAGGGCGGGCGTAGGGGACCGACGGCCCTCTATATATATGGGCCCCCTCCCCTCCCTATATATCCAACTGTGACTCCTCAATCTCAATCCCAATCTCAATCTCAATCTCGCCTATATAGAGGGGGGGGCGGGGGAGGGGCGCCGACATCTATATCCATCTCGGGAGCCATATAGAGTATAGATTAGATAGGGGTATATAGTATTCGCTACGAGATATATAGATGGGGCGCCGACTGCCCTTTCAATTTCTAGGGGATGCCCGGGAGGCCGAGCCATATAGAGTCAGTCGGCCCCGACTGGAAGCCTATCTATATATGGGGAGGCCGAGGGCCGCTAGATATAGATAGGCAGGCATTTATGCCCCTCCCCTCTATATGCATGCGGCATGCGCCGACATCTAGATATCGTTATCTCGGGAGGCCGAGGGCCCCTATCTCTATATGGTAGATAGGCCCTCGTGCCGCTGGGCCGAGCCCTATCTATATATGGGGGTCTCGACCAACAATCGACAGTCGAGTCGATGCGTTCCACCCATCTCGGCTTCTCTCTAATCTAACCGCTTATCACCAGTCACCAGTCGATGCGTTCCACCCCCCCCCATAGATATATAGGCGCACTCACACTCACACTCACACTCACACTCACACTCACTATATATGATCGATCGATCGACCAGGAATCGATCATCAATCAGTAGAGCACATTCGAGAGCGGAAGGGGCCTCCCTATAGATAGATATGGCCGAGCCCCTATCCATTTTCTATGGGGCCCCCTATATAGAAATGTATGTTAATTGAAATGGGCGGGGATTGGATCGGGCCCCATATAGAGTGAAGATAGGGGCCCCACTATACTGTATATATCTCTCCCGAGCATAGCATATAGATATCGAGTCTAGATAGGGGCCCTCGATTGATACGCTCACCCCTACCCGGCAGGCAGATCTCTCGAGAGATATAGAGAGGGGGCCTCCCCCTCCAGATAAGATCTCTCTAGGGTAGGGGGGAGTGCCGAGATGCCCCATATAGAGAGAAGGGGGTCGCCATATCTGTCTATATAGGGGAGCAGAAATGCCCTGGCCAACCCCCTATCTAATCCCTCATCATGGTGACCCCCAGTTAGATATAGATATATAGGGCGTGCCCTATCTCCCGTACGTATATAGAGAGGGGGGGGCCAGATAGAACTATAGGGGATCGATCAGACCCACCTATCTATAGGGATAGGGAGAGGGAGTCCATTTGATTCATGCGATCACAGCTTGGATGATTCTTTCTTCGATGTATATAGATCTAGCCGCGAGTGCGGCTATAGTATAGCTAATTCTGAATCGAGGTTTTTTATGCTATGCCCATCCCATAGTGTGATAGGGATAGGGGGCCCGACGGCTTACGAGTCTATATGGATAAGATATAGCCGGACAGCTATCCACTATAGAGGAGAGGTGGGGGTGGGGAGGCCCTATAGATCTTATCTCTGGTCTCCATCTCCACCTATAGAGAGAGGGCCAAAAAACTCTATCCGGGAGGCCGACGAAGCTATATACAGTAGGGTCGGGTCGGGGTCGGCACCCCACTCTATATATCTCGTAGCGAATACTATCTATATGGATATGGGGGGCGACGGGACTCTCTATAGTTATGCTCGCTGAGCCATATAGAGTCTGGATAGGGCCCCCTAGTTCAGAGGCCGTCGGTCGAGTTGTTCTCGATCTCGACCTCCTCCCCCGTTGCCCCCCCTCTGTTTAGATAGGGATAGTTCAGGGTACCGCCTCTAGAGTTGGGGTCCTCTCCCTTCCCTATCGGGACCCGTTGGTCGAGGGTTGTATTGGATAGTCAGTCAACCCTCCATATAGAGAATTCTTCGCTTGAGCGTAGCCCAGATAGATATATAGGGTTGGGTTGGGTTGGGTTGGGTTGGGTTGGGTTGGGTTGGGTTGGGCCCTCTATATCTATATGGCTCGCCCGGGGGCCCCTCCCCTCTATATCTATCAGACGAAGATATATAGATAGGGGCGTCTTCTATATAGATAGGGGGGTTCCACAGTATAGTTTTTTTGGCGATCGGGTGCCAGTTCTATATAGGGCGTATGGTCGAGCCGGGCATGACTATAGCTATAGATTAGATAGTCCCGTCGACACCCTCTATCTATATGGGATGGGCATAAATATTATTAAGCTCTTTACTACATATAGATGTTCTATAGCTGGTTATATATATAGGGCGCCCTATAGATCTATCTGGGAGGAGGGGGCAGATATAGAGAGAGGGGACTATCTACTATCCATCTATATATAGCCGATAGCGGCGTTCCCCCCCATATATTGATCCGGAGCAGAAATATCTGGGGGTTGTCCCCCCTATCTATATAGATAGGGCGGACTAGCCTTCAAACCAAACCTGAGGACCCCTATCTATATAGATCTATATGGGGGTTGGGCTACCAAACGACTGGCTAGTTGGGTCGGCCCATACATTATATTATGCCGAGGGGGCGGTGGATAAGTGGGCGTTTCGAGAGAGATATATAGATAGGGCCCCCCATAATACATAATACATGTGATTGATATATGTCTCCCGAGATATATAGATAGGGCGCCCCATATAGATAGATATCTAGGCTCGATAGAGTTCTATATAGGGGGGCCCCTATAACTATATAGCTCTGAGATATATAGAGAGTTTCGGCGCTGTCGCCATATCTATGACCTAATCTATATAGGGCCAGTAATATAGATTCTATATAGATCTATATCTATATAGATATATAGATATAGATCTATATATCTATATATATCGCCCTATCTCTATATCTGCCCTCTATATCTCTATATACGGGCCCGGCCGGTATATAGATATCTCGTATATAGATATCTCTACGACTATAGATAGTCGCCCTCCTCCCCAGATATATAGAGAGGGCGGGGGCCGGCCTATCTATCTGGGGGGGGGCATACCATATAGATAAGATATCCGAGCTGTGCCGATCGCAGCGCAGATCCATCGCGTGATGAATTCTATACGTCATCTACATGATCGAATGGATTCTATACGTAACATGAGCATGATGTTTGTTCGCCCGGCCCTCTATTCTATCTGGGAAAGATGGATGCCCCTATCTATATCTATAATAATGGATTACGGAATGATGGATTATTATACCATGGGACTATGCTATGGTGGAGAATCCATATCCAGTATAGAATAGAGAACCAACCGAGGGCTCCTCAGTGTCCATATAGATATATATCCGGCATCAGTTAGAGTTCGGAATCCGGTATCCGCCCCTCTCTATATATACTTGCGAATCCCTCTACTCTATATGTAGTTCCACCTGGCTATTCCCAATCCCAACGTCGCTATGCTAGAATCCTGGGCCCTCCCTATCCTATATATCTCTCTGTGCATTATATAGATAAGAAAGATATGGGGGCCTCGCTGTATAGATAGGACCTATATATCTCGGGATCTATCTATATCTGCCGAGCCCCATATAGATAGATAGGGCCCCGATCATCTATATAGAGAACTAACGCCCGGAAATGAGATTCTATAGTCGGTAGTCGAGATATATATATATATATATATATAGATAGGCGGGGTAGACTCTCCAATGCTACTCTCTATAGCCCTATCTATGAATCTTGGGCCCATAGCATATATAGCTCCGCAGGCGGGGGGTCTCGAGTCCAATCCGGAACCTACCTGATCACCGGTCTGGGGGAAACATCTGGTCACGATAACACCCTATATCTCTATCTTGTCTATTCGGATATATATAGAGGGGCGATAGGCGCTTAACACCATATATCTGGGTGCCGCGCCATATATAGATATAGGGTCTATATATCTCCAATCAGATATATAGGTCCACCTCGTTTATAACCCGGTATCGGTATATAGAGAATATACGGGTATATATAGATCTCTCAGCCGAGGGCGCGATAGATAGTGGGCCGCCGCCCTCCCCCCAGCCCCTATATAGATATATATCTCACCGGGTAGAATGAATCAGCGCCCTGGAGGGATGGAAGGGCAGGCCCCCCTATATATAGATCTCTCGGGGTGATCGGCTCCTATATCCAGATTTTGGCCTACCGGCCTCACTCACTCGCAGATACCACGGCTCCTATATCTAGATCTTATAGATAGGGCGGCCATATCTATATATAGGGGCTCCCCTCCAGATAGATAGGCCAACTACAACTATATATTATTGAAGATATATAGAGAGGGGCCCTATATATAGATATATATAGATATTGGATCGCACCAGATCCCAGATCAGTATATCGGTGATTATTCTAAGTTTAATATAGAGAGGGGGGCACTCGACCATAGAAGAGATTGGGGCGGGTCTATAGTTTCTAGTCAACAATCCGACCCCCCCGGATACTCTCTTCTCTATTGACTGCCCTTCCCCCTCCAGAGTATAGGTATAGGTCCCCATCTCCCCCATCCACAGCTCATACCTATGGAATACAGATCTAGCTATGATATGCAGACTGACTACGCTATAGGCACTGAAGACGATGTATCTATACAGGATCGTTATACTATACGCACTGAAGACTGTATCGGTCAAATGGACAGACAAACGGTCAGATCAGATGGACAGATATATAGATAGGGGCGCCTACATCTATATATCTTCCGCGAAAGATATATAGATAGGGCCCTATCTATATATCTTCGACCGGATGGATTTCAGATATAGAAGAGAGGGCTCGGGGAATATGGAGTTTCATTGGGCGGCTGGGGGATGGATTTCAGATATAGAAGAGAGGGCTCGGGGAATATAGAGTTCTATATATATAGAGGGGGGGAACAGATAGAATATAGGGCCCCACCTCCACCTCTATCATATACTATACATACAGTGGGCCCCCGGCACTCTATATCTTATAGATTCTAGATTCTAGAGATCTATTGTATTGATATCGACCGATGGACGATTGACGATGGATGATGGGCGATGGAACCACCCAATCTATTCTATACTATACAGCCCAACCGCCCTTCTCTTCTCTATAGAGTCTATAGTCTAGTCGGCATATATAGATTCTATATAGAGTCTATAGACTAGGAACCGATGGACAATGGGCAACAGCTATCTATATTAGGCAACCGCCTCTCCTCCCATCTATATCTATATCTTCGGCTAGATATAGATAGAGGCACCACTCTATTGTTCACCCGGTCCACTCTCACTCTATTCACGAAGATATATAGAGAGGCATTGTCCACCCGGTCCACTCTCACTCTATTCACGGATGGACGAGGAACAATGGACGATTGAACCCGCCCAGATAGAGATAGAGGCCCGGGCCTATATACCCTATATAGATATGATATGGGATAGATATGGGATATGGGATTCCCACTACCACTGTAGTTATAGTCAGTCGTCCCCACTCCCCCTCCATAGTGGAATAGTATCTAGAACATGACTGATATCATGTCTCATAATGGATGGATGGTAGATCCCGACCACCCCTCTCCGCTATATAGGAAATTCTATAGGCCAACCAATCACCCCAAAAAACTCTATATCTTTCCCCATATATAGAGGGTAGGGGGCTCTATATCTTTGTCGATCCCCCTACCCTCTATATAGATAGGGCCAGATGAGATAATAAATACGAGCGCATAGCGCATAAATGACCTTCGGTATGTGGTGCCCTATAGAGAGATATGGCCCCCCTCTATAGAGTTCCCTATTCTCTATATGGTATATGGGACCCCCTATCTGATAAATGGGCTGGGGAGAGGGCCCCCCCTCTATATAGTTCTATATGGCCCGACGCCTATCTATATATGGGGGGCCCCCCTCTATATAGATGTATAGAGGCGGGCCCATATCCCATATAGAATTCCCATAGAGATCTATAGGGGAGGGTGCCGATCTCTATAGTGAATCACTCACTCCAGATATAGATATAGGGCTCAGCCGAGGGGACATGAATCACTCACTCCAGATATAGATATAGATATAGAGATATAGAATAGCAAACGCATCTTTACCGTTGGGTGAGATCTAGATATAGATATAGGGGGAACATATAACTGGGGCCGCCACCCGAACCCCTCTATCTATATGGAGACTGATTAGGAGAACCGAGATATATAGATAGGGGATGTTGGCCTCGTGTCACATCATTGGGATGCCGTCCGTCGGTAGATCCATTCGTTCCGGCATTCGGAGCAATCGATCTAGCTGTAGTCGGTGAGATATCTATATAGGCCCTTGCCCTTGTTATACAATGAACTCAATGAACTCCCTTCAATTCATTCCGGAGGAGCATACGGGGAAGGGGGATGATTCCCCAGAGATCTATATAGGGCCCCTCTCTATATATCTGTTGGTCATGCTTACTATATTCTAGCTGGGAGCTGGGCTGGGGGAGAGGTCATCTATATATCTGCCCTATAGTTCTATCTGGGGAGAGGGGGAGGACAGCAGCCGCCATATAGATATAGGGGGAGCGCATGCAGTTCATTCAGCAGGTAGATATATAGAGAGGGGCCCCCCCCCTTCTATAGAACTGATAGTTCAGGGTAGGGCGAATATCATATAGATTTCTCATCGGCCTATATCTATATAGAGTAGGGGGGGATGCCCTATCTCTCTATCTCTGGAGATCGATCTGATAGTCGGACTATCCATCTATGATTCCATTCGGTTCCCCCCTCTCTCTATATGTATGATAAATCTTGAGTATGAGTCGAGATATATATATATAGGGCGGCCCTATCTCGAAACAATCTCGAGAACTCTATACAGGAAACAATCTTCGTTGCCCTAAGATAATATAAAGAATATTTCCATTCTCATTCGTATCCATTCCATCTGGGTCAGCTCATCGCCCCGGCAGATATATATCTTCCCCCCCTCTACTCTACATATATGGGGTCCCTATATGTAGATATGGCGGAATGATACCAACGGACTTCTCTTATCTATCTGGCGGTCAGATGGAGATCTATATATAGGCCGCCCTACCGCCCTTCCGAACCCCCCTATATATTGACCCAGATCTCTATATAGGGGGAATGGACCGGAAGGGACAACTATCTTATCTATCGGGGCCCTATCTAGATATCTGCCCTATATAGATATCTCCAATACTTGGAATGGACCGGAAGGGACAACTATCTTATCTGCCCTATCTATATATCTGCCCTATATAGATATCTCCAATACTCCCCCTCCCCAGATAGACGTGATACTATGATGATCGTGCTGATGATGGGGCCAGAGATCTATATAAATGCTGTTGATCGGCCGGGGATGGGGTCCATATAGAGATCTACCCCTTAGCCACAAGCCATATCTCTATAGGGTGATCCATGAATCGATCGCTCCGCTGAGATATTATTTCGATCGATCTGCCCCTTCTCTATAGTATACGAGAGGGGCGACCCGGAATAGCGTAGCGAATCGGCTCCCCGACCGGACTGATTCGATCTGCCCCCCTCTATATAGATATGGCGCCTATATCTAGATAGATAGGCCCAGCGACGGAGGGGCTCCCCGAAAGATAGGAGATACACACACTCCCCAGTGAGAGAGAATAGAGTGATATCCTCATAGATATATTACATACGATCTCTAGATAGAATATGTGTTGTGTTCAATCGATCGCATAAATCAATCAGCTGCTATCTCCCGCCCTCTCCTCTCCCTCGACCTCCCCAGAGATCTATAGGGGCGGCCCCCAGCCCCCTATATAGATCTCTATATGGGATAGGGGCCCTTAGATTCATATCTATATCTGTCGACCAGAGAGGTATATAGGGCAAGCAGAACAGAAAAAACTCTATATCGGCACTGGGGAGAAATATCTATGAGTTGATAGTAGGGCCTACTGTATCGGACGGCGTATGTTGTGGCATGTTTGTTAAGAGAATCTATATGGCGTGGGCGTGGTGCGGTCATGAATCGACCAATGCCCATGGGGGGTCCCATATAGATTGTATTGGGTTGCGGATTGTGTGGAATTCATTCAATCGAGAATCGTCTTCAGATAGATAGAGAGGGGGCCGCCCTCTATATATCTTCGGCTCTATAGATACAATTAGAACTATAGCCCTCCCATATATTGATTTCTATCTGGGCGGCTCTCGAGATACAATCGATCTATTGGCGGCTCTCGAGATACAATCGATCTATTGGCTATAGAGAGGGGGGGCCCTGAACTCTCTATCTAGGGAGCATAACTATATAGGAGGAGATTCATAGGGCCCCCCTTTCAATTTCGGGAATCTCTATTCTCTATGGCCGAGGCCCCTATATAGAGGCTGATCTATAGGGGAGGGGATTCGTAGGTCTAGTCGCTAGCCCTCTCTATATATGGGTGATGGGTGGTGGTCGGAAATGACCTATCGTTCGTCGGCCTCCCGAGCGGAACTGGAACCCCTATGGGGCTGTCTGATGCCATCTATTTATCACCGGAACGTATATACCAACCTCTCCCTCTCTATAGCCAATAGATCGATTGTATCTCGAGGCCGCCGAACTCCTCCCCCTCAGCTCATATCAACTATAGAGAGTTCCGTCGTATCTATATAGATAGCGACTAGAGATGCCCCCAGATCAGATAGATATAGAGTGGGGGCGGCACCCCCCCCTCTCTATATATCTACTGATAGGCGTATATCTTATCTATAGATCGGGGGCGACTATCTCGATCTCGATCTAGAGATTCGATCATAGTTTGATTCATGCGATCAGGGCTGTTACATTCATGTTACGTATAGAATCGAATCCATCGGATCATTCATGCGATCGACCTATCTCTATCTTATCTCTATCTATAGATGGGGGTTGGGATATAGAGGGTTGGGATCTAGTTGAAGGGTTGGGCCCTATCTATCTATTCTATGACATTCGAGATATATATTCATGTGGAGATCGGAACTCAGATATAGATATATATATCTATATATATATATATATATATCTGCTATTGACATTGGGAACTCAGATATCTGCTATTGACATTGGGAATGTCGCAGATATATAGGCCGCCTCTCTCTATATATGGGGTTCGGTCAGTTGCCCTATATAGAGATCTGGATCGGGAGTCGGTCGTGAACTATAGCTATAAAGGATTCAGTGTGCCGATAGATATATAGATGGGGCAGATATCAGGGGGCCATATAGAATCTATATCTAGATAAGATATATAGGGCACTCGCTCTTCATATAGATATCTATAGAGGAGAATCAGAGGCCTCTATATATCTTATCTATCTGGCTTTTCAGAGGCTTCATTAACATAGAGTTTTCGAGGCAGATATAGTTGCCATATACACTAGACTTTCTAAGCCGGATGCTTGCCATAGATTCCCATCTATAGAGTTCCGGGGGGGGCCTTATATCCATATGGGCCTTATATCCATATGGCGATCCCCTATCTATATCTGCCCTATCTATATATCCCCCTAGATCTACATATCATCTATCCATATAGGGGGGGGCCGCCTCTCTCTATAGAGTCTCCCGCCTCTCTCTATTCTGAGCATAACCAGAGAGAGGAGAGTTCCGTGGGAGCCCGCCCCCGCCAACTCTCTATGGGATATACCACTCGGCCGACGGGACTATCTAACTAAGATCAGTTCTATATATAGGGGAGCCCCCAGATAGATATAGTCTCATTCTTCAGCCATATAGATCTATATAGATAGATAGGGAGATCTATATATAGGGCCCAACTATAGATATGGGGGGGCCCAACTCTCTATACGGGGGAGCAAACCCTATAGATCTATATGGCCGGAGCTCTATAGATTTCAGTCGAGAATTCTAGATAGGGAGATCTATATATAGGGCCCAACTATAGATATGGGGGGGCCCAACTATATAGACGGGGCGAGCCGCCTATAGAACTCTATCTCATTCAGATATAGAGGCCCCGAGATATATCTATATCATGCAGTTGAGTGATATATAGATAGGCCCAACTAGATAGATATGGGGATTATGGCCATATAGATCTGGGGTGCATATAGAGAGACTATAGAGAGTCGCCCCAGAGAGATGGTCGAGCCATATATGGATAGGGCCAGGTCCCAGGTCTATTAATCCTCGTATGTAATATAGATCCATCTATATATGGGTGATGCTATATATCTATCCCTATATGGGTGATGGGTGACCCCCTATCTATAGTTCAGGGCCCCTATGACGATATGGGGGTTACTGATGGGCGCCCCAGATATGAGATATGGCCTTCCCTTAATATCATCTATAGGGCATAGGGGGCCCAGCTATATAAGCTAAGCGGGGCTCGGGGAGGATCTATATCTAGAATATAGCTGGGGCCCCTATCTCCCTTCTTTTCTTATCTTCCATCCTCCACTCAATAGATTGATTCCCTCATCCCCCCCTATAGATCTATATGGCATTCCCCGATTCCAGAGATTGGATTCCGGGTTAGTGAGAATAATGATGGGGGCCGGGGTGCAGAGATCTATATAGTCGGTCGGCCCCCCATCCCATATAGATATATAGAGAGATAGGGGCCCCTCTAGATATATAGGGCCCCCAGATAGAGAACTCTCTTCGTCGGGTCATATGCATATGCGCTCAAGGGAGATATAGAGAGAGGGGTCTGATTATCGTCTGCCCTCCTCGTCTTCCCCTCTCTATCTATCTATCTATCTATCTCTCTATCACTCGACCGATAGCCCTATATATTATCTGATCCGGGGGTGGCTATGGGCCCAATCCATCTAGTTGGGGGTCCTCTCCCGATCTACTATGTGAAGCAACCGACTTCTGCCGAGGACCCTCCCCTCTCGCTATGCTGCTATCGCTATGCCCCCTATATATCTATATGGCCTTTCTTAGTAGTGCCCTATATAGATATATGCGGGGGGAAGCCGGGATGTCAGCTATATATATCTATATGGGGGCTTGCCCCTATCCATCATATAGATTTGGTAGGGGTAGGCCAGAACTCTATAGATCCTCCCGAGAGAACAGCCGAAGCAACCGCCCGGGGGCAACCCCTATCTAGTCTAGATATGGGCGACCCAACCGTATTCGTGAGGACCCCCCCCTCTCTATAGATCTCGGATCTGTAGAATCTCATATATGGTTGTTGGGTTGGCCCCCCTATATATATGATATGGGCCTACCCATAGTAGATAGAGGGGGAGGCGCCCTATATTCGTAAGTCTCTTTCTACTAGATATAGCTTAGCTCCCGTCGATCGCCATATACCTATATAGGGTACCGACCCGACTACCGACTAGAATCTAGTTTAGTTGGCGGGCTCCCCATATAGATATCTATATAGACTCCCCACTATATGTAGGCTGCTCCGCTGGTCGAGCCCTATATATAGAAACAGAACTGCCCCCATATAGAGATAGGGGGCCTAGGCCTACTCTCTATTATAGAGCTGGGGGAGGGGCCCCCCTCTCTATAGTTGGGTGGTCCATCCGGGCTGTAACATGAATCACTCATCTCATCTCGACAGGGTCCACTCCACATATCTGGGAGATCCGAGATCTATAGAGAGGGGCCACCAGCCTAGATATCTACTCGGCAAGATAGAGTAGATCCGACTAGAACTATGTGATATAATCAGATATAGAGAGAGGGGGGGCAGATATATAGATAGGGCGCCATATCTATATATAGGGGCCACGCCTATCGCCAAAAAAACTCTATCTATGTCCCCACTCTATCCATATGATGTTGATGTAGTCTACCGGCCCTGATCCCCCTATCTATATATTATATTATATTATATGGCTCTCCCCCATATAGTTAGAGAGGGTTGGCCCTATCTCTCTATACTCTACCCGGAGGTTGCCATAGTTCAGATAGGGACCTATAGACTATCCTCTAGCCTCCCCCTCTGGGGGGGGGTGATTCCCTGATGTGTAGGGAGGTCTCTATCTGGGGAGGGACTCCCGCCTCTAGATCTATGGCCCTCTATATAGTTCTATATGGCCTCTGCCAGTCATCTCTATAGTCGAACCCCCCTCTCTATATATCTCCCCTCTCTATATATCTGTCAGGGGCGACCCAGATCTATAGTATAGGCCCGCCTTTCTTTCTTTCTCGAGGGCCCCACCGACCTAACTATCCTATTCCGAACAGATATATCGGAAAGGCTGTCCCCGAAGGATCATATTACGTATGAAAAGTAATATCTCTTCTCTAGTTGGGAGTCAAGATTATATACATATAGATCCCGGCCCTATCTAGATATCTGCCCAATCCATCTATATATTCTATATGGGTGGGGCATATAGAAGAAAATAGAGTTCCCCTATCTATTATCTAGTTCCTCGCCTCGATCTCGATAGTTGGGGCCCTCTACTCTATACTAGCTTGTACTCGGGAGTCGGTCCCGAGATCTTGTATCGAGATAGATATATCCATTCGGGGAATCGGCACATAGAATAGAATAGTATGGTAGTTTGTTCCTCGACCCCCTATATCTAGATGAATGGGAGTCGGGTGTCGAGTTCTAATCCAATCTAATCTAATCTAATCTAATCTAATTCAAGAGGGGGGGAATATAGAGAACATTTAAGATCCCCCTATAACTATATGGGCCCCTATCTATATCTGGGGCTGGGGGCGGCTAGGCTATCTCGGGACTCCCCCGCCCCTCTCAGATAGATTTCATTGAGCCCGGGCGGCTATATGTAGGCGGAGTTACTTTACTATCTCCGGTGTTTGGTGCGTGCTTTCAGTCATCAGCCATCAGCCCCCCCTATATATAGACAGATATATGGTCACGTATAGAATAGATGGATGCCACCCCATCCCCATCCCCATCCCCATATATAGATAGGGATAGGCGTACTATCTATATTGATGTGGTGCCTATATATCAGCCTCTATATAGGGGGGGCCCCCTCTATCTATACTAGATGCCACCTATTCGTATTCGCCGGGTGCTCGACCGACAGTTAGTTCCCTTAGATAGTATATAGATAGGGGGCAGATAGATGAGCTATAATTCTATAGGCTATAGGGGGGAGATTAGTTAGTTTACTCTCCCCGGAGTGAGTCAGAGGTACTTACTCGGCTCGGTCATTCTCAGAAGGGATAGATAAGAGGGGAGGGGGGTCGAGCCATCATCCATCCATCCATCGTATTCTATCCGCCATTCTATTCTCTCCAAAGGAGTGATACGACTGATGACTGGTTGTATCACGTATATAATAGAAGAGCGCCTCTCTATATATCTGCTATCTATATCTGGCCCTATCTATCTATCTGCGGATAGAATACGATGGTAGATGGTAGATGTGGTGCCCCTCGGCCATCGGGAGAGGAGCCCTGTAGATTATCTGGGGGCGGCAAGTAAAGTTGGGGGTTGGGGTCGAGGAGCGCCCCTATAGATCAGCCTCTATATAGGGGGGGCATGGCAACGGCCCCCAGCCCCATATATAGATAGGGATAGGGCCTATATATCTATCTGGCCCTATCTCCGTGAATCTAGAATCAGGCAGAGTTCTCTATAGGGTAGGGTGCTCGGCCCCATCCCCATATGTAGATAGGGGCCGACAGTCCCTTAAATTCATAGGGGGCCCAGCTATACCCCAGCGGGGCCCCTCGATGGGATAGATGGTTGGAGAACCAGCACCATGTCATGTTGAGAGTAGATGGTGCTGATCGATCTGCCTTTCTATTCTCTATAGATAGGGGCCCGACCCGACTAACTAACTAGAGCTCAGCCGATATAGAGAGATAGGGGTCGCCCACTCTCTATAGAGAGGGGCGGGGGAGGCCTTCCGTCGTGGGAGGGTCCCTCCATAGAGCCAGATGATATAGATTAGTTAGGGGCGGGGGAGACCCCAGATATAGATAGGGGGGCGGGGCCTATCTGCCATATAGAGATAGGTCCGATAGGCCCCATATAGAGATAGGGCTCTCGAGACCCCAGCTAGAGAGAGTAGGCCGCCTCTCTCTATAGAACTGGAGCCTATTGGTCGATACGACGGATGACTGGTTGTATCACGTATATAATGGACGATGGCTGATGTGTGATGGATGGATGTGTAGCTCGACCCCCCCCTCTAACTTAACCGGGCAGCTATATCTGTATAGAATGTAGACAGGGGCCTATACACGGGCCAGGGCTAGGGGTGAGCGATAGATCTATAATCAATCTAGATTATGCTCGTCCAGTCCCGGGGGGCCTATTAAGAGTAGGGGTCATTTATGCCCATATAGAGATAGGGCCCCCTCCCCCCCCCCCCTCTCTATTCTATCTTATCTCGGCTCCCATATCTATAGAGGGGGGGAGAGCCGCCATCGGGGAGAGGGCCGGGGGTCGGGAGATATAGAATCCATACAGTACAGAGTGGGAGAGTGGGGCCCCTCTCTGCCCCCCCCTATATAGATATGGGAGAGAGAGGGGGCCAGCTAGATCTATATAGGTGCCCCCCCCCCTCTCTCTCTCTATATGGCCCGACTCTCTACTCTATAGCCTAGCCCAAGCAGAAATGCCATATACAGATAGGGCCCCCTCCCCCCCCCCTCTCTATTCTATCTTATCTCGGCTCCCATATAGATCTATATAGAGGGGGGCCCCCATCTATATAGAGGGGGGGGATGGAGGGCACTCTCTAGTCTAGAAAGGTTAGGCCATAGAGATAGAAACGTTATACGTAGGCTCTCCCAGATCTGATCATAAGCCCGACTCTCTATCTGGGGGAGCCGAGATAGAATAGAGAGGGGGGGGGGGAGGGGGCCATCTCTCTATATAGCCATCTCTCTATACTAGCCGGGGGCGGCTGTGCTATACTCTATATTAGTTACAGTCGGCACCCCTCTCTATCCCCCCTCTCTCGCCCATATAGATAGAGGGGGGGCGAGAGAGGCCCCTATCTATAGAGCTCGTAGGGGCAACGGCATTGGCCAGATCTATATGGCATTAGGGCCCCGGCCCCCTCTCTATATATGGATATGGGGCCCCACTATACTCTATCTTGGCACAACTCTCTGTAATCCGAGCCATATAGAGATAGGGCTCTCGACCCCCTTCATTACATTCTAGATTATAGAGTAGAGGGCCCCCTGTCTATAGTTGGGGAAAGGCCCTATCTCTCTATTATATGGGCCCTATCTCCCATATCTCTCTAGGGGGGGGTCGAGTGCCTCGCCATATATAGATAGGGCTCGCAGCTTGGGTCCCTTCCCATCCATCTATCTCTCTATATAGGCCAACGGGAGAGGAGCCTCTCTAGATATGGCCCCCATCTATAGAGAGGGGGGCCTATGGTCAGTCATGTTACGTATAGAATCTAATCCGACTTAAATGGCTATGGCTACTCTACTCTCTAGGGGGGCTATGGCTATATAGGGGGGGGGGCGCCGAATAGAGATCTATATAGAGAGGGCTCGCTGTCGCTCTCCATCAATTGCGATTGCGGTACCTACTAACGAAACACGCCGGCGGCACGGGTGCATCCCAAGTTGTTCGGATCCCAAGTTGTTTTGTTCGGAATCCTCTAAATTCCAAGGGGGGTTCGGCCGATTCGGCCACTCCATCGTTCAAGTCTTGCCGGTCCCTTTCGTCTAGTGGTTAGGACATCGTCTTTTCATGTCGAAGACACGGGTTCGATTCCCGTAGGGGATAGTCTAGTCGGGGTGAGCCCCCCCGGCGAACCCATATCGTCATAGGGGGACCGCCCGCCCAGATCCCAGGTCTCTCTAGATTGGAGATTGGATGGGGTTGCCCTATCTATATGACTGGCATGGGTCACACCGGGTGCAGAGTAGAAGAGAGTCGGGCGGCTAGGCTATATAGTAGTTCCGGCTCCAGCTATGGATAGTATAGTGGGTCGTCGGGGGCGTCGGCTGCGGGGCACCGGTGCTTCGGGAGCTTCTAGATCTATCCATCTCATCGGCCAACTCTCTATAGTCATGCGCATAGATCGTATAGAAACAAACCTATAGATGAGGGATGAGGAGCCATAGAATCCAGATAGCCCCTGAGCCCTGAAGAGACTATGGGGGGAGCATCCTGGTTCTGGTTGTTCGGGCCCTCGATTGAAATCGAGTCCCCGCCTCGCCCTCCCCAGATATATAGAGGGGGCGGGCCCCTCCCCTCCCCTCTCTATAGATCGAGATCTCGATCTCGATCGATCAGATCTGGCAGATAGATAGAGAGATTGGGGGCCCTCGATTGACCCCCCTCTCTGAACTATCTTATTTTTCTTTATGGCAATCCGCCCATCTCAAGAATCTAAATTGAGGGGAGGGGCATCACCGGTTGATCGATGAGATGCCATCATCGGTGATGAGATGAATATAGAGTATATGCGCCCCGGCGCCGGATAGATAAGATACGAACGCACTCACTCTCACTCACTCACTCACTCACTCTATATGATCGATCGATCTGATCGACCGGGAATCAGTAGAGCAGATATATATAGGCTAGGCCGAGAAGGGGCCTATCTCCCGTCTCTACGCCCCTATATAGATATCTGAATTGGACGACCTTACTCGGACGACGGTACGCTTCTCTTTTTCCAGTTCGGTATCTCGACGGGTTCAGATATTAAAATTAGGCCGGCCCAATAGAGCGGCCGATCGGCTCAGCTTCAGCGAGGGCCCCTATCTATACTCTCTATGGGGTGGGGGTGGGGGGCCTATCCATAGATTCTATGGGGCCTGAATGAGACTATGGGGGCTGGCCCCTATCTATATATTGCGGGACGGGCCCGGAGATAGAGATCTATCTCTCTATGGCCAGGTAGATAGAGATCTATCCATCTCCGAGATCGAAATAGATAGCGAGGGGGCCCCAGATAAGATATAGAGAGAGGGGAGAGGGTAATGAATGGGTCGCGCCTATCTATATATGGCAGTCATGTCCACGAGATTTCTGTATGATCAATGCCATGGTCCGGAAAACCGGGTCGGGCCCCCACCCCATATCTAGATAGTTGGCAGTCATGCCCTATCTAACTATATGGGAGACCCGGATCTATAGGTGATCAATGCCATCCATATAGAGATAGGGGATGGTCCGAAATGAATGGGTCGGCCCTATCCCTATATAGATATGTCTATGGCAGTCATATGATATGATCTATAGAGAGGGTGATAGAAGGGGAGGGGCCATATCTTTCTATAGGCATTCCGAGATCGCCATAGTTCAGATAGGGGCCCGTTCAGAATAGGAGCCAGCCCAGCCAAATATCGGTTCGGTTCGGACGGAGCCCCATATGAAGAGACATGAGTCACAGATATAGATAGAAAGGCCAGATGTGAGTCAAGCTTCTCTATCTATAGAGGGCCGTCTGAGTCTGCAGTGCCGGGGTAGCGTGTGGTTGAGTTGCTCGACATATAGATAGATAGATAGATAGAGATATAGAGAGATAGATAGATAGAGAGAGATATAGAGAGAGAGATAGATAGATAGAGAGATAGAGAGAGAGATCTATATAGGGTAGGGTAGGGTAGGGTGCCGACTCTAGAGAGCCCCAGGATCTATTCTATCGCCTATAGATTCATAGGGGGTGCCGGGCCTTCGATCTATCGCCTATCGCCTATCAGTAACTAGAGGGTAGGGGATGCCGACTCTAGATATAGGTAGCCATAGAGATATAGGGCTCCTCCCCCAGCTATAGAGAGTATAGTAGAGTATAGTGGGCCGTCGGTCGAAAGGAATTCTATTGGGTCGAATCCATCTAGTATAGAGCCGAGATAAGATAGAATATAGAGGGGGTCCTAAGATATAGATATGGCATCCATCTATTATGTACGTGATATGACTGATGGCTGATGACTGATGACTGATTGTATCATATCACGTATCATAACGGATGGCTGGATGGAGACGTGCGTGATACGACTGATGACTGATATCATGTATCATAATGGATGGCCCTATCCAGAGTTCGGGGCCCTGTTCAGGCCATCGGGGCCCCTCTCCCTCGACCAACCAATCAGAAAGGTCGAGTGTTCATAGAGATAGGGATTCCGGATTAAGCAGAGGAAGGGGAAGGCCGGGGGAACCCGATGGCTCGGTGGGATCATCCCTGTCCGTATGGTTTATCCGCCGTGTAGTGTAGTTTCTAATCTAATCTGATCTGACTAGAAATGAACTTGCCTACTGTATCGGATCGGAATGCATCGGCTCGGAATGCATCGATCGGATGGATGCCCGGCATTGAGAGAGAGCTATAAGCTAATCTGAGGAGCCCTATCTATCGTTCCTTCCGTAGTCTAGCATCCGTAGATCGATCCGTTCATGCCATGCCATATATAGAGTCGGAGTCGGTCGAGCATCCATCCTTCCCTTCCGTGTCGAGCATCCATCCTTCCCTTCCGTGTCGAGCATCCATCCTTCCGCCCTATCAACAAAACAAAACAAAACAAAACAAAACAAAACAAAACAAAACAAAACAAAACAAAACAAAACAATATTTCTTTCTATATGGCGATCGATCCTTCCGTAGTCTAGTGGCGCATTGACATCCCGTTCCAATCCCATAGAGAGATAGGGAGTGTTTTCTATAGATATGGATGGCAAGTGTCCCGTTCCAATCCCAATCCCGAACGTTGAGTTTGAGTGGCGCATGTCATTGAGAGTCTGTCCATAGTGGATCGTATGGGAATCCGGTCACCAATCCGGTCACCACAGTATGGTATGATCCGGTGTGTTTGGTCCCTTGTCTTTTCACCAATCCGGCCGTCGGGGCCGGTCATCTATAGATAGGGGCCTCCTCCCCCTCCTCGGCATGTATATATAGACAGTTGGCCTCCCAACCCAACTTGACTTTAGAGGCGGGGGCCTAGACTATGATATCATGAGATGGCCCGCCCCCATATCTAGGGACTAGCCTAGTTAATATGGGTGTTGACCGGATGCTCTGATCAGACAGAAGGGCCCCTATCTGAACTATCTCATCTCGGAAGGATAGTACCGGCGAGCTCCCACGGCTGCTCCGCTGGCCTGAACGGCGCCATATATGGATCTAGGGTGCCCCCCCCCACCCCGTCCGATCTTATCTATATGGGATTGAGTATAGATAGGGGGACCCCATGAAGATATAGGCCCCCCCATAGAAATAGAATCTATATCTAGGCGGCCGGGGGAACTCGATCGACGTCAGGCTCGATGTTTGACCGGGGCCATACTTATTGACCGATCTGATTGGCGGCCAGGCCAGACTTCTCCCATATCTATATAGAGGGACCGATCTGATTGGCGTACCGTACTGATTGGATTGGCGGCCATACTCTACTCATTGACCGATCTGATTGGCGGCCAAGATGTTTGACTGATTGGCGGCCTTGACACAACACAGAGTAGAGCGTACTGAAGCAAGCAAGCGATTGGCGTACTGAAGCAAGCGATTGGCGTACTGTCTAGATATGTAATACCAATGTTGATGGAGATAGCATTTAATTTACGCGCCAGATAGAGATAGAGATAGAGTTTCATTGGCCATATCTATAGTGTGGGTTCTCCCCTCCCCCCATTGGCCATATCTATCTAGTGGGCTCCCCCCATTGGCCCCATATATAGATATTCTATACGGTACGGGATATTGGCTGAGACATGCCATGCTGAGCCTGCCTATCCTATCTATATAGAACCGGTTCGGTTCATCGAGAACTGCCTATCTATAGATTCTCTGGGGGCCCTATATATCTAGAATGCGAGATGAACCAGACTATGCATGTGTCTCGCTTGGGTAACCAGACTAGTGTAGTGTAGTGTAGTGATATAGCTTCAATTGGGTTAGTCTAGGCTCTATCGAGCCTAGACTGTAGTGACTAGACTATCTATAGCGAGGCCATATCTCTCTACTCTAAACGGCAGCAGACTAGTGTCTCGTGCCATCTAGAGTAGAGAGATAGTGTCTCGCTTGGGTTAGTCTAGGCTCTTTCGAGCCTATACTGTAATCACTAGTGACCTAATCTAATCGAGACACCAGACCGCTTGGGTCTCTCTAGTGATTAGACTAGTGATCGAGACGTCTCGATAAGCCTATATCTATATCTGGGGCTCCCCAATAGAGAGTAGAGTCTATATAGAGAGAGGGGCCTGGGGGATAGATAGGGGAGCCGTGCATTGATACGGGAGTATGGCTGAGACAGCCTATCTATATAGAACCGGTTCATCGAGACTATCTATATACAGCCTATGGGGGGTTCGGTTCATCGAGAGCCTATCTAATCTCTCGATTCTCTATCTATGGGCTATGGGGGGTTCGGTTCATCTGATATCGCTTGGCGTTGCTGCCTATCTAGATTCTCTATATCTATGGGGGGTTCATCTGGTCGAGATGAACCAGACTATGCTATGCATGTGTCTCGCTTGACGTACCGTTGGATAGATCTAGTGAAGGACTAGGGGGGTTCGGTTCATCTGGCTATATAGAACCTGGGGGGTTCGGTTCATCTGATATCGCTTGGCGTTGCTGCCTATCTAGATTCTCTATATCTATGGGGGGTTCATCTGGTCGAGATGAACCAGACTAGTGATCTAATCAGGGAAGGGGGTGAGACTATCTAGATTAGATATGGGCCGGCCAGGCCAGGTAGATCTATGAAGGACAGGACTACGCCCTCCCCAACCCAATATAGATAGAGATGGAGATCACGGCTCCCCTTTTGGCACCGGGGAGCCGTGCTTTGATCTCCATCCACGGCCACCGGGGGGATTGGATATCCATCTATCCGGGGGCGCCAATCTTTCTATCCAGGGGCGCCAATCTTTCTATCCATCTATCCGGCCCAATATAGAGTAGAGTCTATATAGATAGACTCGGCACCGGGAGCCGTGCATGGATCTCCATCTCCATCCACGGGTGGCCATCTCTTAGATATAGCTATCCACGGGTGGATATCCATCTATGCAACCACGGGTGGATATCCATCTATCCACGGCCATCTATATCTATCCGATCCAGCTTTGCTTTCAGGATACTAATCTAGACTATACTAATCAGATATGGGAGAGTAGAGCCATATCTATCTATCTATCTATCTATCTATCTATATAGATAGATATAGATCTAGATAGGGGCAAGCCGATCTGTGGGAAAAGCGGTGTCTGCGACCTATCTATATCTGGGGGGCAGCCTTACTATGTATGGGGGATAGGGGCGTCATTCAGAAATTAGAGGAGGCCGAGGGGGGAGGTCCCCCCTATCTTATAACTATATGAGGCACTCCCCGCCCCTATATCTATCTATTCGGGGAGGGACCCCTATCTAGAATCAATCCCGACAATGGCAGGCCCTCTTTTCCGAATCGAGTCCACCCCAGCTTGGATCAATCTATCTGGTTATGGGATTGGTGATGAGATGAGAGCCGCTTGTCGTCCGCCATGCTATCTAGAGTGATGCAGTCCATGCCGGATTCTAAACTGACGGGACTATATGCTTGCTATGCCCGGCCCCTGGCCACCGGCCCCCTAGATATAGAGCTGCCACTCGACCTAACCCCTTAAGGTCCTCGACCCTATATAGATAGATGGCGGCAGCCTACTTTATAGATAGTATAGCCGAGGTTGAGTGAGCTATAAGTCATATCACGTACATAATAGATGGAGATGGAGATGGAGATGGATGAGACCCAGAGAGATAAGATAGTTCAGGGGCCCATACGAGACAGTAGTCCCGACCTAGATATGACTATAGAGATATAGAGAGTCTAGTCTCCCTCGATCTCTCGAGTGATGACCCATATATAGATAGGGGGTCAGTCGAGCGAGTTCTATATATAGGGCCGTTGCCATATAGATATACTCACATGCACTGATGTGATCGTGCCGCCAGAGAATAGATCTGGGCCCAGATTCTATTGGCTGGCTGCAATCGACTAACAAACAATGACAATCGAACGAACGATCATATCATATTACGTATGGAATATATATATATATATATATAGATGGGACATTGATTCATTAGCTCGGAACATTGATTCATTGTGGCCATATCCATATCTGACGAAGCGGGGTAGAGTAATTGGTCAACTCGTCAGGCCCATGACCTGAAGACTGCAGGTTCGAACCCTGCCCCCGCCTTCTCTATACAATCTCGGGAGATCCAGCACAGCCATACATCTCTTTCTAGGGCTCCCCTATACTATATATCTATCTCTCTCTCTATCTGGGAGCCGAGAAATCTAGAGAGGGGGCCCCCATCTCCCTATCTCTATCTGGGGGGGGGCATCTATGGTCGTTACTATATAACCAGCCCCATCCAATCCATCTATAGAGAGGGGGCCCAACCGGTCGCATATAGAGAGTCTCATTCAGATAGAGATATAGAGAGAGATAGAGAGAGAGATACAGATATAGAGAGAGATAGAGAGAGAAGAGACTGAAGAGTGAGAGAGAGATAGAGAGAGAAGAGACTGAAGAGTGAGAGAGAGAGCTCAGATATAGAGAGAGATATAGAGAGTCTCATTCAGATAGAGATAGAGATATATAGAGAGATAGAGATATAGATACAGATAGAGATAGAGATATATAGAGATAGAGAGATAGAGAGAGAGATACAGATAGAGAGAGTCGAGATAGATAGAGAGATAGAGAGAGAGATACAGATAGAGAGAGAGATACAGATAGAGAGAGTCGAGAGAGAGGGGAGAGTCTATATAGCCTCAACCTCCTCTATATATAGCCTAGAGTTCTCTAATTCTATATAGAGAGGGGCCTTCCACCTATTCTCAACCGCCCTACCCGATACAGATATAGATAGGGGCCCCTCTATATATATGGGATAGATAGGGCCTTTCAATTTCTAGGGGCTCTACCCATATAAGAACTATATAGAGGGGGGAGGGGCCCAGCCGCCTAGAGATAGGGCCGGATAGAAGGGCTCCTCGATCCCCCCCCTCTAGAGAATTGGTCGAGATGACTATGACTATAGAGAGGACGGCCCATACATCTATATGACTATAACTATAGATAGTCCACCCCCCCCCCCCCCCCACCCTCTATAGATCAATCAGATCAGATCTATATGGCGGTAGGGAGAGCCAGCCCCCAGCCCTGAACTATCTTATCTATTCTATATCCACCAGCCCCAACCATATTGGGATATTAGGATTAGGGCTAGATAGATGGCCCCAACTCTCTAGCCAACCCCAACTCTATAGCCAACCCCAACTAGATAGGGGGAGGTTGGGTTGCTCCGAGGTCGGGGTGCCATATAGAGAAGATAGAATAGGGAGGGGGGAGGGGCCCACTTCTTCTCCGGCCCACTTCACCTCTATTAGGCTAGATGCTCGCTCTGGCCCGAACTGAAGCCGAGGGATATATAGCTGGTCCCCTATAGAGGGCCTAAGCTGGTCCCCATATAGAGAGAGGGCCGAGAAACCCATCCAATCAATCTATATAGAGGGGGCCCCCCCTCTCTCTATATGGCCCATCTAGATAGGTCGAGTGGGCTGAACGCTAGTCATAGTCATCGCCATATCTATCTAGGGTGAGGTGAGCGCTAGGCTTAGTCATCGCCATATCTATCTCTATCTATCTATCTATCTATATCCATACATAAATGAGAAATGTATATAGTCATAGTCGGGGGTCCCTCGATCTATCTATCGATCGCCATATATCTGTATAAAGGGTGCTCCCCACCCCCACCCCACCTATCTATATGTGGGGCCCCCCCCTAGATATCTTATCTAGATGGGATTGAGTATAGAGAGGGGGGCCCATGACGAATAGCTCCATGAATCGAGCGGTTCCATTGATCCACCATAAAGCTCGGGATCCACCAACCCACCATCAAAGTTTTCTCGGGATCCACCATAAAGCTCGGAGTAGCTCCCTCGGCCTCCCTATACCCTATAGTTCGCTCTCCTCATTTGATTGAGTCTATATAGAGAGAGAAGGGTTCGCTCTCCTCACTCTCTTCGCGCATCACCGTATAGATCAATCATTGATAGCTTCGCCCGCCTATCTATCTATCTCTCTATCTATCTATCTACCTATCTAATCTATCTATATCTTGCAGAGATCTCGTGTGCTCAACCGGACTTTGGGCCTATATAGATAGGGGATGGCGAGATGGCGACGCCCTACTGTTTAGAGGACGCCCTACTGTTTCGAGTATATCACTGGTCTATAGGATAGGCAGGTGGCCATATATAGATTCTTATCTACATTGGGGGGCCCAACTAGATACAATACATATAGACCCCTTTATCCCTTATCCCCTATCCCGTATGAGGGGGGGGCGACTCCTGCCGATATATAGCCTAGCTGCCCCCAGATAGAGATGGATAAGATAAGATATAGAGAGAGGGGAGAGGGGAGAGGGGGCCCGGGCTAGATGAGTAGGCCGTCGGGGCCTTTGATTGTATAATCTCTCCGAGGGGTCCTCAACCTCAAAGTAGCAATGCCCCATATATATAGATAGGGGGGGCGACTACATTACATATGCCCTTCCCTTATTTTCTTTAGCAAGGGCAAGGCCCTCTATAGAGAACTCGATGCGAGGCCCATCCCTCTCCCTCTCGCTTTGATCCCATCCCAGCTGCCATATAGAGAGAGAGCCCCCTATATCTATATGAGTATGAGCCGAGAGCCATATCCATATCCATATATATAGAGGGGCCAGCTGCCATGTATATAGAGAGGGGCCATATATTCTATAGAGAGAGGGGCGATCCGGTTGGCCATATATAGAGCCGCCATCGGCTCTCCCAGCCCAGATAGTAGGGCAGTCGAACTATATGATTTCTTGTCTTGATAGGCAAGGACCAACACGAACCCGATCGGAATACCTTCGCCAGTCATCAATCATTGAATGGATGGGAATCACTCCGGACCCTATCTGGTTCGTGAGGGATGGGATATTATATTATATTATATTATATTATATTATATTATATTATATTATATTATATTATATTATATTATATTATATTATATTATATTATATTATATGAAAGGGAAGAAGCCCTCTATACTATATGGATGTGGAATCCCCCCCTCTAGATAGATATGGGTCGCTACCGATATGACTGCCGAGCCATATAGATCAGATAAGATCTATAGGAGAGGGGGGGGTTGGGGGTGACCGCCTGATCTCTCTATGAAGCTATCGACTGAGTATAGTAGAGGGAGGAACCACGGTAGAAAGAAAAGATCTATATAGGCTATAGGCGCCCACCCCATATAGACTATATAGAGAGTGAGTATAGAGGGCCCATATCTATTCTATAGAGGGAGGTCGAGGTGATTAACGCCTATATCTCTATCTCCATAAATTGAAAGGCCCTATCTATAGTCTAGTCTATAGAGACGGGGGCGCCCCTAGAGATATAGGCCCCCGAGGGCCCCGATCTTATGCACTCACCCGCCCCTATATCTGAACTATGGAGGGTGAGGGGGGGGCCAATCCCAATCAATAATCCCAATCCCAATAAGATAAGATAAGATAAGATAAGATAAGATAAGATAAGATAGTTCAGGGCGGGGGCGGCCAACCCAACGAAACTAGATGTCGGCCAACCCAACGAAGAGTTGTACCCGAGAGAGAGTGGGCAGGTCATATTAGAGAATATAGATGGTATGGGTCTAGACTAAAGATCGGGGGGATCCGATCCCTATCTATATATGATACAACATTCTATTCTATTCTCAACTCGTAGAAATGAAATGGGTGGGGATTGGATAGATAGGGGGCCATATAGATATAGATAGGGATAAGATAGATAGGGATGCCCGATCTTGAGTATCGTATCGAGGGGGCCGATACTCTCACCAGCAGAGATGGTCCCTCACCTATATCTCTCTATCTCTCTATGGGGTTGCTCCGCTTCACCAACCAGACCGATCCGGAAGGCACAGATAGAGAGTGAAGAGTTCAGAGTTCAGAGTGAGATCTAGAGAGAGAGAGATAGAGATCTGTATTCTATATGCCCTCTCTATAGATTGATCTGGCCTCCACTACATCTCCGATCTAACATGATATCAGTCGAGGGTTGGGTTTCTAATCTCTGATCTGATCTGATCTGATCTCTATCTTATCTGTATCGATAGACAAGAGAGATAGAGAGATAGATAGTGACCAACCCAACCCGGCCTCTATATCTATATCTAGCCAACCCGGCCTCTATGATAGAGAGTGACCAACCCAACCCTCCCCTCTGATCCCAACCCGGTTGCCAATTCTATAGATATAGCCCCTCGAGACCAAACCCGGTTGCCAATTCTATAGATATAGCCCCTCGAGCCGCAACTCGGTTGCTATATGGTTGTTAGCAAACCCAACTGTCTGATCTCTATCCGAACCCTCCCCTCTCTATCCGATCCCTCCCCTCTAGAGTAGATCCCTCCCCTCGATCCAAACCCGGCCCGGTTGCGGTTGCTAATATATCCTATCCCTATCCCCCCACTCAGACCCGGTTGCCCATATCTCTATATTGACCAACCCCCCTATCCATCCGATATAGAGAGTATCCATCCGAGACTGAGTCTATATAGTTTGCCCACTGGATTGAAAGGGTGGAGATCAAAGCACGGCTCGGCCTCTCCATATATATAGATAGGGGGGCCCCTCTATCTAATCTATATAGACTCTACTCTATATTGGGTTGGGGGGAGGCCCCCTAGAACTATATGGGCCACTGATGAACCCCAGCCCCATTCCTTCGGATAGATAGGCAGGCACCCAAGGCTCCCGTATCAAAGCACGGCTCCCCTTCGGGTAGGTGCCGATGAGTGGTATTAGGGGTCTGAGTGGGGGGATAGGGATAGGATATATTAGCAACCGCAACCGGGTATGAGTGGTGGGGTGGCTAGATATGAGTGGTATCTAATCCAGAGAGATGGCGAGATAGAGATATGATGCAGCCAATGCCATATAGATAGATAGATAGATAGATAGATACGGCCCCGTCTGGCCCTCGCCCTCTATATAGAGATGGCCCAATAGAGAGATCTACCCACTCCTCTACTGTATCGAATAAGGTTCTAGATGGGGTCCCGGCTCACCTCATAATAACCCGACTCGGTTGCCCCTAGATTCTATAGCCAACCCGACTCTCCGGAAAAGATGAGTCTGGGCCTATAGGGTGGTCAACCGCAACCGGGTATGAGTGGGCCCAATGGGGGGAGGGGAGAACCCACACTATAGATATGGCCAATGAATCTATCTCTATCTCTAGCCCCCCTCTATCTCGATATAGATCTAGACATTTGATGTGATGAACCCCTACCCTAAACTACACTGCACACTTCTGCTTTCGATGAACCCCAGCAAAGCATATATAGATGGGGATGGGGATGGGATGGGCAGCAACCCCAAGCCACCCAAGCCACTCTATTCTAGATCGTCCACTACCCTATAGAGAGATATGGAGTGGCACCCAAGCCATACCATACTCCCGTCTCAAAGATAGATAGGATAGGCAGCAACCCCATGCGATATCATATCAGATGAACCGAACCCGGTTGCTTATGGGTTGGGAGATAGAGAGGGGAGGGCGGCACTGAAGTTATATGATATGGCTCACCAGGGGCAGGGCATCTAGATTTCTAGTTGCGGAGGAGCGGGGAAACCAACTAAAGGCCATACCACCTGCATTCCCTGCATCCTTCCCGGGCCCAGTAGCTAGGATCTGTCCTAGAGGGGCGCTGGAAACAAACCACTATAGAAGAGTAGGGAGATCTAGGGGCAGATAGTTGGGCGGTGGAGGAGGGAGCCGGGAAAAAACTCTATCCGCCCTATATCTTCTATGGGACCAGACTGCCCTCTATCTATCTATCTATCTATGGGGGTGGTTCCCTGTGCCCTATAGATCTCTATGGCCCATCCCCAAGTCGTGATGCCCAGACCCCAACCTGCAGTCGAGAGTGTTGATGCCCCCCTCTCTATATAGTGCCGAGTCTCGATGCCCCCCTCTCTATAGAGAGCCAAGTCTTGATGCCCTGATGCCCGAGTGTTGAAGCCCGAATCAAAGTATGTATGCCCCCCTCTCTCTCTATAGTCCCTATAACTAGTTCGGGGCCCCCTCTCTCTATGGCGAGTCCCTATAACTACGGCACTATGGGGTGGGGGGCCCATCCCCAACTCCCAATGCCCCCTCTATATAGATATATGGCAAGTGCCTATCTCATCTATCAAGTGCCCATCTCATCTATATAGAGGGGAGGGCCCCCCTAGTTCTATATGGCAAGTGCCCATCGGGCCCATACCCCAATCCAGTAGCCCATACCCCTAGAGAGAGATATGGCCAGTAGCCCATCCCCAACTCCCAATGCCCCCTCCGATATGGCAAGGCAAGTCTTTATTCCCATAACCAGTAGCCCATCCCCCCGGTATGCAGTAGCCCGCCCAACTCTAGCAGTAGCCCGCCCAACTCCCTCTCTAATCTGAACTATGGGCCCCAACCCCCCCAACCCCCCCCATACCCCCGATATGCAGTAGCCCGAATAGAGATATCTGGCAAGCATTCAAGCATTCCGAGGGCCCCCCCCTCTCTCTATATCTTATGGACCCAGTGCCTGAACTATCTATCTGGGATCAGCCGATCCAGTTCCCCACATCGGCTTCACCCCCCTCTCCCCCTCCAAACACGGGGGGATTCCCCCATAGCATAGCAAGGGGTAATCCCTCCCTACATTCTCAACTCCCCCAGATAGATAGTTCAGGGCGGGGGGAACATTCCTACTCTATCAACCAGGAGATCTAGATAGATAGAGAGATAGATAGATAGATAGAGAGAGAGATAGATAGATAGAGAGAGATATAGAGAGAGAGAGAGATAGAGATATATATCTGAGAGAGATATAGAGAGAGAGATAGATAGATAGAGAGAGATATAGAGAGATAGATAGAGAGATAGATAGAGAGAGATATAGAGAGAGAGATAGATAGAGAGATATATATATTCTACCATCTATCTTGTAACATGAATCACTCACTCCGAACTGTACTGTAACATGAATCACTCACTCCGAAGAAGAGCTTGATCGCATGACAATCATGTAGATCATACGGTCACCCAACCCATAGATAGATAGGGGGCCTCTCCCTTCTCCCCCTCCTCGACTGTATGGATAGATGGCCCCAACCAGATAGAGAGATGGCTGGCTATATAGAGTTGGTTGGGTTGGCCCCCCCATATAGAGTATCTGGCAGATCTGGGCAGTCGAGTGGCAGTTAGATAGAGAGGGAGAGCACCCCTCGTCCTCCAGATAGATATAGAGACGAGTGCCCCCCCCCTATCTATAGTTGGGAGAGGTCGATTGACCCTGAACTATCTACCTGGCAATCGACATATCCCTATCTGAACGTTCGGGGCCATCTCTCTATACTCAACCAAAGCACCATCTATCTATACTCAACCAATGCAAATGGGTCCAGTAGGCCCCCATATATAGATAGGGACCTACCACAGCACAGCCATATATTTTCTTTCAGGAACGGGGACCTACACCCTATACAAGACACCCAGCTACATATATACGAGCACCTATATACAGATACAGGATTGGTATACCCAGCTCTATACAGAATACAGATACGGGATTGGTATACCCAGCTCTATACAGACCCCCCTCTATAGAAAAGTAAAAGCGGGAACCCCAACCTCTATACAGTATCGGCCATATCTATTCTATCTATCCCACCCATACCCATCAGAACCCCTCTAGACAGAATCGAGCTCCCCCAGCTCTATACAGTATACAGTATACAGTATCGGCCATATCTATTCTATCTATCCCATCCATACCCATATCAGAACCCCTCTATACAGAATCGAGCTCCCCCAGCTCTATACAGGAGCAGGAACCTACACCCTAACCCTATACAAGACACCCAGCTACATATAAACGAGCAGCCATATACAGAATCGGTACACCCAGCTCCCAGCTCTCTATAGACGAGGACGAGCCCCTCTATACAGGATAGTGCTCACCCAACTCCCAACTCCGAGGACGAGCAGGACCCTTACCCCCCTTACCCTATATACAGGATCGGTACACCCAGCTCCCAGCTCCATATGGGGATGAGGCCGGTAGTTTCTATGAAGGGCCCCTCTAGTGCCCACCCAGCTATAAGAAGTTAAGGACGGGACCCCCTCTATCACTATCAAACTCTATGGGATATGGGGGAGCGTCTACCCTCTATACAGGATCGGTCCCACCCAGCTCTATTCTATCTAGTGCCCCCGCCCAACCCCCAACCCTATATAGATAGGGATAGGAAGATAGGAACCTATATATAGATCCGGCCCTACCCCCTAGTATCGGTAGCGCCCAGCCAATAAAGATCTACAATTCACCTATATACAGGCAGGATCCGGTAGCGCCCACCCAGCTCTATGGAACAGAGACCTTACCCCATATACAGGATCGGCCATATCTATTCTATCTATCCCACACACCTCTAATCTATCCAGTGCCCGCCCTCCCCTAGTCTGGATACAACATACAGAATCTGCCCCTATCCCATATAGATAGAGGGGCTAGTTCTCTATAGAGGGCTGGGGTGGGGGGCACACCCACCCCCCTCTATCCCCCCTCTATCTATATGGGATAGAGGGGGGTGCCCGCACACCTCTAATCTATCCAGTGCCCACCCATCTCCTATATAGAGATATGGCACCCGCCCGCCTCCAGTCTAGATAGCCCCCAACCCACCCCTATATCTATATATGGCACCCATATATCTCCCACCCACCCCCCTCTATCCCATATAGATAGAGGGGGGTGCACGCCCACCCCTAGCCTAGATACCACCCACCCTCATCCAGGCTAGACCGCGCCCACTCTCATCCAGTATAGCTAGTGCTCACCCATATCCAGTATTAGCTATCCAGATCGTGCCCGCCCATACCTAGGCTAGATAGCACTCCCCCTCATCTAGTTAGCGCCCTCCCAAGTATCATCTCTAGATTGTACTCTATCGGAACTATATATCTAATCTAGATACCACCCACCCATATCTATATCTAATCCAGATAGCGCCCACCCGAATGCCCTATATATAGATATGGAGCCCCTACCCTAAGCCCCTACCCCTTATACAGGACAGGATCGCTAGTGCCCACCCAACTCCAGATACCCTCTAGACAGGATAGTGCCCACCCAGCTCCAGCTCTATATAGAGATAGAGACCCCTAACCTATATACAGGAGCCGTAGTCCCCACCCAACCCCCCTATCTATATATGGCTGTTGAAAGGGAGAGGGCCCGCCCTATAGATCTATATGCTGTTGATTGGAAGAGAAGAGAAGATATTTTAACTTAACTTAACTTAACTGGAAGCCCCATATCATATAGATAGAAGGGGTGCCTACTCATCTCAAGTTCTATCTATCTATCTATCTATAGGGGGCTTCCTGTTATATCTACTCGACCGTCTCGGTGGGGGGAGAGGCCCTATATATCTGGTCTGGCGGCCTCTCGACCGCCTTCTTAACAACTTCAGTTCTCTATGGCTCGGCTGGATTGGACATATATAGAGTATACTCTCGACCCCCCTCTCTCTATATGGCTGTTGAAAGGGAGAGGTCATTCTCTTATGGCTATGGCCTTCGGTCGAGTGGGGACCTTCGGACCCTCGACATAGATATGGATATGGGCCCGGGGGCCCTCGACCAATCAATAGGACATCACATTGATGTAAGGAAATCATCGGCGTAGCGTACCCGGCCTACTCTATAGAGACTGATCAAAGGACATATGGTCTTTGTCCATTCCGACACAACTGTTCCGTTGGCTGGTGCAGATAGATATTCATAGATAGATGGCCCGGAGAAAGGGAGCTGCCTTGGGGAATGCCCCAGAACTCTAGATAGGGCCCCCAGATATATCTAGATAGGGGCATAGTTTGTTCCATCTCGATCAATTTTTTTTCGGTCATGAGATATCAATCTAGGATGAGATTCACAAGGGTCTTGTCAAATAGAGAGCGATATCTATATATGGGGGCAGATCGACAATAATCCCTCGTGCTGTATATTGTTGAAACACCCCTCTGCTTGGATGAATTGATCAATCGGCGCCCAGTTCTATATAGATAGGGGAATGTCCAAACTCCCCTCTTCGCTCTGAATCCATGGGAACAATCAGACTGTCCGAAACAAATGGATCTGGGAGACAGCGTCCATCACTATGACATCGTTAGGATGCGGTATAGTTATGGGGCGGAGTTGCCCGGGTTTCTTTGGCTTTGGAATAGATACAGATAGATGGGGCGATGCATTGCCTTGCCTTAAATTTGATTGAATGAGGAATTCTTATATATTGAGATCCCCTATATATATATATCACTTGCAATTGGATTACCGAAAGACAGACCCCTATAATCGTCAGGCAGTTCTCTATATATAGGGGCTCCCAGAGATCCTGAATTCGGTCGATAACGAGTGACATTACAGTCAGATCCATCTCGAGATATGAGATTCCCTATATAGATATGGCCGACCTTCACAAATCGGAGAAGGTAAGATTCTGGTCGAGTACAATCCTGGATGATGCCCGGAGAGGGACGAGTACTAAAGAATCCTTCTGTCCAGTCTCTATCCAAAGGAGTGATACAACCAACCCCCCCCTCTATAGATCTATATGGGAGCCGAGATATAATAGAGAGGGGGGGGGGATGGATAGGGGTTCAAGCCCATCTATAGAGAGGGGAGGAGGGGAGGGGCCCCCCCTGCCATTAGATCTATATAGATATGGCCCTCTCCCTCTAGACTGGGATCTATTCTATATGCCCAGTTCTCAGTTCCCTATTCTATATATCTGCTGAGCTATAGAGAATAGAGGTGAGGGAGCCTCATATCTATGAATTGATCACCTAAAGATCTATTCGGGCCCCTCTATATAGATTTGTATTCTCGACACAGATATATAGAGACATAGAAGTGATAGACTATAGATCGGCCCCGGCATAGAAGTGAGAGACTAGAGATCGGCCTTCAGTTCTCTATAGAGGGGTCTGTCTATATCTCTCTCTATATCTATATCTATCTCTATATCTCTCTCTATATCTAGCTGAGGACCAGTTGTGAGTCTGATTCCCAGTTGTAAGGCATCCTACCAGTCTATAGTCTTCCTACCAGCCCGGTCGCATCAGTCAATCTGATTCCCATTCGTCAGTCCAGTCCGTATACCCGTTGTGAGTCTGATTCCCATTAGTTAGGTTAGTCTGTATACCCGTTGGATGACCATTCGTTAGTCCGATGACGAAGGGTTGGAATCCAAAAGATTCAGACCATTCGTGAGTCGTCATACCATCAGTCAGTCTGATTCCCACTAGTTGGTCTTCATACCCGTTGTGACTTTGTCCGCTCTGAATACCGGTTGATGACATTCGTAGACTCGACGAGAAGAGACCTCTAGACTATATAGATAGATAGATAGATAGATAGATAGATAGATGGAGAATAGAGAGAGAGTTCAGATAGATAGATAGAAGAGGAGATAGCCTTCTCAGCAGGAGTAAGCATGCCCAGATAGCAGCATGCCCTAGCAGCAGGAGATAGGAGATAGCCTATACGGTCAGCAGGAGCCATATCTTCGGTCAGGAGAAAGCAACACTGAACACTCGGACTGAACACTGCCCTATAGAGTAAGAGAGATCTGATGCAGCCAAGCCCTATAGAGTAGAGTCTAGAGATATGGCGCCATACCATATAGAGAGATAGATATGCATGCCGAGATAGAGATATGGCTCCCTCCCCTCTACTGTATCTTATCTTATCTAGCATGCCCATATCAGATAGATAGAGCAGAGCCTAGTTATGCATGCTCGGGAGTCTATCTATCCCTCTATATCTATCTATATGGTCGGTCGGTCTATATGGCGGTAGGCCTAGCCTATATATCTATGCATGCTATGGGGGGCGGCTGGCTTGGCTAACAACCATAGATAGATACTATCCTATCTATATAGGGGGCGGGGCGGCTTACATTCAATTCATGCGATCCGATCATGTTACATTCACATTCATGTTACGTATAGAATAGTAGGCGTAGGCGATAGACTTCGATGGATATGGGCATGAATGATCATAGATATATAGGCGAGGCGCCAGCCCCCCATAGAGAATATAGATAGGGCCAGGCCAGTTCTCTATTATCTACTCTATTCTATTCCTCTATTCTCTATAGGGCTATATAGATATGGGAGGCCGAGGGTAGAACTAACTCTATGGGAGACCCCTATCCCTATAGAGGAGATATGGGCCTATCTATCTGGGCCGACGGCCCCCAGAGAATAGAATAGATTAATGGGCATAGGGGGCCCTGGCCCTATATAGAGATTAGATGGGGACTTGCTGGTCAGGTTGGGGCCAATACCGTTGGTCGAGCTCCGGCCGGCTATATAGAGGTATGGCTATATAGAGTAGGCCGTCGGGGCCTATCTATAGTAGCCCCCCCTCTATCTATATCTAGGGGCGGGGGAGTGCCGCATATATATAGATAGGGAGTCTAGTCTATATAGAGATAGATGTATGGGCCGCCCTCCACCTCTCCTAATAGCCTAGCCTAGCCTAGCCTAGCCTAGCCTAGCCGCCCCCCATACCCATACCTCCATCTAGATAGGTAGGAACGCATATATGCCGATCTTAAGTGAAGTGCCCAAAGCCAAAGTAAGTTATTAATCTCTATCTCTCGTTTCTAAGAGAATAGAACCGGGCCCCCCCTATCTCTATATGGGAGTCTAGATAGGCCGCCCAACTCTCTATCTATGGGATGGGCTAGGCCCCTATCCTATCTAGATATGGGGCCGAGGGCGCCTTCCCCCGCCAACGGTAGGGGCAGTGCCTTCGGCGCCCTGAACTGGAAGGGCGCCGAAGGCACTTCTATTCTCTATAGATAGGGCGGGCCATATCTATATATGCCCTGAACTGGAAGGGTCCACCTGGCCGGATCGGTATATACGAAGTAGTGAGATAGGATAGGGCACTGACAATAGACATTCGGCTAGTCGGGCACTCAACAATGGAATGGACATCGCCCCACCCCAGATAGCCCTATATATCTATATGCTGGACAATGGATAATGGGCACTAGACCATGGAAGAACTATAGATAGGGCGGCCATATATCTATATCTATAGGGGCACATCCCTTCCCTATATATAGATAGGGCTCGCCCATATAGGTCGGGTCGACTGAGAGTAGGCCCTTACCTTATGGCATTGGCCCTATCTGTATACATGGGCATCGGGTTGGAGCCAGACAATATAGAGGCCTGCTATCCTGTCTATAGTTCTCGGGGTTGGCCCCTTTCCCTTTCTATAGAGAGGGGATGGACCGGATTCGGCTCCCCTATCTAGAGGATAGGAGCCCTACCCCCCCTACCCTAATATTAGGGTCTCCGCCCAGATAGATATATAGGGCCCTACCGTTGGCATGGCAGATTCCGCCAGATAGATAGGGCCGTTGGCAGATTATAGGGCCAGATAGAGATATAGGGCCCGTTGGCATGGCAGATTCCGCCAGATAGTTTCGATCGCCTATATAGAGTAGAGGGCCATCTATATATATAGATATATGGAACTCTCCATATATATAGTTCTATAGAGGGGGGGCCGCTAGCCCTAGCCAAATCTCTATCTCCTATCTCTATATAGGGCAGGGCCGCCAGAGAGTTTCGATCGCCGGGGGCTAGCCAAACCAAATATCAATATCTATATCTATATCTATATTCTATTCTATATGCCCTCTCTATCTATCATGTTGATTCTACTGCCAATCAGCGTCCTCTCTATATGCCAATCAGCGGTGGCCTATATATAGATAGGGCCAATGCCCCTATATAGAGATTAGATCTGGCCCCCCCTATATATAGATACATACTCCCTATATCTAGGCCAATGCCCAATGCCATATAGAGTAGAGTCTGGGGGGGAGCCCCACACTATAGATATGGCTAGTCTCGTATATAGATCTGATGCAGCCCTATAGAATAGAGATCTCCTATAGATTCTAGAGTATGGCCGATCTGGGGGGAGGGGCCTCTATATATATGGGCCACACTGGTTGTTAGCATGTCTCAGCCAATATCCCGTATCGAGACGAGACGAGATATGGCACCGCCTCTCCCTCTCCATATAGATAGAATTCTCTATCAGCGGTTCTCCCCGGGTCAGGTGGGGAGCCCCAGATATAGATATAGATATAGAGAGAGATATAGATATAGATATAGAGTTCAGATATATCTATAGAGAGAGATATATCTATAGAGAGAGATAGAGAGAGATATATCTATAGAGAGAGATATATCTATAGAGAGAGATATATCTATAGAGGTTGGCCCACTCCCCACTCCATCTAGAGAGAATGGAATAGAGTGATATCTGTATTGCCCTATATCTATCTGGCCGTTCCCATATCTATATAGGGGGCCAGATATAGATCTATAGGCCAGGCCCTAGCATTTCTATATATGGGGCTGGGGTTGGGGCCCTATGGGGCACTGGAGTCAGGCTGGGGCCATATAGAGATATAGGGGACTGGAGAGTGGGCCCATATAGAGAACTGTTCCTGGCTCTATATAGATAGGGCCTGGGAATCCCAGATAATAGATAGGGCCCCCCCAACCCAATATAGATTCATTCTCTCAGGGCCTCCTCATCCTCTATATAGATAGGGCCTGGGAATCCCAGATAATGGATAGGGCCCCCCAGATATAGAGATAGGGCCAATATAGATTCATTCTCTCAGGGCACGAAGTACGTAACATGAATCCGAGCTGTGCATATAGATATGGAGGGGCCCATCTCTCTAGGCAGATCCATCGCATGATTGAATGGATTCTATACGTAACATGAATCAAATCACTCACTCGGCATTTGATGATCGCATGACAATCATGTAGATCATACGGGTCACCCATTACCCATATAGAATCTATAGGCAGGCCACCCGGTGGTTGGGTGGGCCATTTCTATCTATCTGAGGTAGGTGGGGCGGGGATATATTCCACGTAATAGATCCCCCCCCCCAGTTCTATATAGATCCCTCCTCATGTAATATAGATCTAGTTGGGCGGGAGGGGCGGTTGACCCATAGTTCAGACAGACCCGATAGGGCTCCTCGACCCGGGCCCTATCTATCGAGTCTATATGGGGTGGGGGGGGGGGGTCGAGCTACACTGATCCGTCCGTCTACCATCACCATCTATTATATACGTGATACAACCGGATAAGATAATAGAATAAGGATGAGATAATAGTTCGCAACCAGTCATCCTCTTCATCTCATCCGGTGCCCCGGCCCCCGCTACCTATTCAGTGGGATGACGTGGTGCTAGATTAGATGAGATGGATGCCATATATAGTATAGAGAATCTAGATTCTGGATGATTGATGTGGTGCCCCGGCCCCCTCTATATAGATATGGGGGCCGACACTCGACTGAGAGATAGAGATAATGACGACTAGCCAAATAGAGTTAGTTGGGGTTGTTAGCCGACCAGCCAGTTCGACTAGCCAGTTCGTTCGACTAGCCTCCCGATGCCCCGGGGCCCCGATTGTAGATAGTGGGCAGATGCCCGATAGGGGCCCCCCGATTGTAGATAGTGGGCAGATGCCCGATAGGGGCCCCCCGATTGTAGATAGTGGGCAGATGCCCCGGGCAATCGAGTACCCCCTATATGGATATGGATATGGGGTCCTCGGCCTCCTCTCCCCAGAGGGCCCTTACCCTGAACTCTCTATATGGCCCCGGCCCGACGTCGCCCTCGGCCTCGACCCGGCTAGGAATTGTAACCCATCCGGTCGCGTATCTATCTATAGTCTATATAGTTCAATTGGCCAATCAAGATATAGATATAGATATGGTGGCCCGCCGCGTCAACACCAATAGAATAGTGTGAATGAATACCCGTCCGTATCGAGTACGTAATATGACTGACATGCCCACGCAAGCAACACCAACACGGTCTTGATATGGGATATGGGCCGTTGGTACTCGTCAACACGGGTCTTACCGCCCAGCCGCATCCCATAGAGAACTAGATGGGGATGATTCACCGCCTGCTACTCTACTAGCTATCCCCATAGGGCCAGCACTACTATCCCATATAGATATGGGGCACCCCAAAAAGGATTTGAACTAACCAAACGGAGTGAAGCGAAAGTGAGAGATGCGGTGATGCCTCGACCGCCCCGGGGAGAGGAGAGCATCTCATATAACGTCTGTAGTGTAGTGATGGGTATATTGTAATATGATTGAAAGGAGCTTGACAATTGAAAGGTGTATCTATCATGTTACTGTTACGGCCAATTACATATAGCCAGATATATCCATATGACATGTCTCTATGACTCCGGGAATCCATTGCATTGGTCATTGCGGGGGGTCGATTCTGGGAGTGCGGGCGTGAAGAAAGGAAGGAAGAGGTGGCGGGCGGAAGAAACATTTCGTGGAGGGCGGGCGCGTAAAGTATCGCAAGTATACGCTCGACCGACTGAGATCTATATAGATCTATTATAGGCTCTCGCACCCCTCCCCCTCCTATATATAGATTAGATATATGGCCAACTGGGATTAGATTAGATTAGATTAGATTAGATTAGATTAGATTAGATATATGGCCAACTGGGATTAGATTAGATTAGACATATGGCGACAGCCCCCCGAATTGGGGGTTATGGGGTAGGGACCGGATATGAATTGCACGGGCCCGCTTATCTCTTATCATTGTGGGCTCGACTTGTCCTCTCGACCGAGAAGAGATAGGGGCACCCCACTAGCAACTATGAATGACCCCTGAATGAAATGTATGCTTATGCTACGCTGGAATGAAAATCTATGCCATTCGGTGCGAGGAGTAAGCTCGTCGGGCGCGCGGATAGAACGAACGACAGCCGGATCACTCACTTATGAAAGCATCGAAGCGGGCCGTTGAGAAAAGAGAAAAGATGTCATGTCATATGGAGGGGGCTGCCGATTAGATAGAGGGGGGCTGCTCACCAGCTATGGCATAGCATACACCGGATTTGGGCAGAGATGGGAGGCCGAATGGATCCGGCGGCCGAGAAGGAAGAGAAGTTCTCCGCTATGGCGACAATAGCGCCCACCCGTGTAGCGTTGAACGGCGCCCCGGGGCCCGGGTTGGCGAGTAAACGAATGGGAGATCTGGCCGATCGAATCGGGGCGTAGGACTCGAGTTGTTCTGGGCGGTTAGGAACTGAACTCTATTTCTTGTCAAGTCAATAATGCAATCCGGGTTCGCTACGTCTGCTAAGCACCTAGAATGGGCGTTGCTATGCTATGCTATGCTATGCTATGCTATGCTATGCTATGCTATGCTATGCTATGCTATGCTATAATTTCTATCTACTCCTACTCTACCCATAGTCCTCATGGTCTTTCGCCCGGGCCACACAGATAGGGCGAGGGCGAATCAGATGCCCAACCGCAGAGAGCGCGAAATCGATCGCCATAAAAGGAAAATCTAGGATGGCGCTCCCAACTTCTATGATTCAAGGGGAGGGGACTTTATTCCCCTCTTCGGCAGCCCATATATAGATAAGGCCCGGCCCGTTAGCTGGTATTTTCCGTTGTACGCCTATGCCGGTTAATCGATACCCGCCCGCGCAGAACTGGTAGCCTTTGTTGGAAGGGCGGCAGATGACTTGGAATTCACCATGGGAGCTCAGAATTGTGGGCCCGGCCCCCCGATCCAATTGAGATAATGGCCCAGGTGGCTCGGGGCGGGGTGTTGGTTTTAACTAACGGGGCTGCTGGACCCGCCCAGCTATGGATTTCACGAGAAAGGGGGCCCCGTGAATCGATGGTTCATGAAACAGAAGATGGGGAGGCAGAGCCATAATGGATAGGGTACTTTAATTACCAACCGCTTCCTCGGCCCATTCTTCCCATTCGTCTAGTCAGTCCAGTCTCAGTCCAGTCTAATAATGGATTGGATTGTTGGAAGATTCAGCAATTCTGTGGGCCCACCATTCATAGTTTCATAGTAAGCCCACGCCCTCTCTCCATATCTGGCCCTCTCTCCATATCTGGGCCATATTCATCCCACCCACCCTATTCATTCGTATGGGGCGGACAGAAACATTGCACACCCTATTCATACGAAATTGAATGCCTGCGTCCGGGGTATCGAAGGTTGGGTATTGAATGAAGCCGCTACGTTTGCATCTGGGCTGGGGGTGGAGAATCATAGTATAGAACACGGGCGGAAAGGAGAAATGGACTCCCGGGGCGTGGCGCCTTTCTTTATTTCAGTCACATTCTTTCAGCGGTGTTGTTCTGTTCTCAGATATACTTACCCATCTCGCTCCCACTTCCTATACTATACATCTCGCTCGCCATCTCGCCTCATCTCAATATTCATTCGAATTCATGTTTGAAACGGGAACTTGAACTCACACTCGTATGGTGGTCCCGTTCTGGGAGATGTATGCAGCACCGATCAAACAGGAGAGGTTGGGGGATGGAGAAATGGCACAGTAGAGCCGGGTGCGACGAATACTACCGAAGCTAGAGGGTTTTGATGGCGGTAGCCGACTATGTAAATACATGGGAGATCCTTCGACCGGGTCCGATTACCGAGGTTTCGTTCAGAGCGTTTGCTTCGTTGTCCCGCAGAATTGACGAATGAGGAAAGCAAGCGACTGGGGCAGAGCAGATAGGGTTGGTTGGGAAACAATAAGGGAAACATCACTATCTCACGCCCACTTCATTTAGCTTTGCGCGGGCCCGCCCACTGCCTCTTTCTCTTGATTGGTTACGCACGTTCACTAAACCTCGTTCAACTACCTCGTCTAGAAAGAAATATCTGAGGCCTACCCATTCCTAATCATTCTTAAGGATTGAACTAGGATCTATAGCCGCTCAGGGAAACCAACCATATCCGGTCTAGCCTGCCCCTGCCTAGCCTAAGCCTAAGCCTATAATGGTGGGGGTGGGAGATTCGGAAACGAGAAAACAGATTCCCGTTCGTTTTCTATTCAGTGGAAGTGGCTTTTAAATCAAATCTTCTCGATAAGATGAGAGAGATATAGAGAGAGGGGAGAGGGGGGCCTGAATGAGACTATATGGCGAGGGAGAGGACTGGACGGCACGGCGATGAAGAGGCGGTGCCCACTGTGAAAAGGCGGAAAGGTCGCCCCGACCGGAACCATGCTATAGAGAGTTGGGAGAGGAGATATTTGCGAGTGCGAGCTCGAGAGAAATCAACTGAACGCCGGGGGCATCGGCGTCAATGTTTCGGTGAGTTATGAGTTGTTGCCTATCCGACTATAGTCACTCTCATAGTCAGTGAATGGCGACTTTCTGAGATCAAGGTTGCTCGGAGATCAAGTCGGGTCGCCCGGTTGGAGCGGCCCATATAGATCATATCTATATTAGTGGGTCGAGCGTTGGATCGGCCCCGGGTTGGAGCGACCTGATCTCACTCGGTAACCTCCGTTGGAATCTCATCCATCGCTGGTCCGCTGACTGTGAAAGCGACTCAAACTCAATAGAATAGCCCACTTCTCCATTTAGCATGAATCACTCGTATCCAATATCACTATCACGTCGTATCACGTATATATATGAATAGATGATGCATGATGGTGCCCCCCCCCTCTCTCTATATCTCGGCTCCCCCCCCTCTCTCTCTATGGGCGAGAGAGGGCTCGGCTCCCATATCTATATAGGGGGGGGCCCTAGAACTCTAATAGAAAGGGGGGCCCCTATAGAGAATATCTAGATGGGGTCGAGGGCAACTATCCAGTCCATATATAGAGAGAGAGAGGGGGGCGGGGGAGGCCCAAATATAGATATAGGGGCGGGCCCCCATCTAGATATGGGCCCCATATCTAGATAGGGGTCGGACCGGACGAGTGAGATATATAGGGCTCGGCTTCCTCGACCCCCTCCGATTCTAGATGGGGCCCCCCCTCTCTATGGGAGCCGCCATCGGGGGGTCGAGCTACATCATCTATATACGTGATATGAGTGATCAGTCATATCACGTATATAGATGATGTGGCTCGACCAGCGGGTCATTTCTGCGCTCGGCACCCACCCCCTATCTAGAATTCTCTATATGGGGCCCTGAATGAGACTATAGGCCAACGCCCTATCGGGACCCCTATAGATCTCTATAGGCGCCCGCCCACCCCGGGCCCATATAGATCTATAGAGAGGGGAGGGGGGGGGGTTGGGGTGGGGGGGGCCATCTCTCTATATAGGGGGTTGGGTCGAGGAGGCCTATATAGAGATCCGGGAGGGGGGGGCCTATATATAGATATGGCAACGGGAGAGGGGGAGGTTCTTTAGATCTCCCCCGGGGGAGGAGGGCATTTATGCTCGCTCCCCCATATCCCATAGAGAGCCGAGAAATCTAGAGAGGGGGGGGGGGGGCGCCCGCCCGCCCACCCCATATCTAGATAGAGGGGCAGGTGTTCTTATCCATATTCTATTGGGGGCCTATAGAGTTGGGGGGTTGGGGCCGGGGGAGAGCTCTGCTATAAAGCTAGAAAGCCGTGTGATAGGTGGTAACTATCTCGTACGGTTCGGGGGGTAGGTAATTGGGGCGCACTCCGTCCGATCAGTGGGGAATATCTCACTCCATCGAACATACAGGGAATTGGAGGTAGCATTCTATCGATGTTGAGCCATGGACCGGTTCCTCCAGCCCCTTCTCCATGTGTCGGTGTTCCGTATGACCGGCATAAGACTCGACCCGCTAAATATTATGGAGGTTCAGTAAGCACCATGCCGAATCCCCCTACCATTTCCTTTTCTTTCACTTTAGCCAATATGAGTTCACCTGGTACTAGCAGCTCTATCGGGGAATTTCCCATCTTAGTAGGAGCTTTCCAAATCAATAGCTTAGTAGCCACATTAGCTGCGCTTGGGATGATTCTAGGCGCAGCGTATCCCCTTTGGCTATATAATCGTGCGGTTCTCGGAAATGTAAAACCCAATTTCCTCCATAAATTCTCCGATCCAAATGGAAGAGAAGTTACGATCTTTCTACCTCTTATCGTTGGAGGGGCGACCGTTGAACTACCGAAGAAATGGCCGAAGAAAGAAATGGTCTGAATGTGATCACGACATGGATTGCAGGTGCTCGCGAGGGGTGCAACTTACCTCATAAACAATGGGTGACTGACATAGCCCGTTGCGAAGAGACAAAGTAAGTCCGATCGGCCCGGGCTCTCCGAAGGACAGTTGAACGAGTGACTCGTGAATGCTGCCGGTATTTTTCGTCCCGTCAGTTCCTCGAGCAATCAATAGCAAGAAATCCTCCTCACCATGATATGGACTCCGAGTTTCTATGGCAGAGCACGAGGGCCCCTATCTAACTATGGGGGACCCCCCAGATCTACCAGATATAGAGAAGATATAGAGAGGGGGGGGGCCCCATAGAGAAGATGAGATAAGATAAGATCTAGAAGAGGGGCTCCCCTCTATTCTATGGAGGGGGGGGCGATAGATCGAGGAGGCCCCCTCCCCCCCCCCTCCCTATAGATCTTATCTATCTGGGAGGGGGAGCCCTAGAGATCCCATATAGAGAAAGGGGGGGCGAGGGCCCCCATATAGAGATAGGGGGGGCATTTCTGCTCTCTCCCGCCCCTCTATCTATATCTGGAGGGAGAGGAGGAGTACTGGATGAAAATGGATGCATGCCGGAAGGAAGCACGACTGGGGTCTCCGCTCGGACACTACTCCACTGGTCCGAGATCTCGCATAAGATGAGAGTTTCTGGTAGTACCGGTGAACCAGGTGAGGTGGGCGAGGGCCCCCAATCTCTCTATCTGCACTCACCCGCGCGGCTCTCTAGGCGGAGGGTGAGGGGTGAGCGTAGCGAACCACTCAATTGATGAATCAATTGAGGGGCCCCCCGATACGATAGGGGGGGCACTCGCCCGCCCCGGGCGAGGCTCTTTAGACCTCGCCCTCCAGAGAGAGAGCCGTAGATATAATAGAGAGGGGGGCGGGTGAGTGGTTCGCGCAGCCCCCTATCTCTATTTTGTAGCGAACCACTCGATTGCCATAGAAATAAGATAGTTCAGAGAGGGGGGTCAATCGAGGGCCCCTATCTAATCTATATCTGACTTCCGGGCTCGACCTGCACTTCTGCATCCGGCTCGACCGACTAGACTCATGGGAGACTCGACCGGAGAGGGAATCAATCTGGGACGGAGGACTCGTAGTATCTGGATCCGGCAAAGGCTAAAGAGAGGGCGGGTCATTTATGCGCCCCCGGCCGACCCCAACCTATTGATTGGAACAAAGATCGAGGGCTCCCGACGAAGGTGCGCGTAAGCGGGAGTGCCGGCCCTCCTTCGTCGGGCGGGAGAGGAGGGCCCCCCCATAGAGAAGATAAGATCTATAGGGAGGGGGGCTCCCCTAGATTCTATGGAGGGGGGGGCCTATCTAGATATGGCACCCCCCCCCCCCTCCCTATAGATCTTATCTTCTCTATATGGCGCCTGCCCGCATATAGAGATCTATCTATCTATATAGATGGGCAGACCCCCGGAGAAAATAGAGGGCGGGCCATCTATCTATACTCTATAGAGGGCCAACTAAACTATATACAGGCCAACTAAACCATATAGAGTCGAGGGCGACTATCTTATCTATAGTCGCCAACCAACCCTGGCCCTCTCCCGGCGGCCTACTCTATATAGCTTCTATTCTATAGCTGGGGGAGGCCCTATAGTTCTATATGGGAGGAGGGAGAGGAGGTCGAGGTTCTCCCGACGAAGGTGGCGCCTATGGGGGTGTGAGCGATAGCCCTCTCCCGACGAAGGTGGCGCCTATGGGGGTGTGAGCGATAGCCCTCTCCCGCCCCCCCCCCCGCCTATATATCTCTATCCCATCTATATAGAGAGGGGGGGGGGTGTGAGCGATGGTATATAGAGTTTCATTGGCCATATATAGATAGGGGATCGATAGATGACTTCCCCCTCTAGAGAGAGATATATGGCCCCCCCTCTATATATAGATGGCTAGTTTAGAGAGATGGCTAGTCTATATAGAGAGATGGCCCCCTCCCCCCCCTCTCTATTCTATTCTATCTCGGCTCTCTATCTTCTATGGGAGATCAGATCTGGGCGGGCGCCTATCTAGAATTATGAACTATGGAGGGCGCCCCCCCTATATATAGAATAGATATGGGGTCCCTCTATATCTTCTATATGGGGGGGGCCCTCGCGCCGACGGGCCCCCCCATAGATATAGAATATAGGCTCCCCCATATCTATATGGGGGGGCTATATAGGCTGCTTGGGAGGCCGAGGGCCCCCCTCTCTATAGATGCACTCAATTGAGAGATGAGGAGTGAGCGTAGCGAACCACTCGCCCGCCCCTCTATTCTCTCTGGAGGGCGAGGACAGATATAGATATAGGGGGTACTCGTCCGCCCCTATATCTATATCTGGAGGACGAGGGGTGAGCGCAGCCCCCTATCTGAATGAGACTCACTCTTCAGTCTCTTCTCTCTCTATCTCCATATCTCTCTCTCTATCTCTATATAGATCTCACTCTGAACTCTGAACTCTGAACTCTATATCTCTCTCTCTATCTCTATATATATATCTATCTGAATGAGACTGACTATCTGAATGAGACTATCTGAATGAAACTCTCTCACTCTTCAGTCTCTTCTCTCTCTATCTCTATATCTCTCTCTCTATCTCTCTCTATATCTCTATCTGAATGAGACTCTCTATATCTTGTAGCGAACCACTCGATTGATTTCTCAATCGAGGGCCCCCTATCTATATGTGGGGCACTCGTCCGACGTCAGGGGGACGAGGTTTTCCCTCTCCCCCATATAGATAGTCTCATTCAGATAGTCTCATTCAGATAGTCTCATTCAGATAGTCTCATTCAGATAGAGATAGTCTCATTCAGATAGAGATATAGATATAGGGTCTCTAGAGGGGGAGGGAGAGGGTTTCCCCCTACCCTATAGATCTATATGGCTAACCCGGCGCCCAGATAGATATATAGGCTCTAAAGTTGGGGGGTTAGCCATAGAGTATAGATCTATAGGGTGGTTCGCTACGCTCACTCCTCGACCGGCCTATATCTCTATAGGGGCGCCCCCCACCCCTTCCTATCTTATCTTATAGATAGGGTGACCCCTATATGTATGGCTATCGCCATATCTCTAATCTCTATAGGGGGGGGGGTGCCAACTAGATATAGCCGCCCCCCTATCTATCTATCTCCCGACGGCCTACTATCTAGCCTCCTATAGACTATATACTCCATAGCCTCCTATAGACTATCTACTATAGACTCTATAGCCCCCTAGAGACTCTATAGCCTCCTATAGACTCTAGATAGCTTAGCTGGGGGAGGAGCCCTGAACGGGGGCGGACGTCGACCTGACGAGCATAAATGACCCTACGTGCCCCTTACCATATATTTGTCTGACCATCCCATTCGTGGTGACGGAGAAGGAGTCTAGACCAACATGGATGGACCATGATGGACGTTGCACACTTGTCAGAATGACACGATCAATTCGACCCCCCCAACCTTTGCAATCAATAGGTCTGCCGTTCCCTGCTTTCGAATCCGGATCATCCCCTTTTCGGTTCGCCCGCTGCTCACGCTCACTAAATGCCGGGCCGGGAGTGAAGCTGCTCACTAAATGGATGTCGACCATCCCACTGATCCATCTGAGCCCCTCTCTCTATATTATAGGAAACCACTGATCCATCTGAGTAATGGATCGGATCCATCTGAGCCCCTCTCTCTATATTATAGGAAACCACTGATCCATCTGAGTAATGGATCGGATCCATCTGAGCCCCTCTCTCTATATTATAGGAAACCACTGATCCATCTGAGCCCCTCTCTCTATATTATGGGAAAGGAGTTGCCCCAGTACAGCCATCTGGCCGGTAGGTGTCTTAGAGGAGAAAACGGCAGGCGGACGGACAGCAGGCGGGAATCTGACTCCTCCCGAGACATTGACAAGTAGCATGACAGTACAGTCGTTTACCACCGCAGGAACGAGATGTATAGGGGCCACCAACCAGTTTCCCACAGGGATACGTTTCCCACAGGTTTAGCAAGACGAATCTATATTAGGGGAGGGGTAGGGTGCCTTATATATATATTCTATGGGGGGGACCGCATTCGTCAAGCCCAGCACGCCATGACGAGATTGATTCTGGATGGACCGATCTTTATTCCTATCGTATCACCATACTCACCTATCGTATCACCATACTCACAGCAATAGCAATATAACATATCGGATCGATCCCTCGCAAACAAGCGCATCGATGGCGGCCCCTGCCACCCTCACACCCCCACCCCCACCCCTTCCTATCTTATCTTAGAGTTCTAGATAGGCCCCCCTCTATATAGATATGATATGACTGGTTGTATCACTCCTTTGGATAGAATAGGAGGATAGATGAGACCAGTCATCAGTCGTATCATCTAGAAGGATAGATGGGACCAGTCATCAGTCGTATCATCTAGAAAGAAAGATGAGAGGGATAGATGAGACCAGTCATCAGTCGTATCATCTACACGTTCTCCGTGGTCCCGGGGGCCTATCTAGAACTCTAAGATAAGATAGGAAGGGGTGGGGGCACTCTCCCCTCTATCTATATGGTATGGGCCCCTCTCTATAGCCGCCCCCCCCTCTCTCCCATATCTCTATAGGGAGGGGGGCCCCATCTAGAGAGATCTGTCCCCCGCCCGATTCGGGGGTCCCTATATCTCTATATGGCAGCGGGAGAGGAGGGACTCCCATCTATCTATATCTGGGGGCCCCCTATCTATATCCGGGGTGGGGCCGGCGATCGAGGTCGCTCGACCAGCATAGATCTAGATAGGGTCTATAGATAGGGCGCCAGCCCCCCGGGCCGTCGATCGAGGTCGCCAAGATAGGAGGCTAGTCTAGGCCCCAATGTAGATAAGAATCTATATATGGCCACCTGTACTATATAGTACTTCTGCCTACGCCTACAATAGGTGGGGTGGGCGGCCTGTATCTCTCTTTGGGGAGTGAGCGCCCTATCTATGGGAGGGGGAGGAGAGGAGCCCTGAACTCAGATATAGAGAGGGGGGCCCCCGACGGCCTACTCTCTATTCTATATAGCTGGGCTGGGGCCCCTCCTATAGTTCTATTTTGATCTATCTGGCTATCTGGAGGGGGAGGGGCCCCTATCTCCCTATCTCCCCTATACTATCTATATGAAGGGGGGAGCATGCATGAACCTCTCTCTCGGGTCCCGGCCCAACTCCCATCCCAACGATCTATCTGGCCTGGCCTATGAATTGAAAGGGGTCCGTCGGGAAATCAATATAGGCCCTCCTATAGTCATATAGTCCTCCTCCCCCTCCTCGGCCGAGGGAAACGAGCTGTCCTAGTTCCCCTCTGGATAAGATATATGGGCCGGGCCTCCCCGGGCTACCATCCCATCTATATAGAGAGGGTAGGGGGGGCCCCATATATAGATAGGCTGGAGCCGCCTTCCCGGAGAGAAAGGGTAGTATCCACTTAGATCCGCTTTCTCGATATCACCCATACGCTTCTATCCGCCTTCGCTCAGTTCGTAAGATAGAGATATAGAGAGAGATATAGAATACGCGAATCTACCTGGGGCATCCTCGACTAAAGACTGAACAAAAGAGTAGGATCGACTGGGGAGTGATGCCAACTGGCCCAGATCCATATAGAGAGAGGGGGAGGGAGCCCCCATATCTATATGGCCCAGACTAAACAAAAGAGTGGGAGCTTCCTTGACTCCCGACGCCCTATCTCTCTATATATGTGATGCCAACTGGATTGATAGAAGAGAGGGGGCCCTCGACTAGAGACGGATGCCAACTGGATTGATAGAAGAGAGGGGGCCCCCACCCCGAACTAGAGATTTAGAGAGGGGGATAGCCCAGACTGAACCGGACTGACTGATGAAAGTATAGATTCTGGACGGAGTGCCCATATCCTATATATAGGGATAGGGGCCACGCCGACTAGCCCTAAGAATATATGGGCTTTCGACTAGCCTTCCCATAGAGTCTCATTCAGATAGAGTCGAGAGAGATATAGATAGATCGAGAGATACAGATAGAGAGAGAGATCTATATAGAGATATATCTATAGAGAGAGATAGAGATATAGAGAGAGATATATATCTGAGAGAGATACAGATAGAGAGAGAGATCTATATAGAGATAGAGAGAGAGACTGAAGAGTGAAGAGTGAAGAGTGAGATATGGATATGGATATGGATATAGGTATAGATAGAGTGGAGGCCAGATCAATACAATATAGAGGGCATATAGAATACAGATCTCTATCTATCTATCTATCTATAGATCTGGCTCGGAGGTCCCCCCTCTCTCTATATGGGCCATAGCGGGGAAGCCGGGTCGGGGGGGCCCCACATTAGGGGGAGGGGGGAGGTCGGGTGGGCTCTTAACCAACCTTGCCCCGCCCGCCCCTATCTTTCCATATCTGTTTGCCAGATCAATATAGAGGGCCCCCTCTAGAATATATATCAATGCCATATATGTTTGCCAGATCAATATAGAGGGCATGCATGTCTTCCGATCGGCTTCAGTTAGATTAACGGGGAGTCGGGGAGCCTTTTATTGGTCGCTCCTTTTATTGGTCGGAGAGGGACCCGCTTTAAAGGAGAGGGAGGTCCCCTCTATATCTCGGCTCCCATCTATAGAGAAGAGATCTGGGCAAGCACCTATAGATCTATATGGGCCTGAACGTGCCCCTATCTCCTAGTATAGCAGAGAATCATTCTATATGCTACGCTACGCTCCGCCGTATATAGATAGGGGCCCTCTCCCTCCAGCTATATAGATAGGGGCGCCATATTTAGATATAGGGTGCCATGGGATTGATAAATCAATTGAGTGCCCCTCATCTCCCCCCCCTCTATATAGATGGGAGCCGAGCCCCTATCTATATATAGATCTGGGAGCCGCCATCGGGGGGGGGCCCTCCCCCTCGGCCTCCCGAGGGAACTATAGATGGTCGGGCCATATAGATCTATAGGGTGAGCGTAGTATTCGGTTTCTATGAGATATATCTTTCTATCCTATAGCCATAGCCGCCACCCCCGCCCTATCTCCCTATGACGATATGGGGGCGACTCTCTATAGTCCAGTCCATCGGCCCGAACTGGCACCCCCATAGATTAGATCTATAGGCTCCCGCCCAGATCCCAGATCTCTCTAGATGGATGGGGCCAGCTATCTATACTCTATAGAGGGCCAACTAAACTATATACAGCCCAACTAGATATATGTCGTGTCGAGGGCGGCTACGGCTATGGGGAGTGCCCCCAGATATAGATAGAGGGGGGCGGTCGAGTGCCACCCACTACTATATGGATAGATCTATAAGATCCATATAGCTGGGCCCTATCTCCCGGGAATATATAGGCGCCCGCCCAGATCTCTCTAGATATGGATCAGATGGGGATGGATAATATATCTATTCTATATGGCTGTTCTGCTTGCTCGGGAGGTATGGTGATTCAGACCAGACTTGTAGCCGTAGCCAGCCCCCTTTCTCCTTTCTTTAGCTGCTTATATATAGATATGGCCGAACTCGTGACTGATTTAGCTTTCTTCAGCATATATAGATATGGCTCAACTCGTGACTGATTCAGCTGGAGCCCTATCTATAGTTGGGGATGGGGATGGGGACGAGGGGGAACTACTCTATAGCCTAGCCGCCCTTCCCCTCGCCCTCCCCAGGGAATAAGTAAAGGTCCATCTCCCATCTCTATATAGGGGAGGGGCGGGGGGCGCCATATCTAACTCTAACTATAGGGTGCCCCATCGGGCCCTCGATTGATAAATCACCATATAGAGCCGCCATCGGGTCCCCGATAGGGGACCTCGCCCTCCCGTTTGTGCCATCACCAGAATAGCTTGGCTCTTCTCCCCGATAGGCCCAGCGCCCTATCTATATATGGGAAACCAAACCAGCGAAGCGGATCTTATTCACCAGTCACCCATCCAGCCGCCCGCCTGATGCCTGATCTTTCCCATCTCCCACTCCCACTCCAGAACGGGGCCTATCTAAAGTAACTCAGATAGCCGGCCCTATCTATAGAATATAGACTCGTGGGGAGAGCCGGGGTCTCGATCAGATGATGCCGACCCTCTCTCTCTCCAGAGCCGTATCCATATAGAGTAGAGATAGGAAGCCCCACCCTCTCTATCCATAGCCGGGGAACAATACACCTCTACTCTAGTCAGCTCGTCTCCCCCCATATAGAGATATAGAGATAGGGCCCCACCGAAGCATCCATAGAGAGATAGGGCCGAATGGATGCAGCCACCGCCACCCCATAGATATCGATATCGAGTATTGGGCGCACCCACCCCTGTCCATGCCCATGTCCAGAAGTCCCACCTATCTCTTTTAGTTCGACGGCCCGGGCCCTATCTCATCTCTATATGGATGGGATGGGGGGGCCCGCCTCTATAGATAGATAGATAGATAGATAGATGGGGGAGAGAGGGGGGGCCCCCCCTCCATAGAATAGAGGGGAGCCCCCCCTTCTCTCTATATGGGTTCTCTTTCTCTGGGGGCCCCCCCCTCTCTATATATCTCGGCTCTATATTGAGTTGAGATCCGTAATCGGTACAATCTCCTCATAGATAGGCGGGTCTTTAAGAACATGATGCCAACAAGGTTTGGAGCGCAATTCGCGAATGAGTTTGATTCTCCCCTCTTCCTCTTCCTCTCCCTCTCCTTCGATTCTCCCCTCTTCCTCTCCCTCTCCCTCTCCTTCGATTTTACCCTCTCCCTCTCCTTCGATTCTCCCCTCTCCCTCTCCTTCGATTCTCCCCTCTCCCTCTCCTTCGATTCTCCCCTCTCTCTCTCCCGATAGGTCTTCCCTCTATCGAGTCATAGAGCAAAGGATGAGAATCGCCCCCTCTCTTCGCACATATTCGACGGCGGGGAGCCATGACTTGCGGAAAGTTACACGGCATTCGCTTTCTCCGAACTCGGGGAAGGCTTCGTGTATGCGGTTGAGAGCGTTGTTCTTGCTAGCATCAGAACAATGAACAGCAGCATGATATATAGATATGGGCCCAGATTCTCCTCCCTGCCCTGCCCTATATAGATTGGATTGGATTGATTCTCTATCTTCACGGACAACGACAACGCGAAGACAATGGAAGAGTGATAGTAATCTATCCAGTTCCTTGGTAATATGGCGGCGTTCCGGGGCCCCTCTAGATCTATGGGCATGAGAAAGGGTGATGAGTAGATAACGACGAATCTTAAATGAGAGCTATGTGAAGAAGATTTATTTCTTGGTAGGTGGTGTAGAATCCGGTGGTGTAGAATCGGCACAAGGGAACGGTAGTTTGTCGGACGGAACTGGCAACCTGGTCCCCATGGTGATCCAATAGAATTTCTATATAGACCGGGTCTCGATTCAGAAAGGTACAGGAATAGGGATCTGTTACTGAATGGATGCTTTATCGCTGCTGCAGTTCGAAGATCTGCTCGTTCATCCGGTTCGTAGGATCTGGCAGTTGCGCTATCATCTGGCTGGCGTCATGCTCTGGTGAGTGCCTCGTGCCATCTCCCATCTCTATATATAGGGATAGAGCATTCCGTGCCAACTACTAAACTCTAGGCCATTGGACCTCGATCACTGACTATATAGATAGAGCGGTTTTGCTCCGGTCACCCGAAACGGCCAACGCCTTGCTACCCGCGCCCGCGTCGCATTCTTCATTCCATTGGCACCTCTGGTTGGAGGTATTCCATCGCATCATTCGTCATATATCTATAGCGGGAGCACTGTGCCGATCCATTCACCCGTTGGGAAATGGATAAGCCTTCGCCCCGATCCCTCTCCTCCGATCAGTAGGCCCTACGATGATCAATTCAACCTGCTGCCCTATAGAGAGATATAGGGCACCCTGCCTGAAGATCCGAGATCAGATCTTCATACTCCCCCATACCATATATAGAGTCCCTATCCAGAGTAGCGGGCCCTTGATCGAGGGGCGGACATAGGTGCATAAACAATGTTGGAACGCATCGGCAGCATAACTTGATCATGGTGTTAGAGCTATCATATATCTCATCTCGGCGGCGGAACAGGTGCATAGGTGAGTGGGCGAAACCTTCCGACCTTCCGTCTTACCGCCGCTCTCGACCCCCCCTCTCTCATCTATATGGGGACCCTTTCTATGCCCGATGCGCTTCTCCGCCCAGATCGGGTAGGGGCCAGGAGTCGGCCCGGCAGGTTCCGACCCGGGCCTCTACCTCTAACCTCTAGTAGTATCTGTGTCTGTGTCTGTGTCTCGCTGTTCGTCCGCGTTTCCATTCGTTTCCCCGCATGGGATATAGATAGAGGCCCGGGACCCCCGGCTCCCCACGGCCAGATAGAACTATAGGCCGGCCTGCCGAGCCTATCGGCCGGATGGAGATAACATGACTAGACGGGGTCAAGTCAACTTCTACAGGAGCCCAGGACGACTATACGGCGCCTATAGTTCTATATGGGGCCGTCGGCTCCTCCCTCGCCCCCTATCTATATATATATGGGTGGGCCGCTGGGTGAGTGCCAATATAGAGATAGGGGAGATAGGGCCGGTCTTATCCCCAATCGAGTCGATGCGTCCATCTCGGGCCGCCTTAGGAGATAGTCCCACTCCCTATAGACTGATGCCCGCCCTGTTCTGGTTCTGACCGATTGATACTGAATAGAATGTCTGGTCTGTCGTCACTCCCACTCCCTCCCCATATCGTCATAGGGCACGCCCTCTATAGAATATAGAACTGGGGTCACCCATAGGCCATCCGGTGGAGGGGAGGGGTTGGGTTGTTAATCTGAATGACCCGCCCTACCCTATATAGAATCATGACTGAAATCACTGTTATGGTTGAGTCGCCTAATAGGGGATAGGGAGGCCGAGGGGGAGGGTATCGTCGGGGTGAAGTGAATGAAGTATAGTCCGAGTTTCACCGCCCCCCATATCTATAAGCCGGGGCATCTCCCTATCACTTCACTATAGTCTGGCATGGGCCGGTGGGTCTATATAGATAGGGGAATCTCTCGGCTTATAGATATGGGGGGCGATGAATAGCTCGAAGGGCCCTCGCCCCCAAGCCGCTGCCCCCTATATATAGATGATAGAGTAGTAGAGTAGAGGTTTCCCTTTCTAGATAGCGGTGAGACGAATCGAACAGTGATGAACCGCATTCTATATACCGATACACCGATACCGGTGGACCCCCCATATAGAGATAGGGTTGGATTTCTCGAGAACTATAACTCTGTCGGCGCCCTATCTATCCCATATAGAGAGAGGGGGATGGATGATGGCTCGACCGACGGTCCGGGACTCGACCGACGGGTTCTCCTATGCCCATAGTTCAGATAGGGGATATATAGATAGGGCGGCCTACGATCTCTATATAGAGACAGAGACTATAGCTGGGGGAGAGTAGAGACAGAGGCAGCCCATATATAGATAGGGAGAGAGTTCTGCATCCGGGTATGTGACTATACGCTCACACCCCATAGAGAAGATATAGAGGGAGGGGGGCTCCTCGGCCTCCCAGAGAACTAGAGATGGCTAGAGCCCTATATCTATATCTGCCCCAACCCCCCTATAGATATGGTATGGCAGTTATAGAGAGAGAGGCGGCCCTGAACTATCTATCTCTATCTGGGCACCTATATATCTATCATATTACGTATAGAATGGATGGATCACGTGCGTGTCTCCCTCTCCTCTCCCGTTGCCATATAGTATAGGGGCCCCAGATCTCTATATAGGGGTAGGGGCCTCATCTCCCGAGCCCCTAGAAACATATAGATCTAGCTGGGGGAGAGGGCCCCCTATCTCTCCTCGGGCCGACGAAAGGGCCTACTCTCTCTATATAGCTGCATTTATGCGCAGCCGGTCGAGGTCCTCTATCTATATGGGGCGAGGAGGCCGAGGGCTTTGCGGTGGGGCGCCGACCCCCCTTCAATCTATAAGGTAGTGAGACTGGGAGGCCTAGATATGGCATTTCGTTTTCCCTTCCCTTCTATTTGGGCTGGGCCGGCCCTCTCTCTATATCTTCCGCTAGGGCCCCTATCTATATATCCTATCCGGCACCCCGGCCTTTTCTATAGATTGGCCGGCCCTCTCTCTATATCTTCCGCTAGGGCCCCTATCTATATATCCGCGTGCTAGGGCTATGGGCACTCCGCCCCACCGGTAATATAGATATGAGTGTAGCTGGGCCGGTAATCACATGGTTATCGTGCTGGCCATGCCCAGCCAAAATAAAGGAAAGGCCGGTTGGGCGGCCGCACACACAGATAGAGATATAAGGCTTCCGGCCCTGGCCCACCTCCCCTTTACCGGTAAGAGAGTGTGGCTGGGCCGGGCGGATCGGAACTCTATATCTTACTCGTGCTGGGCCGCTGTTCGCTGTGGCCCCCCTTTGTGTTTGGTTCGGTTGCTGGATAGAGATGGATAGAGATGGATGAGAGGGTGAGGGTGAAGGGCACTATCTCTCCCCTATTCGCCGGGGGGGGTATCGGCACGGGAACTGGTGGCACTATCTGGACAGAGATAAACGTGGTAACCGGAGAGCGATAAGGGGACTATGAGTGAGGGAGGGGTTGTAGAGGGAAGGGACCAGTGTAGCTAGGGAGAGGGTAGTCTATAGAGTATATAGAGGGGAGGGCTCATCTCATCTCATCTCATCTCATCTCATCTCATCTCATCTCATCTCATCTCATCTCATCTCATCTCATCTCATCTCATCTCATATATTATATTATATTATATTATATTATATTATATTATATTACGGTTCGGATAACAGCCTATAGTCTATCTAGCTATATATCTATAGGTATCTAGCTATAGCTATATAGCTATCTAGTTGGTATAACGTCTATAAAGAGAATCTAAGATCTATAGAGGGGGCCATATCTCTCTATGACCCCCTACTCTCTATACAGGATGGGCCCCCTTCCCTTATAGACATCAGCTATATAGAAGATATATAGAGAGGGGGGGGGCCAATATCTAATATCTATATAGGGGAGGGGAGTATGGGCCGCATCACCGTGTATGGGCAACTCTCTATATGGCCCGCCCGCCCTTTCTATCTATGGGGCCATCTAGAGTCCACACTCGAAGACGATAGAAGAAGATAGGGGTCGCCATATAGCCCTGCCCTCTCCCCTATCTATATGGGGTGCCGACTATAGTGATGCAGTCCATACTATATACGTAACATGATGACTGATATCATATCAGTCGAGTTACCGATGACTGATGATGGAGAATGAGTTATTACCGTAGGCCCAGATAGATAAGATCTATTCTATAGGGGGGGGGGGCGCCCAGATCTCTTGGGGTTGGGAGGTTTGGATATAGATAGGCCGGCTTACCCCTACTCTAGTTAGAGGCGTCTCCCTATAGATATTCTATATTATTCTATATAGATATAGATATATAGATATAGATCTATATCTGGATCTGGTTGGGTCGGGGGGGTATATCTTCTATCTTGGGGAACAGAGATCGAGGGGAATCTCTTCTTGTCGCAGATCGAGGGCCCCATATCCCATATCAGTTCTATATAGAGGGGGAGGGGGAGGGGGTCGGGAGATCCAGATATAGATCTAGATATAGATGGGGGATTAGATATATATGGCGAGGGGAATCTCTTCCTAGTTCTATATAGAGTGGCTTCATGATAAGATCTATAGGATAGGGCCCAACCGCCATATAGATTTCTTTGTACCCGACCGACTCCGGGTCATGAGTCAACCCCCTATCTATCTCATGCCCCTATCTATCCCTAGTTGGGCCGGCTATCTATCGTACCTCTATCCTGTATGGAGCTAGATGATATAGGGTTGGAGTGGGACAACAGAAAGGGGCCCCCCCGAACGAATATAGATGGGCTCCTCCGAATAGATAGTCGACCTACCCCCGATAGATAGATAGAGATGGAGATAGATAGTCTCATTCAGATAGAGATATAGATAGAGAGATAGATAGAGATATAGATAGAGAGATAGAGAGAGATATAGATAGATAGATAGATAGATAGATATAGAGAGATGGCCCCATCCCCTCTCTCTTATATGGGAGATCAGATCCGGGCGCCATTATCATTCTATAGGGTCCTGTGATATATATATTCTATATATATATATATATGGTCGAGCGGGGGCCAGCTATATCTAGTAGGCCTAGCCCCCCCCACCCCAGATAGACGACTCGACTATACTCCGCCCATATATAGAGAAGATAGGGGGGCTCCTCGACTGTGTATAGTTCAGTTGGCCCGCATATACGTGAGGATCAATCCGACATCTTATCTTACCGCATAGGCATAGATCAGCCATATAGATCAGCCATATCTCTCTATAGGGCAACCAAATAGATATCTATGGGGCCGTCCGCACATACCCATCCATCCATCCATCCCGCTGGTGAGGATCAATCAATCCAAACACCGCATAGACATAGATCTACGTCTATATATGTAAGCCTCTATATCTATGGGGCAAGTGAGAAATATAGAGTCCGGTGACCTGTTGGGCTAGGGTTCAGCTACTCGATCAGTCAAAAGCCATGCCATATATAGATAGGGCCCAGATAGTTAGATAGGGCCCTCGACCCTATATAGAGATCTTTGGATGTTAGTTAGTCAGTTAGTCCGTTAGTCAATCAGTCAGCTAGCCATATGTCTATATAGCGGAGACCCCTATATCTATATCTGCCCTATAGATCTATATGGCCCCCCCTATATAGATATGGGAGCCGAGATAAGATAGAATAGAGAGGGGGGGGGGTCGACCACCTATAGCCCTATCTCCCTATCTCTATTCTCCCCCTATATATCCATACAGCAGCTCTAGTTCTATCTAGATCTAGATAGAACGGGGTGAGGACCCCCTATAGATCTCTGACCCTATCTATCTATCTATCTCTCTATATCTCTCTCTATCTATCTATCTCTCTATCTCTCTATCTATATAGAGGAGTGCCAATCGTATTACTTATATAATATAATATAATATAATATAATATAATATAATATAATATAATATAATATAATATAATATAATATAATATAATACCATCTATCTTAAGCTCTCAACGGGTTAACCCCATAGGGCAATCCGGTCCGATAGGGGAGTGTACCCGAGCTTGCCTACAGTCTATACCCGAGCTCTCAAGACGGTATACAGTCAAGCTTGAGCTTGCCGGTCTACAGCCAAGCTCTCAATCCGGTCTACCGGTATACACCGGTATACACCGGTATACACCGGTATACAAGCTATCAAGGAGTGTACCCGAGACGGTATACAAGAGCTTGATACGGGTTAACGAGCTATCAAGTCAAGGAGTGTACCCGAGCCCCTTATTTCTTTATTTCTTTATTTCTTTCTCTATCCGGCTCTCGATGGATAGATGATAGAGAGATAGAGATATAGAGAGAGATAGAGATATAGAGATAGATATAGAGATAGAGAGAGATATAGATATAGAGATAGATAGAGAGAGATATAGAGAGAGAGATAGATATCTATATCTAGGGGGAGGGGGCCCCGGGGTGGTCGTGATCGTGCCGTTGTTCATTGGCCACTATCCATCCATCCATCCATCCATCCATCCATCCATCCATCCATATATTGGTGGTGCCGCCATATCCTATTTGATTTGTTCCAATCGAACGATCCGATCATATTACGTATGTAATAACATTGATTCACATTGAAAGATTCATTAGCTCGGAACATTGATTCATTTGATTCATTGTGTCCATGGAATATAGGGCTCCCCTCCCTATATAGATCTTATCGGCCCTCGATTGATTTCTCAATCGAGTGGTTCGCTACGAGATATATAGTCTCATTCAGAGTTCAGAGAGTCTCATTCAGATATAGATAGAGATAGAGAGAGAGATAGAGAGAGAGATACAGATAGAGATATAGAGAGAGAGAGATAGAGAGAGAGATACAGAGTTCAGATAGTCTCATTCAGAGTTCAGATAGTCTCATTCAGATAGTCTCATTCAGATATAGGGGCGGACGAGTCCCCCCTATATCTATATCTGTCCTCGCCCTCCAGAGAGAATAGAGGGGCGGGCGAGTGGTTCGCTACGCTCACTCCTCGATTGATCTCTCAATCGAGTGGTTCGCTCCGCTACGCTCACTCCTCGATTGATCTCTCAATCGAGTGGTTCGCTCCGCTACGCTACGCTCACCCCTCACCCTCCAGATAGAGAGGGGCGGGCCCCTCCGAGATCAGATCTGGCAGATAGAGAGATTGGGGGCCGAGCCGAGAGAGTTCAGGGGGGGCGGGCCCCTCCCCTCCCCTCTAAAGAGATCAGATCTGGCAGATAGAGAGATTGGGGGCCCTCCAGCCCTATATAGAAATCTGGGAGCCGAGAGAGTTCAGAGTTCAGGGGGGGCGGGCGAGTGGTTCGCTACGCTCACCCCTCGCCCTCTCCAGATCTCTATATAGGGCCTCCTGAACTATCTTATCTTGATATATGGGCCCCATCTAGAGAGAGGGGGCCCTCGCCATCTATATGGGAGTTCGGGCCCCAATCTCTCTCTCTCAGAACTATGGAGGGCCGATAGGGGATATAGAGGGTGCCGCATATATAGATAAGGGGCCGCCCGGGCATATGGATCTATAGGGAATAGATATCATAGATCTATCGCTCACCCCAGTTAGATCTATCTATAGGGCTCCATAGTTCAGAACAGAATTCTAGATAGGGGCGGCCATATATAGACATAGATTCTTTAGATAGGGCAGAGAATGATTGGGAAGCATATCTGATTGGGTCTAGGAAGCACTTGGTGTCCGCTCATTCTTGTTCTTCGCTGCCCCCCGTATGGAGTATAGCCAAGTGGTAAGGCATCGGTTTTCGGTACCGACATGCAAAGGTTCGAATCCTTCCACTCCAGGGTATGGTATATGGCCCGAATGGTCGATCTGTTCTCCCGTTCCCGAATGGTTCTTGCGGTTCTCCCTTTCCTCAACTCAGAGCTATTTATTCCATTAGGCATCCGCTATTAGATTAGACAGGTTCGATTCGTGCAAAAAGATTTCTCTACTCTATATAGAGTATAGGGCACTCCCAACTCTATCTTATCTTTCTCGGTCTATGGTATATGGCCCGAATGAGACATGGTCAAAGCCGACATGACATGCCAAGGTTCGAATAGTCATATTTATCTCTATAGGGCACTCCATATCTGTGTTCTCATCTGTGTGGTTCTTGGTCTATGGTATATGGCCGTCCCAACGAAACGAAGCGAATATTAGACAGACAGACATGCAAACGAATAGTTCTATAGATTCTATAGGGCACTCCATATCTGTGTTCTCATCTGTGCGGTCCCCGACCAGATCTGTGTTCTTATCTCTCCAATCCCAGATCTGTGTTCTCAAGATTCCAGATAGGGCCCTGCCCTCTATATAGATCTCATATCTCATTCGAATCTCCAGGAGACGCCGGCATGCATTCGAATCCCGGATCGGATCTGTACGGGTATCATCAAGAGCGGCCCGGCCATTCATTTCCCATACCATATATTTCTCTTCTCTGTGCGGTTCTCCTGATCTGTTCTCCCATATTGAGATAGGGGCCTGGTTTATCTGTTTTCCCGAACCCGAATGGCTCCCCCTTTCCCGAACGGTCCTTAGACGTCGTCGTGCATTCTTTCCGATTGCGGGACCGCCTGTTGCCTGTTGATCGATCCGGAGATTCTTTCTTCTCCTGTGATTGGAGATTCATTCGAACAATTCGCCGAGGGGCGTGAGGACAGGAGCCCCTATGAATAAATATATAGGCTATAGCGAGAGCAGGAACAGAAGCAACGGCGGGAACAGAACGGTAGGCGCTCGACCGACAACTCTATATAGATCTATATATATAGCAGAGCACTTAAGCAAGAAATTCCCGCTATAACAACCGCCGCTAAACTCGCTATAGATATCAGGATGCGCTATAACAACCCAACCACCGCTACACTAAAGTGGATGCCCCAGGTCGAGGAGGGAGACTCTCTAGAGTCAGGCACCCCTCTATATCCCATATAGAGAGAGGCCCCTCTCTCTATCTATGGAGGTTGAGGGACGGACCCCTATCTATAACTCTAAGATAGGAAGGGGTGGGGGCACCCCCCCCCCCCTACCTATAGATCTTATCTTACCCAGATCTATATGGACGTGACAAAGAGCGGAGCGTACGTATCTCGAGTCGAGTGATCCAACCATACCATACATTTCTGCTCCCAATCTAATATATGCGTGTCTGGTCTGTATGTAGTTGGAGTATCGGAATGCATCATGCCCGGGCCCCCACCCCAATATAGAGTCTAGATAGAAGGGGGAGGGCCTATATAGATATGGCCGCCTATATAGATATGGGGGGGCCATGAGGAGAGGAAATATTGTCTTTGTCTTGTCCCGATGCATGCGATGGGCACTATATCCATAGGTCGCTCAATAGTGAAGTGGGTATCGGCACTTGATACGAGATACGTCGATGGGCAAGAACTAGATATAGGGCATCCACTGAATTGAATAGAGAGTATTCAAAGGGGCGCTGGGATCGGCACAGGATCTAGTGGGGTATGGGCTACAATACTCCACTATCTGGGTGTTGCCCTATCGGCCCCCCCTATATAGAGATGGGGGCCCGGCCCATAGAGAGATAGGGCCCTTCCTTCCCCCTTCCCACTCGTGAAGGTGAAGGGTCGGGGCCGTGGGCGACTCCCGCCCATAGACTCTAGATATATAGCCCAGCTGCCGATAAGATAAGATATCTAGGGAGGGGGGGGGCCGTCTCTCCGAGTAGGGCGTCGGGGCCCTATCTGTATATAGACCCCAGATATAGATAGGCATCTATATCTATAGGCTAGGCCACCGATTAGACAAGATAGGATAGTTCAGGACCGGGGACCGGGCTCTCTAGGCGTCCGGTATTCTCTATTCGCTTCTCGGAACCGGGCGGTTCGGCGGAGATAGGAGAGGAGACCGACCGCCCATCCCATCTATGGGACTAGATAGAGAAGTTAAGTTGGGCGTTTGACATTAATGCAGGGCCTGGGCCCTGACTGATGACTATAGAATGCCGCGGTGAATACTCCAGGAGAGCAAGCGGTGTCTGCATAGTATATAGTCCTTTTCCTCTATTCCATCATGGGCTCTATCTAATCTATATAGTTGTTCAGTCAAGAGATTGGGGCGGTGCGAATAGAGAAGGCCCGGCCGCCAGAGAGATAAGATAAGATATCTAGAGAGGGGGGGCAGGGCCGCCCAGATGGATAAGATAGTTCAGGGAGGGGGGAGGGGGCCACCTCCCCCTCTGCTATAGGTAGATATATAGGGAAGGTTGGGGCCCTATATCTCTACTCTATTCGTGCTCCTATCTAGAGTCTAGTCGCCCTGTACATCTATGGACTGAGCATCCGCCCCCTATAGAATAGAGATCTCTAATAGATAGGCGAGATATAGGCCGACAACTCTCTATAGTCTAATCTAGTCTAGTCGCCCGGACTGAGCTGAGCATTTAGAGATTAACGCCCCGGTCTCCCCGGGGGTCCTATCATTTCATTTAAGATAAGATTCGACTATCAATTAACGCGGGAGGCCGAGGGCCTGCCAGTTCTAGTTCCGGCTGGGTCTATATAGAGTATAGCTGGGGAGCTAGATATGCCCGACCCCTATCCCATTGATTTGATATAGGGAGGCAGATGTAGAGAGCAGAACCCCCTATAGATTTCAAGGGGGGCTGTCGCGTCGCCCCCAGTCCGGGCCCCCACTCTATCTATATGATAACTAGAGATGGCGGGCATAGCATTATCTGCATAGAGTCCCTGGGCCGTCGATCGGGCGCGAGTCCGACCCCCCCCTCTCAATTTATGGAGATATAGGGCCGGTCGAGCGAGAATGACCTCCCCCCCTATATAGATATGGGCATGGGCGCCCACCCCCCCCCCACCCCTATATAGGTTAGGTTGGGTTTAGAACAATCTGGCGGTGCCACGGCCCTGTGCCTAGATGGAGATGGCTCAGTTGACTGGAGAGTTGCTCCTCGTTCCAGTTATTGTTCTATGATGAACGGACCCGAAAGAAAATAGATTTCTATTCCATCTCCGCCTCCGGGCTCAGCCCCTATCTAGATCTATGCGGGGTGAGTTCGGGACTCCCGACCGCATCACCCTTCCTCATGGACCTCATCAATCATATTACGTAGATAGTAGAGGTAGATAGTAGAGGCTGCATCAATACTCTATAGAGGGTTCTCTCCACGCCGTACGATGCTCCACCAACCTTATCCCGATCGGAACTGATGGAGGGAAGCGGCCGGTCTCTGGAATCGTCGTTGGTGGGCTCCGTCTAGCTACTGCGCCCCCCTCCCTTGAATTTCTAGGGGCGGAGGGCGACGAGTTGTCCTATCAGATGAATCTCCCGAATACTCAATCAATAATATAGGGTAGGGCCTATCCTATCCTATCCTATCCTATCCTATCTATATATGGGGCAGTGTTCTTCCCCATTTGCAATATCAATATATAGATAGGGGGGACCTCTGTTCTTTGCTCCGCCGTTCGCCTTGGACCATCGGGCCGAACGGCGAACATATATACTCTATCTCAATATCTCATATCTGGAAGAGGACCGCGTTCAATCCGCGACATCTCGTTTCTGGGCTGTTTGTGCTGCTGGGATGATGGCTCGCAGCCCAGCCCGCCCCGCCCTATTATTTAGAATTCTGAATTCTTCGTTCGGCCGGCGGATCGGCTAGGGCCGCGGCCGGACTTGAACAACAAAATCCCCATCCCGATCTATGGCCGATCCCGATCCATGGCCGATCCCGATCCATGGCCGATCCCGATCCATGGTGGTATGTGGATGCTGCCACTGATAACCGCGAGACCAAGCTGCGACTAAGATTGTTCGTAGCGCTCTCCATCTCAATCTCGACCCATTCCATTATTCTCGAAGGCGGAAGGCATGGATGGCGTTCTATCTATATCTCTCTCAGATATATATCTCTCTCTCTCTATATCTCTCTCTTCAAGCGGATCATGCTATACATAGGGGGTCCTGATGCCCGATGTATAGAGAAGGTAGAGAAGGCGTTTCGTGATATATAGTGAAAGGCGGCAGGGGACGGGGACATATAGAGTGAAAGGGAGTGCCCCCTATATATAGATCTGGGAGTGAATGGGAAGAGACGCTCCCTGTCGCTATCTGTGCCTTGCCTGACTGACCCATCCAGAAACTCATGAGGATGGGTGGTAGTGCCTTTAGTATAGTAGGCGAACCTATACCGATCGGGAAAGGGAGAACGATCTAGAAACGGGCTGTTCTCTGTTCTCGGCACACTTACTCCTGCCCAACCTATATTGAATTCTTAATTCAATTTCATTGGGGCTCCTATCTATATATCTGTTCATATCACAACGGCTAGGCCCATCTCCCCCCCCCCATCTCCCGTGCGGTTTTCGGAAAAACACTTCCCGAAACGCCGATCCACTTCAATCGCTAGGACGTAGTATCAGTATGACCGACTTACGAGTAAAGTATAGAATCACCGCGTCCGATCGAACGCTAACTGTATGCTCATGCTCAACACATGCGGCGATTCCCCTCTTCATATCTCCGTGTTCGAATCCGATCCCCCGATTCTCTATTCCGTGCCTGGCGGGCTAGATACGCCATATATAGATAGGGTGTGAATCCCATATATAGATAGGGTATCGACATCTGGGCCGGCGCGGCATGGCCGAGTTTCTCTATATAGATAGATAGATAGATAGATAGTGAGGGGCCAGCGAGTCGGCCCGCCGGATTCGAACCCCCTATCCATATATGGGGGCACTGGGTAGCTAGGGAAAGAGGATTGATCTAGATAATGCTGAACCGGAGACGTGACCGGACATGGCATTGGGACGAGAGGCGGATCGGATCAGATATCTACAGTATCGGCAGTCTCGGTCTGCGGGAAGGCGAGTCTCAGTCTCTATTATCATTATCCACGAATCAGAGAGATAGATAGCCGACTCGATTTCCGTGGACCCGGCCCGTCCCGATACAGTGACCTGAACAAGGGAAGGGCCTGAGGGAAGTCAGATCAGAACTGGGATTCGACGGGTTGAATGGAATCTGATAGGACTGATAGGAGCTTGATCGACGCAATGCCAGTGACGACATATATAGATATAGATAGGGGTCGCCTATCGGGGTGCTCTCCCGACCGGATAGTAAGACCTGGTGGTAAGGGGGTAAGACAGGAATAGTAAGGGCTCTATTCAGAAATGACCTTCGGACCGGGGGAATAGGCTTAGTAGGGCTCGAACCTACAATATCACCGTTATGAGCGGTACGTTTCAACCGATTAAACTATAAGCCCCATTCTCTCTATTCAACCGATTAGACTAGAAGCCCTTCTGAATTATTCCGGCGGAACGGGAGCGCCCCTCTCTAGAGAATATAGGCCCCCTATATAGATATGGGGACTCGGAACTCAATAGATCGGGACCATGAATCGACGCGAATCGATCACCCATTCTTTCTATATTACATACGTAATATGTTTTGTTTGGTTTGTTCTCCATCGTGGCCGATCTGGCCTATCTCTATATAGGGAACAGTATTTCATTTCTTATGGATGGGGGGCGCCAGTCAATCGAGGTGACGACGGGCTGGCTATATAGAGCATCCGGTATGACCCCGCCATATCTAGAATTCTCAATTCTATATCTATATGGAGGGGGGGGGCCAGGTCCTAGATAAGATATGGGGCACCCCCTCGATCGGGGCCATCTCTATATATCTTCAGGCGTGAATCTGGTGGATCAGTCGGTTCCCGGGTGGGGCCGCCGGCCGCCGACCCCATCCCCCATCTCTTATATAGGCTATAGGCAAGGCAAACGATGAATCCGCCCGCCCAGATAGATAAGATCTATAGAGAGGCCTCTATAGATAGATAGATAGATATCTATAGATCTATAGATATATATATATATATATAGATCTCTCTCTCTATCTCTCTATCTCTCTCTCTATATCTCTCTCTATCTATCTATCTCTCTCTCTATCTCTCTCTCTATCTCTCTCTCTATCTCTCTCTCTATATGGCTATCAATGCTATCGGCTTGGCGTTCAGTCTATCAATGATTGAACAAGTCTATCAATGATCAATGCCCAGATCGGGGCATACGGAATATGTATGACCGAAGTGACCCAACGTGCACGATGCCCGGCGTGGCATGAATGATGTGTGTGATGCATAATGAATATACCGTACCGATCTCATCTCTATCATGATGGATAATGGAATGGGTGTGATGTGGGTAACATGATGTGATGGATAATGCCTGCCCCCCAGATCTATATATACGACCGCCCCTCCCCTCTACTAGAGTTTAGTTCGTCATTGAATGGGTTTCCCCTAGATACGTATGGGTATGGGTTGACTATATAGCTGTGGGCCCGTTGTGTGATGCCTGCCATTGACTAGAATATGACTACTATAACCCTGTAGCCTAGTGTGGGTGGCCCAGCGAAGAATACTAGTGCGCCGTTGAATTGAAATTGAATACGCCTCGGTGCCGCCTGGGCCATCTAACCAGTGACCGACATCCGGGGCCGGGAGAGGGAGAACCGGGGGACTTGGTTTGCCAATACCAACTGGCCCAATACCGAGTCGCTCCCATACCAAGACATCAATGTTGGAATGGCTGTCCCAATACCCAAGCAAACCGGCCAACCATGGCTCATGACTCACAGACAACATGACTCATGTGTATCTCCTATATACACGTGACATGATAGAGGCATACTACCGTGCCATACCACTACAGACCCATACCACTATTGTATATGAGAGATATGAGAGAGTACTCGGCCCCCCCCCATATAGATCTAGATAGGGCCCCCCCTATTATATCTATATGGGAGAGAGGGGGGCCGAGGATAGAGAGAGTATAAGGGCCCCGATGGCCGGGGCGCCAATTAAACTCTAACTATATAGACTATCGCCCACCGCCGGCCCTATCACACTATGTCAACCGATAGGTCGGGGAACTCAACTCTATATACTACGGTGAGCAACAGCGAACTAACCCCTATCTCTAGTCGATCCGCCGGCTCCCCCCCCCCCTATCTCCCATCTCTATATAGGGGGGGGGCGGTGTTTTCTCCCTATTGCGCTTCGCCTCCTGTGACTGGGTCTACAATGTAGACCTTCATTCCCAATGAGTCTCCCCGGGACCGGAATGATTATCCCTGTCCGATGGGTCTACATTCATCCCCGTCGTCGGGTACTGTTCACTTCCCCGCCAATCCTGTAGCCGTCACCCGCAATCCGCGCAGGTGTGTCCGCACCCCCCCCCCTATCTCTCTATATGGCGCCCCAAAGAAAACGGAACGGAGCAACGAGTGCACTTCCCCGTATGAGCATTCGGCACATGCATAGGTGGAGAAGGCTTGTACTTGGGATCTCCCCCCCTCATCTTAGCTGGGTCCGAGGGTTCGCGGTTCATTGCTGTGCTTACACACCAGGCTACCCTTCTCCGAAAGCTTCGCGGGACCACCTACCACTCTTCTCCGGATCGCCCGGAGGGGTTTACCGCCCCCCCATAAACTAAACTTCTCCCTCTCGCCTTGCCCCTCTAGATATATGGCGTTAGTTCGCTGTCGCCAACTCGGCGGGGAGAGAAACCCCCCTATAGATATAGGCCAGTGAGTGAGCGACAGCGAACTAACCAGCTCTTGACCGATTGCGCCATATTCCCCATTCCGTCTCCGGAGACGAGACGAAATCTATATGGTATGGTATGGCTTAGGCTTAGATTGGTGGGATCTGATCTATAGTGAAGTGAGCAAAGGGGGGACGGACGCTTCCGCAGAGGGAAGCCGAACGAATGTCAGATGCAAAGCTCCGCACCTCATTAAGATCATATTGGCATACTCCCCTGGAAGAGAGAGAGCAGACCCCATCGGAGACGAGAGTGGGGTACAACAAGGCCATCCTTCTCACAGAGCCGTACGTGGACGTGACCGCTCATACAGCTCCCTGCCGGCATCCCCATTATCAAGTGTGAATGGATCAAGAAGCTATAGTCTGCACCCCTCCTAGTTCAGATTAGATATATGGCGACGGGCTCGACCCATATCGTCATAGGGGCATCCGGGGATGGACTCGACCAACTCTCCATAGTATCCATCTATAGTATATGCACTTCAATCAATGGCCCGGTGGCCGGGGCACTGTTACCTATATATTATCTGGGGGTGGCATCCATCTCTCCATCCTTTATGTACGTGATACGACTGATGACTTCATTTTGTATATATACGTGATACGACTGATGACGATGACTGGTATAGCGTAGAGTAGAGGATTAATAGAGCTCGACCCCCCCCTCTATATAGATGTCGAGGGGGTCGAGGTGTGAGCGTCAGCGAACCACTCAACCCCCTATCTATTCTCCCCTATCTAGATCTATATGGGGGCCCCCTATATAGATATGGATCTGGAGGCCATATAGAGAATACCGAGCCCTTCTATATAGATGGGGGGAGCCCTGAACTATCTATATGGCGAGATAAGATAGAATAGAGAGGGCCCCCGGGGAGCCGAGCCCTCTCTCGCCCCCCCTCTCTCACCCATATAGAGAGAGGGGGGGTGAGAGAGGGGGGGGGAGAATACCGAGATAAGATAGAATAGAGAGGGGAGCCCTGAACTATCTATATGGCGAGATAAGATAGAATAGAGAGGGGGGGGGCCCCATCTATCTATACCTTGTCTCCCGCCCCTCCGGAGACCCTCCGGATGAGAGAAAATAGAGGGTAGGGTCTCCGGAGGGTCTCCGGAGGGGCTATCTGGGGAGGGACTCGATTGTCATCAATCGAGGGCCCCAATTCTCTATTTAGATAGGGCACTCGCAGCTAGATCTCTAGATCTATATAGGTGGTCCCACCTCTCTATGGCGAGGGATCGAGACCCAAGAAGGGGGCGGGTGCGGCTATAGCTATCTATATCTAGTCGGCCCTATATAGAGAACTCACCCCCTCCCACCGATAGGCCCGATGGCGGCTCGGGGCGACACGACGGGTTGAGTTATGAGCATGACTATCTCCCCTATATACAGAGCCTATTAATCCAGCCCCTATATGGATTAGATAGATGAGGGCCCGACGGCCTACTATATCGATAAATGGCTTATATCCTTGAGGGACTCCCCCGATGGCCCACTCTACTCTATATAGCGGAGAGCGCGGCGGCTATGCTGTATAGAAAGAATATTATGGGATGGGCCCTCTATATCCTTACCGGGAGGACCCATATAGAACTATAGGGGACCCGGCCGGGAGGACCCATATAGATATGCATCAGCTATTCAGATGTATATAGAATGGCATGCCGGTTAGAATAATCTCCGCCGCGATCGAGCACGGTCCACAACCGGAGAGAACTGTGGATGTCGCCACCCTTGGCAGCCAACCCTATCGGATGTCGCCCCTATATAGAGACCATAGATGTATAGGGCCTCCCAACCCCTCCATATAGATCTATATGGCGATGAGCAACCAACCCCTATCTAATCTATATGGAGGGGAGGGCGCCGCTGGCCTATCCTATATATACCAACTAACCTTGCTCCAACCGACCCCCCTCTCTGTGTATGGGGGACTATTGTATTACACCTATATATGGGATGAGGACCCCCCCTATATAGATATGGGAGCCGAGATATAATAGAGAGGGGGGGGGAGAGGGGGGGTCATGCATAGTTTGCAGCGGCCCTATATAGATCTATGTCGGATCTGGTGTGGTTTATCCCCTCGCCTATCGGGCCGCCCTATATATGCGAGAAAGGGTGGGTGGGCTGTGGGCCCCTTCCCTATATATACGACAGGGGTTCGGCCCGCGTGATCGTGACAGATTCATCACTACCCCCCCTCTCTATCTATATCTGGCCCCGCCCCGATCGGCCCCTATCTATGGTATGCGCCCCCGGCGCCCGCCCCTGAACTATCTATGGACCTCCGCCTCCCCTATCTCCCCTCTATTCTATGGAGGGGGGGGCCTATGCCTATGCCTATTAATACAGGGCAGGGCAGGGCAGGGCAGGGCAGGGCAGGGCAGGGCAGGGCAGGGCAGGGCAGGGGGCGGCTATATGCTACCCTCGGAGGAGATCAAGTTGGAAATGGATAACGAGGCCAACAGCCCTATATATCTCTCTGGGCTGGGGGCCCTATATCTATATAACCGGAGCGCCACGATCGATCACCATTCTACCAACCATGAATCCTGTCTTATTCCACCTGGCATGATCGGGGAAAACGGGGTTCGAACCCGCGACTTCTGGCGTGACAGACCAGCACTCTAACCGACTGAGCTATTCCCCCTCTCCCTATCATCTATCATCCGCATCATCTATTCTATACGTGATATGACTGATGCCCCTATATAGATTCCCAGATATATATATAGAGGGCCCCGATCAACTATATCCGCACTCACCCGCCCCCCCTGAACTCTCTCGGCTCGGCCCCCAATCTCTCTATCTATCTGCCAGATCTGATCGATCGAGATCTCGATCTCGATCTATAGAGAGGGGAGGGGAGGGGCCCGCCCCTCTCTCTATATCTCTATCTGGAGGGTGAGGACAGATATAGATAGAGGGGTACTCACCCGCCATCTCTATTCTATCTGGGTGAGGTTGAATATCTATATAGAGAGGGGGGATCGAGAGAATAGAATATATAGAAAGGGGGTTGAATATCTATATAGAGAGGGGGATCGAGAGAATAGAATATATAGAAAGGGGGTTGAATATCTATATAGAGAGAGAGGGGGGATCGATCTCTATATAGAAAGGGGGTTGAATATCTATATAGAGAGAGAGGGGGGATCTCACCCGCGAAGGGTGAGGGGGGCTCGCCTTTTGGTATGTATCGCCCCCTTCCTCCGGAACTCTAGATTCCGAAGATCCACCGGACGAGAAACTCCATTCCGCACTGCTGCTGAGTCGTCGGACTCCTCCCCCAAGTCCGGTTGTGGATTGCGTCGGGGAAATTCCACCTGAGCTAGGCAGATAGATAGACTCCTTTCCCGCTGCTGAGAAAGAGCAAGGAACGAAATGATTGGACCCATATAGAGCCATCTAGATATAAGGGGGGGCAGCGCTCCGGGTACTGAGAGTCCTCCCACTACCAACCAGCAGACATCATCTGGCTGGGTCTTGCCGGTATCAACAACTGGATCGATCCTACGGAAACGGGAACAACAACTCACTATGGCTCTTGGCCGTTCGCCCCTATTCATCCATATCCATACGTGGCCATACGCGACAAGACGGGAACGCGGCTGCAGTGAATAGATCGGATCGAGAGGTCGTTCCGTCCCTTGTCCCCAATAGGAAGAAGATGGGTAATCCGTTTACAATATTGCTCCGATCTGACCCGGCTGGCGAGCAATCCCAGTCCGCTTTCGGCAGAGGAAGGAGGCAGCACTTTGTTCGCTTCTTCTCCACCAAGCACGGGAGTTTGGGGATCGCTGTAGGTCGGTGGCCACCCGAGGAAACTCCGATTCGATCCGCCGGCTGGGAGGCACCTACCTCATCCCGATCGCAAGGAGAGGTTCACCATGATGTTTCTGGGTAAGGAACGGAGACAGCGCCCGGGGCATTCGTGCACCCAACCCCTCCGCTGTGGACGGGGAGCCCTATATAGATAAGATATAGGCGGGCCTCCTCGACTTCCCTCTATCCCCCATAGAGAATCTATATAGGGGGGGCCTCTCCAATCTATTTCTTTCTATGGCGAGTCCCTCTCCCCCATAGAGTTCTCTATAGGGGCATATAGATATGATCTAGAGGGTGGGGGTGGACGTCAGGAGGCCCGTCTATATCTCTATATAGTTAGTTCTATATAGGGCTCCTCCCCCTCGTCCTCCCATCTATATCAATAGGGGTCGGACGAGAGCCGACGCCGCCCACTCCCCCTATATAGATCTGGGAGCCGAGCCCCTATATAGATCTGGGAGCCGCCATCGGGGGGGGCCCTCCGGATAGATAAGATAGTTCAGGGAGGGGGGTGCCGACTAGCGCCCCATAGAGAGAGAGGGCCCCCCGCTAGTATAGAGAGATGGCCCCATCCAATCTCCAATCTATAGAGACCTGGGATCTGGGCGGGCGCCTATACTATACATATATAGGGGTGATGGGGCCATCTCTCTAGGGTACATCGTTCCCATTGCGTGTCGAGAATTGGCTCCATACGCCCAACTCTTCGTGCCTTCCTATCTCCATACTTTTGCGGCTCTTCATCTTACCGGATTTGCAGCAGACTCGCGTGATAGACTCTCATCGTTGGAGGAGTGAATCCAGAATCCATATTCCGCTTCGTTTCGCGGCCCACACCTGTGTAGAGTAGATCGTTCAGCACCTGCGGCACGAACCAATTTTTGACCCATCGGCCCTAGTATCATAGGCGACCGAACGGCCGCCCCCTAATTACTGGACCAACCTGCTATGATAATTCCATAAACACCTAGCGAGGATATTGCAGACAGATGAAGTATACCTATGTCCGAATCTGACGATACCATACCATGATCAGAGGGTACAACGGCCCGGGCAACCAAACTGAGCATAGATGTCACCACTGGAGCCATTCTAGAGAGAGAGAAATTGGCACTACTTGGTGGAATAGGTTCTTTTATAGCTGATTTCGAACCATCTGCTAGAGGTTGCAACAATCCGAACGATCCAACTACATTGGGACCCTTTCGACGTTGCACGAGAGCCATTACTTTACGTTCGGCTAACACTGAGAAGGCTACTCCTAGTAGAAGTGGTATGATCATTCCGGGTATTTCCGCTAGAATAGCAATGTACGTTTCCGATTCCCTATTCACTCCGGGGTGATCATGCATGAAACGATGTCGACCCGAAGAATGGGACCTATTCTCGAGGGGGCCCTTTCTCTTCTCCACCGGAATCATATATCTGGCCCCGATGGGCCCCCTATCCATCTATGGGGGCCCTCGACATCTCTATATAGATATAGAGTTGGCCCGATAGATGGCTAGTATAGAGAGATGGCTAGTCTATATAGAGAGATGGCCCCCTCCCCCCCCCTCTCTATTCTATCTTATCTCGGCTCCCGAGCCCCTCTCTATTATATCCTTATCTTCTATGGTTTGGGAGCCCTATCCCCCTATCTAAATCTCTAGTTCGGGGTGGGGGGGGGCCATCTCTGAACTATCTTTGGGGCGGGCGCCTATGGATACTCAATATAGTTCTATGTCTATTCTATTATATACGTGATACAACTGACCGGACTGACTCGATCGGATCGTTCGTATCGCTATATTCTATATGCCCTGGCCCCTTCAATCTATAGGGGCCATATATATCTCTCTCTATATCTCTATCTCTATCTGAACTCTAGATATTCTCATTCAGATAGAGATAGAGAGAGAGATAGAGAGAGTTTCATTCAGATATTACGGGGAATCGATCTTGGATCTCTGTCACATCTTAGGACTTGGGATCTTGGAAGTGAAGGTGGTCTTGTAATCGGGTAGTCATATGGGCATCGGGACGACTCGCTCATTCCGAACATCAATCACCGAGAGGAATCTTGTTGGCGGGGTTGAGGGAATTGGAATTGACCCGAATGAATCAATTTGTCGATCGAGTGTGTCGATCGAGTGGGCGCCCCCCCCCCCCCTCTCTAGATTTCTCGGCTCCCAGATCTATATATAGGGGGGATAGATAGGGGGCCGTCGGGAGAGGGGAGTTAGGTATGATATATAGAGTCTAATAGTCCAGACAGATAGGCAGAGTCTCGACCGGAGTATTACTATAGTCTCGACTGGAGTATTACTATATAGAGTCTATAGTCTCGACCGGAGTATTACTATATACTATATAGAGTCCAGAGAGATAGGCAGAGTCTCGACCGGTCTCGACCGGACGATTGGATGGTTCCTTTCAGCATAGGCGGATAAGCCAGCTTAGCAGCAGATATAGATCTCTATAGTCCCGGGGTCGCCATATATCTAATCTAATCTAATCTGAACTAGGAGGGGGAGGGTGCCGACTAGAACTATAGACTATAGATAGTCGCCGCGTAGGCGAGAGTATAGATGGAGATGGGCCTGCCTCTATCTAGATCTATATAGCCGGCCCGATTCTGGGCCTAGCGGCTTAAGCCTATCCAAAGCCTATCCCATCCCATAGAGAGATAGGGGGGCCGGGCCCCATATAGATATCTCCTCCCCAGAGATCTATAGGGCCTGACCTGCCTGCCGGGGCGACCCCCCCCCCTCTATATGTAGAATTCCCCCTATAGATCGAAAGCCCCAGATAGCTGCCATATATAGATAGAGGGGCCAGCGGCCAGCGGGCCATATATCTATATAGAGATCTCCCCTATATATCTGGCCGAGGGGCCATATCCATATAGAGAGAGGGGCCCCCTATCTCTATATGGGCCCGGGGGGGTCGAGGTTCTACCCCCTCGTCCTAGCCCAGATATAGAATAGAGAGAGGCCCATCTTTATATCTTATCTTTCGTTTCCGAGATATATACAGATAAGGCCCTTCTGGGGATCTATCTGGCTAGGGGATCTATCTGGCGACAAATCTCTATTCTATATGGCCGTCACTGTCCCTATATATTCTCTGGGGAGGTTTCACATCTATATCTATATGGGAGGGAAGTCTTTATGATCGATCCATAGAATAGAGAGGGGATCGCCCCTCGGGAGATCAGATCTCTATGGCGAGGGTACACCGGCCCCAGATATCTATATGTCGAATCGAAGCTGTCGATCGATCCATAGAATAAAGAGGGGATCGCCCCTCGGGAGATCAGATCTCTATGGCGAGGGACCGGGTCGGGCCCATCCCATATAGATATGCCATATTGCATATATCTATATATGGGATGGGCAAGCATATTGGGCCACATCTGCATCTAAGATCAAACCCTTACCCGGAATACTGTATCGCTATATCTGCTTGATGCGAGTGGGAAGGAATTCAATCACTCAAATCAGACTGATTAGACCATCCCCGAGCCGAGCTAGCTTTCTCCTCTTCCTAGGGGATCAGCGAAACCAGATCCATCCGCTGCATCTAGTTGGTTGGTCCAAGCTGCGAGGAATTGAGAAATGACCTCGACCGGGTCGGCCGATGACTACCACCCAGATAATACCCCCGAGATCCGGGTCCCCGACTGGGCATAGGCACCCATACCCCCCCCATATATCATATATCTAGATCCGGGTCCCCTCCCCTCTATATAGATCTGCATAGGCACCCAGAGAAATGAATAGGGCTGGAGGGCCCTATCCATCTATGGGGCACCCGCCCGGCGGTCTACTCTATATAGCTGGGGGAGGCGAGGAGCGCGAGGAACAATATCGATATATATAGAGTCATGTTGGGGCGTATTCTATATTGTATATGGGGCTCGACCGGACGCTCGATATAGAGAGATATGGCCGCAGAGGACTGACTATCTCTAGTTCATAGTTCCCCCGCCTCTAGGGAACGGAGGCACTCCCCGCCCCCCCTCTCTATATAGATGGGATATTGATATTGAGAGCCGATAGGACGAGGGCCCGGCCCTGAATGAGACTATGGGGGGGCGGCGTTTGCGCTCGACCACCGTGCCACCACCTACCCAACCTATTGATTGGTATTGGTGCTACCACCCACCGGTATTGGCCGCCCACCTACCGGTATTGGGCGGGGGGAGAGCGATCGATCGATAGATCGAGGAGGGGGAGGGCCCGTCCACCAACTGACTTCGGGTCATTCATCATTCAGATTAACAACCACCGGATGGCCAGATCAACAACCACCGGATGGCCAGATCAACAACCACCGGATGGCCGGTGACCCAACCAGTTAGATATATAGGGAAGATATATAGATAGGGCGTGATCAGCCCAACTAGATAATGGATGGAAGGCAGTGACGGCTGGTTGGCAGCAGCTTAGACTGGGATTGGGATTGGAGTGATTCATGACATCGTGTACAAACATTGCAAACACGTCGGGTGAGGGGTGAACGTAGCCCCCTATCTAGATATGGAACCGGCCGACCCCCCTTGAAATTCCCTGTGATCAGGGGCCAGATAGGTACCCCCCCTATATATAGATCTGGGAGCCGATAAATCTAGAGAGGGGGGGGGGATCGATCATGTTAGAATAGGAATAGATAGGGCATGCGATCGATCATGTTGGATGGAATAGATAGGGCGATCATATCATGTTACGTATAGAATAGATAGACCTCGATGGATGCCCATATAGATATAGAGCCGAGCCCCTATATAGATCTGGGAGCCGAGCCGCCATCGGGGGGGGGGCCCGCCCCTACCCGCTTCTATCTATATAGCCGGGCCGGGCCATCTCTCTCTATAGAGGGGTTGGGGCCTATCCCCATCTATATAGGGGAGGGGAGAATTCTCTAGAATTGGGGGGCGGCCCTATATCTGAACTCTGAACTCTATATCTGGCTAGTTCAGACTATAGATAGGCACTCTATCTCTATAGTCAATCGAGTGCAAGTGATGGGTGAGCCGGTCCTATCACTCGTTTATGCGCAGCCCTAGCCCTCTATATGTCATGTCAAGCGAAAATCGCTTTATGTGATGTCGAGGTCATTGTACCGTCGGCACCCTCTATCCCCTATCTATATGGGATGGGGGGATGGGCCCTCATGTCTCTATAGTTCCCTCCCCCTCCCCGTGGCCCCCTATCTATATCTACGGGGCCTGGTACTGGTATGGCCTATCTATATAGATCTGGGGGGCCAACTCCCAACTGCTCTATATATGGATAGATAGACGAGAGACTGACTGTCTATCGTACGTATTCTGTTCTGATCTGAGGGGATCGAGGGGCACATTCAACATTCACATTTATGCTATGCTATGCTCCCCTATAATCTAGATATGGCGACGGTAGAGTTTAGATAGGGGCCTACTCTATATAGCTCTATGGTATGGATTGGGCTGAACCAACTCCCATCCCAACTTATCGATCGCCGATTGTATGGATTGGCCAACCCCTACCCTATATTTCTATGGCCCATCCCAACTAGATATAGTGCATACCCCATATAGTTATGTTTCTATATATAGGGGGTCCTCTCCCGTTGTGTTGCCATATCTAGAGTTCAGGGCCCCAGAGATAGATATAGGGTCCGCAACAATGCAATGTGGTGGGGAGGCCCCGACCGATGGGAGAGGAGAGTACTATATGTTCTGTATGCCCATATAGAAACATATAGGGGCCCCGGAGACTCGGGCCTACTATAGATTGTAGATTCTATATGATATGGCTGGAGGAGGACAGCAAGCAGCCATTCAGAGAGCGCATGCAGTCGGGGTTCGCTATATAGAGAGATATGGGGCAGGTTCAATACTCCTACTGCATCGGAAGAGAACCGGATGATGATGATTGCCATATAGATTTATAGCCCTTCTCCGTTCCGTTATCCGAGGACCGGGGCCGAGCACCGCACCCTGTATAGAGATCTGGTGAATTATGATTACCCAACCCTCTATAGAGTCTAGATAGGCCCCATATCGTCATAGGCCCCATAGCCATATATAGATAGGGGGAGGGGGCCTATGCCTCTTAATATTAATATATGGGTATGGGTGCCCGATAGGCCGGTCGAGTGCCCGGGTGAGCCGCATGCATGGGATTCTCCCCATAGATCCCCCCCCCCTTCTATATAGATGGGGGAGGTAGGGGGGGCCGAGTAATGACCATCCGGCGCATGATTCTCCTCTCCGCCCTATAATATAATAGATGTGCCGCACCCAGATATTATATCTATGATTGATTCCCCGCCGGCGAGTGCCCTTTCTCCATTATCCGTGACCATCCGGCGCATAGCATAAATGGATTGGATTCTATTCTCCGTTCGCGGATAGGAATAGGAGTTTTATTTTTCACAGGGGAGCCCCTATATCCCCTATATCTATATGGATGGCGGGGGGGCAGATAAGGTTTTAACTCTCTTCTCCAATATCTGAAGGGCAGATCAGATATTTCTTTCTCTAACCACCGTCAGATAGATAGATATGGACCCACATCCAGCGTCTTCTAACCCACATCAGCCTACCCCATATAGAGATACTCCATATAGAGAGGACCAAGCATAACAACTGAACTATGGATTGGATGGGGCAGAAATGAATGCAGAACACTCAATTCTCGCTTGGGCTTCTGTGTCTGGTTGCCATATATAGGATAGGGGCCCTCGGCCAACTATAGAGAGTATAGCCCGCCCCGGATGGATCTATAGGCTATATAGCCGCCCTATAGAGTATATAGATATCTCCTCATGTCTCTCCAGTTGCCGGCCCCCCTCCCCAGATAGATAAGATAGTTCAGGGAGGGGGGAGGGAGCCCGCCCCCTCCATAGAATATAGGGGAGATAGGGCTAGTCTCAAATCAAACAAAGGTCGAGCGCCCCCTCGCCCGCCATATAGATCTGATCTGATCTGATCTGATCTGATCTGATCTATAGGCGAGGCGATCTCATATTGATCACCTATAGATCCCATCGGGGGTCCTGTGGAAGTTCAGTTCTATATATAGGGTAGGGCTGCCCCTCGCCATATAGATCTATAGCTATAGGGGGATCCCCTCTCTATTATCTGGATTGATCACCCATAGATCAGATCTCTATGGTCTTGCGGACCGTTTTATTGTTTCCGACAGGAAGAGATCCATATAGATCTGGGGGATCCCCCCTCTCTCTATATATCTCCATCCATCCAATTATAGATACCAATTGTACCCGGGCCAATCTAAATATCTAGCCCCCCTCTACTCTATATATATGGCAATATCTGACTGCCGGGGAGGGGCGCATACTCGACTGGATAGGGGATAAAGCCCCCATAGAACTATAGGCCGGCCGGGGACCCCCTATCTATAGAAGGGCCCCTATCTATATATGGGGAGAGCAGAGATGGAGTGGAGATATCGGAACGAAATGGTAATATCGGATCCGCTGCTCTCCCCAGATAAGATCTATAGGGGGGGGGCGGGCCAGGGCGACCAACCATCGAAGCGCGATTTCGGCATTCCGATACAGTATGCTCGTTTCATTCGATGGGTGACTAGAATCGGGTAGATAGGTAGGGCATCCGGCCGGTCGGATCTTCCGAGATAGTTGATAGTTCCGCAGCACACACTCAGCAGTGTGGGATAGTTGCCAATCCAAGTTCCGGCAGGATCAGCCAGCTATTCCATTCGGTTGCCGACCCCGACCATCTCGTCGGATCGATAGCCCGCCAATCAGAGCAATCAGAGTGTTCCGGCTCAATCAACCAATCAGATCAGAGGCCGCTCTATCTCTATCCGCTCTATATAGAGAGAAGAGAAGAGAAGAGAAGAGAAGAGAAGAGAAGAGAAGAGAAGAGAAGAGAAGAGAAGAGAAGAGATATATTGTTTTGTTTTGTTCTGAGAGACGGAGAGGGCCCCCCAGATCGTCATAGGCGATGACCATATCTAGATAGGGCCGGCAATCGGTTGCTCGAATCAGTTGTTAGCGGTTTGACTTCTCCCATAGATAGATAGATAGATAGGGCCGAGACCGACTTCAGGTTCATCCATCGATCCATGCCCAGCCATATCAATCTTTATTGATATGATTGATATGATAGTGATAGGGTTGAAGTTTGAACCGATGCCCCAACCGACCATTGTCGATATGATCGCGATGATGACATGACAAATGAGAATAGAGAACAGGGCCTGGGCCTTGAATTCTAGAGGGTTCATTATCGACATACATGATCGGGGGGGGGGAGGAGATCTGAGATATGCGCCCCTAGGCAGATAGAGATATGGCCCACCTCCCCCTCTCTCTATATGGGCATCTAGGAATAGGGGAGTATAGATAGGGCTTATCTCTTATCTTACGCGACAGACTCAACCCTCCTTCGGGGAACGGATGAATGGGTGCCGGAGCAACTGCAGTGGACAGTGGAGATCCGGGAAAAGAGAGATGCTTCCGGCGGCCATGTCACACGCTCCCGCCCCATCACATACGTACTAACGAGAGACAAGAGGTCGGATCCGGCTCTGTTGTCTACCTCATCATCATAGCTTGATCAAAACAGCCGCATCTCCCTTCTCTTCTTCATCGGCGGCCTCTCGTCATTATGGCCCGAATAGATGGGGGATGCGGATGGTGAGATCCTGGGAGATGTCGAGTGGATGCGAATGACCACCTACCCCATATATAGATAGGGCCCCATAGAGAATCGAATCTAAATCTATATAGGAGCCGAGCCGCCATATCTACACCATATCTACGATCTATAGAGGGAGGGGGGCTCTCTCGCCGCACCGGTCTGAAGGTCTGAATGGGATGGGTCGCCGGGCCCATATAGAGTAAGTACCCACCCCAACAACATGCCGCCTATATCTATACATGGGCGGAGGCCGGGCCCTAGAATCTATGGGGGCCGGTGGGCCCTATCTATATATACAGGGGACATGACATGTCGATCACATTCCGTATGGATGTATGGCATTGAACCCACTCTCATGTCATGGATCCAGTCTATCGCGAATCGGTCATATGGATCGGACATGGCCCTATCGGGCCAACAGGTAGTTCTCTCGGCCGGATATGAACTCGGATGTGAACGGCTATCGGCTACCCCGGCCCGGCATTCCATAGTCATCAGTTCCTCCACCCTGCCCCTGCATTCAACGTCCCGTCCAGTTGGGCTCGAACGGATGGAATATTCTATTCCCCATACCGATCGCTCTCGATCTATGGCCCACCCTGAACTATCTATATGGCGCCCCTCTATCCTCTCTGGGGATTCTATGCTCAAATCTAGGCTGCAGCGGATACCATACCGGATATCAAATAGAGTTCATAATTGGGCCCCAGTTCTATATAGATCCTCCCTATCCCCGAGCCTCTATATAGATAGGGATAGGGGCCCCATAGAATCTATAGATAGGGGCGGAGGGGCCCCCCCCACCCCAGATATCTTAGAGTTCAGTTCAGATAGGGGCGGATTCCGATAGGGGCCCCGCCGGGGCGGATAGGGCACCTCCCTCTCTGGAACCGCCCGGAGCCCTATCCCCCGTCTAGTTCAGGGGGGAGGGGCCATATAGCCATATAGATAGAGAGGGGGGGAGGGGGCCGCTCGATCGTCCCTCTTCTTGGCCGGCCGATAAGACCAGATAGAATAATCCGATCCCCTATCTATATATGGGGTGGGGCGATAGGGAGGGGGGGTTAGAAACGGTATGGACAACTCGGGCGCACACTCTGGAATAGAGAGAGGGGGCCCCTCAATATATATGACTACCACCCAGTGGCCATATAGATCTATGGGGGGACACGGGCGAGACGCCGGGAGGCCCTATCTCTATAGAGTAGATAGAGGGGCCCTTCATAGAAACTACCGGCCCCATCTCCATCTATATCGAAGGGGGCTGCTTCCCAGTTTCTCTTGACAGCCGGGCCCTCTCTATAGAGAATAGAGAGAGGGGCCCAGCCCTAGTTATTTAGTCTGGGCCGGCCAGACGTCGAGGGGACACGGGCTGCTCGAAGAGTTTATTCTGCTACTTGCTACTATCTACCATATAGAGGGGGGAGGGAGCCGGTCGGGAGGCCCTATCTATAGAGAATAGATAGAGGGGGCGCGACGCGAGCCTAGACTAGAATCTCCGGCCCCCTCTCCTCTATATTCTATTCTATGGCCCCTCCCCTCTATAGAGAGAGGGAGAGAGGGGCCATAGAATATAGAGAGAGAGGGGGCCACTTGGTAGTATAGTCCATCCTCTCCTCGAGGGAGACGGCGCCGCTGCCATATAGATGTAGGGGGGGGGGCCGATAGGGGGGGCCGAGCCCGCCCCAGATGGATAAGATAGATAGGAAGGGGTCGTCCGAGTACCCAGAGCTCGGCCTACCACGCTTGGAGATGGAGGAGATAGGGGGGGAGTAGGTGGAAGGGGGAGGGGATAGGGGTCGGCGCCCTCCCGTCGCCCCCACTCTATATATATGATAGAGATGGCCGTGGCGCCTCTCCCCCTCGCCCTACCCAGATCGGGGCACCTATCTCGTACTATAGAAAGCTTGCTGCGCGGTCGCCCCTATATCGAGCTAGAGGATTCGGGGGTGCCGAGTCTATATAGAGATAGGGGTCCCGAGTAACTATAGCCTAGCCCTCCACCTATTCCTATTCCCCCATCTAGATAGAGGGGCCCAGCCGCCCCGGGGGCCTACACATCGATGCCCACAGAATATAGATAGGGCCATAGATAGGATAGGGCAGAGAGGCCCCCCCTCTCTATATCTTCTCTATCTGGCTGTCGGTTTTCATAAGACCTCGTCGAGTCAGTTCGGGCCATTGCCATACCATATAGAGAGTTCAGGGTCGAGCCCCCCTCGACCCGACGGGCTGACCTGCCGGGCATAAATGCTCTGCCCTCGGCCTCCTCCCCCTCCAGATATAGATAGAGGGGCGGGGGAGAGAACCGGGGCCCCCTCTCTCTATATTCAACCTCCCCCTCCACTCTCCCGTTGGTCGAGTCAACCTCGACTCATGCTACGTACATGGAGATGGAGAAGAGAGCGCATCAAGAGATAGAGAGATAGATGAGATCTGGGCCCTATAGATCTTATCTATCCCATATCTCATAAGATAAGATAGAGGGGAGAGGGGGGGCTGTCGGGGGGGGGGCAGATAGGGATAGAGATATAGGGGCGAGATCCAATCTAGTTGGTTTCGCTACCTATCTATCAATCAATCACTGCCCCTAGGTCGATCAGATAGATATATAGATAGGGCTCCCCATATCTAGATAGGCCTCGCCTCGCCCCCAGAGTCGAGCCGCTGCCCCCAGCCCCTCTCTCTCTATGGTGAGTATAGGCGGGCCCCTGCTTGCCGGGGGTTATTGACAGAGGCCGGCCCATACATCGAACTATCTGGGAGTGGGAGGCCCATATACCATCTATATAGAGATAGAGGGGAGGCTCCCCCTTCTCTATATAGATATAGGGGCCATCAAAGAATCGAGGCCTAGGCCCCGCCCCCCCCCTCTTATATATCTCTCTCTATGGGATGGGCATGAATAGAACCAACTAGAGAGAGCCGCCCCCGAGGTGGGAGGTGGGAGGCGGCCCGGGGAGCCCTGCCCTATAGTTCTGGGGCCCTGAACTATAGAACTTCCTTCCATTCCCCCTGAACTATCTGGGTCCCGGGCGCCCTATCTATCTAGATATGGGGATCATCCGTCTATTCTATACGTGATACGACTGATGATCGTACTGATGACGGATAATGAGGTCCTCTAGATATATGATATATGGCTATGGCCACAAGAATTCTATGAAATGAATTGGTCGCCTATAGATCTATATGGCTAAGGACCCTATAGATCCCATGGCGATGGGTCACCCCTATATAGATATCTAACCCCGGCTCTATATGGCCACAAGAACGAGATTCTGAGGTCGCTCCCCCGATCATATGGAGATGAGGTCACTTTCTACCCCCTATACTATATAGAAATAACTATATATCATCGAGCTGATCCAGTATTAGCTAAAAAGGATCGGGTCCCCTCGGCCACAAGCCATATATATATCTATCTGTAGGGGCCTGACATTACGAGATCGCCATATATAGATAGGGGCCCGACGGCCTGCCCTACTCTATATAGTGACACTCTCCATCCATCCCCATCCATCCATTCTATCCAAAGGAGTGATACAACCAGTCATTCAATTCATCCATTATGATACGTGCTCCTTCGTCTACCTCCAGATCAGATAGATCTATATCGACTGCATACTGTATAGATAGATGGCCCGGGATAGAGATAGAGATCTGCCATACCATATAGATAGAGGGGCGTCGGTCGGCCCCACCCCCCCCACCCCACCCCACCCCATATATCGGTTCGGTTCGGTCGAGTGTAGACAAACTATGGGTAGTCAGTCTGGACTACACTCTCCATAGTCCGTCCGTCAGATGAGATAGCGAGGAACGTCTGCCTCTATCATGTCACGTATAGAATCTAATCTATAGTATGGCATCATATGCCTCCCAACCCATCATGTCGATTACACCATCTAATCCATAGTGGATATAGTGGACGGGGAGTTGGAAAGTTCGATTTACCCGACGGCCGATTGCCGCCGACTCGATCGCGATTGAGTCGACTTCCCCCTCACTCATATCTCTCTCCACCCACCCGTAGCCGTAGTTAGTAATTTATTTCTATATATGCCATTCATCATTCGATATGGCGATATGGCAATATGGAGTGGCCTCGAATGACCTTTGAGTTAATAGTTCTCCTCGGGTGGACGAATGAATGTTCTTATCTTACCGCGGATCGGTAGCCGCACCCCCTCACCTCGGGCCCTCAACTGCCATTGATTAGATAAGGGTTGTCCCGGGTTCGAAGCCGTTCACCCGAGAGTTCTCAGTTCTCAGTTCTCTATATAAGGCAGGGGCAGGGCAGGGGCAGGGCCGCCCGATGCGCCCCCATATAGAGAGTTCAGGGCGATTGTGGATGCGCTTGATTGTGGCAACCCCTATAGATCGATCTATATGGCGCCATCTATATAGTTCAGGGTAGGGGAGAGCGCCTTTAGTATTGTATTGCGCTGATCTGAAGACGGGTGGAATATGTTACGCAGTTCAATTCAAAGACGAGACGATTAGAGCGGGCCGGCTATATATAGATGGTCTCTACTATACGTAACAAACAAGAGATACTCGTCCTCGAATTGAACTGCTTAGTGGAATGAACAGCAAATCCTTGGCGGACAGCAAGCAGACTGACGGGCGATCGATCTAATTTCTATATAGTACCCCGGGCGGGCGTCCTTCATTCTCCATCTAGAGACAGAGAGAGACATGCTCTCTGGACGGGCAGAACCCGGCCAGTTGCTTAGGACCAGTCGCAGTCGTGATATGATATATGATATATTAACCAGGCCAGGCCAGGCCAGGCCAGGCCAGGCCAGGCCAGGCCATATATAGATAGGGCTGCTGGTCGAGTGCCCCAAACCCATATAGAGAGATCAGATCTGGGCGGGCCGGTCGAGTGCCAATGAAACTATATATAATATATATATATATATACTGCGCTCACTTCTCTCCCGTTGCCATATAGATATATAGGGCGCTAGTAACTTACTATCTTACTCTCCATAGGTATATAGATAGGGGCCCCCGCGCTCCTTTAGAGATTGGCACTCGTCTCGATAGATAGTTCAGGGTCAATCGAGCTATCTGAACTCTATGCCCTCGGCTTCCCTATCTATATATGGGGATAGGAGAAGATACTATGCTATGGGGAGAATGGGAGCCATATCTCTAATCTAACTTTGGGGGGGGTGCCCACCAAACCCCCCCCCCGTTTCCCCCTACTCACTCAAGTAGGGAGAAACCACCACCGGGCCACTATAGAGATATATCTAGATCCCAACCTCGAGGAGTTAGGCCCCCTCGCTCCTCGCTGAAAGATAAGACATTCACTCTCACTACCGAAATCTTGATTCGCTAGTGCTTGGGTAGGCGGGGGATCCTTGATCCCGGAGGGATCTCGAGCTCTCTCCTGCCGAGGCGATTAGACAGATCAGACAGAGGCGGGCGCTTCGGAGTGGAAGCCTGTTTGTTCGAGGGGCTCCCAATCTTATTTTCTATATCTACAGTCTTGGTCCCCTCCCCCTCTAGAGAGATAGAAGCCGAGGGGGGAAACATACTCCTCTCTTCCGGAGATGTCTATAGGCTCCCCCGCCTTCACCTCGATCGGTATCGAGGGTATTGATGAGCTCCCCCCTTCCCCCATAGATATAGAGGGGATAGAGAAAGAGGGGATAGAGAAAGGGGGCTGTAGATAGAGAGAAAACCCTCCCCTCGCCCCCAGAGCTAGATATCCCTATCTCGGCAGGATCAGATCTATGGGGAGATACCATTACCGTATATTGAAATCCATACCCACACTTCGGGCAGCTGAGCTCTCCGCCACCATCATCACCACTGAGCCCTCCAGAGAGAGAGTGTGGGAGAGAGCGGGTTGCTGCTGTTACTGCCGCCCCCCCCCTTCTCTCTATACTCGGCCCTCTCTATATGGGGTATAGCAGTCTGAATCTCCCCGAGAGTATCTTTCAGGCCCTAACTTTAGTCAGCAAGGCAGCTTGGGACTCCCCTTCCCGAACCATTATATTCCTCAGGGCAGGGACTCGAATAATCGAGAGATAGATCGATCGTGGGGGTTCAAGAGGGCTTCCTGCGCCTTCATCACCTCATATTGCAAATGCAAACTTTCTTGCGTCCGCGCATACAGAGAACGCAAGAAAACAATCTGCTCCACGGCCGGTGGTCGGTCTATCCATTTGGTCAAGCTCCATCTCCGGGGGGATGGGAAGACCAGACGTATTGTCTTGAGAGTTATTAGGCGAGGTGGAGTCGATTGGGGCACCCGAGCGACTTGAGTCATCTAGATTCAAGATCCCCTTACCCCGAATCGAGTCGACTGCCTCTCCCTTTGCCGGGTCCAGACTTTCCCAGTGGACGTGGAGGCAGATTTGGGATAGGCAGCTCCGTCGCCACGGGGGTCGAGGACTCTCCACTTCTCCACCCCCCAGCAACTTGAATGGTAATATGGAGGAAACTCAGGATCTTCGCTCCCAGTGTGGTAAGAGCGGATCTCACCCACTCGAGGTAATCGGAAAAGGAGCCAACCACCTCAATGGAATCTTCCAGATCCAGAGACGTCATCTCTGTCACCGGGGTTGGAGTGGTGATCCCAGCTATATAGGGAGAGGTGATCGCGCCTAACAGCCCCAATTGCAGCGCGATTACAATCGAATGGAGCAGAACAGTGCGAGGATTCGCGATGTTCCAGCGGGGCTCTCGTGCTTTTCCTGCGATCACCCGCCCCTCTACGCTCTTTCCCTTTTCCCCGGGTGATTCTCGGCTGAAGATTGTGCCTCAGCTGAAGATTGTGCCTCAGCTGAAGATTGTGTCTCAGGATCACTCGAGATTGATTTCGCATTCTCTAGTCCGCTAAGGATCACCTCGAAAACCTCCTGTTCGGGGTTCGGAACTCCCAAATCACCCCGAGCAATCTGGGCTAGACGAGGGAGCGGAGAGATCTCGGGGGGTTCGGATGAGGAAGCTCCCCCGGGTTCTCCTTCCTTCACTGCCTTCTCGAGCTCGGCAGGGCTCCCATGAGGTACCTTTTCTTTTTTCACCTTTCTCCTCGTCCCAAATCCTCGTACCGGAGAACTCAGATGATAATGATGGATACTGGAGAAACACATTGTTTTGTTCAAATATCCCAGGCCGCACCATCCATAGTTCCCCCGCATACCGGCTTCAATCTACTCATGTTCCGTATCCCTGGGACCGTTTCGATATCTGTTGTATGATGGGGGTCTCTCGGATAGATCCTATTAGGAAAGCGATCCCCGTTCGCCCAATAGGCAGAGTCGCTCATACTCAGGGTCATTGGAATCAGAGATAGAGGTGGACTTCGGAGCCTGGCCGGATAGCGCCCCCTCTCCAGCTCCCTCTCCAGTACCGCCTGCACCCCCACCTCCTTCGGTGGGAGGTTGGGTGGCTGGAGAGGAACCGCTGGGATCATCCCCACCGGAACCAAGGAGGAGCCTTAATAAACACGCCATAGTCCAATTGATAAAGAAAGCCACTAGTCCATAGAACGGCAACAGCGACGAGCGCATCCAGAATCGAGAGTACATCTATTCTTCCCATTCTATCAGCGAGCCGACGAGGAGAAGGAAGATATGGTGGGCGATCGATACCGCCCACTCCCTCTGTAGAGTCGGGATACCCGCTGCTGGCGCCATTGGGAGAAGACCTCGGATAGAGCAGGTTTCTGTGCTGTAGCACCAGGGCAAGGACGCAGAGATCCCAGTCTCGGAACCTTCTAGATTTAGGACCTCTCGCTGCTACCCGCCTCGACCTCCGATGGCGGCGAGATGAGAGTTGATCAAAGTTGAGAAAGGGGAGAGAGAAGAAGGGAGAGGGGAGAGAAGTGAAGGTTTTTCGCCCCGCAACCCCTCCTACTCTCCGAGACATAAGTTGCAACATCCTGGATACACTTGAGATCAACAGCAGAAACATCGACATACTCGAGAATAACCCGGAGCAAGGGCTAAAAATTTCTACTCTATTTAGAGTTGGTCATGAAGAATAGAATCAATTCCCCTCAATCATAAATCCTATCCGTCTCGATCGCATGGTACGTGATGCAGCTAGTGGGCCAGGAATCATATCATCAAGCAAAGTGATTGGTATCGATGATCTAGGTAGAGCATCGATGAAACAACTAGATCAGATCATATCTGATTATATACGTGATACAACTGATATCATGCTAGATCTAGGTGGAGATAGATGAAACAGATATGGGATATGGGATCAGATCAGATCAGATTCATTATATAATATACGCGACTGATGCTAGAAGAACTCTGAACTATATAGAATTCAATTTATAGGAGAGGGTGGAGCATCGATGTTTGCCAGATCAATCTAGAGGGCATATATAGAGAATACAGATCTCTATCTGCGGGCCCCTATCTCCCATATCTAGAGTGGAGGCCAGTCTAGAGGGCAATCAATATATAGAGAATACAGATCTCTATCTGCGGGGAGGGTGATAGATAGGGCGGGCCTCCCCCCATCTCTCTAGATTAGCCGATGGGCGGTCGATAGATGGAATAGTAGGGTATTCTAGAGGGGAGGGGGGGGCCCCGTCCCTGGATTTCCCCAGTCCCAAGGTGATGTGATTGACCCTAACGGGGGCCGGTATCGGTATCCGCTCCACAGCTCCTTGAGCGAGAGGGAGCATCTGCGCGCTCTTGCCCAACCGATGAGACAGAGAGGGCATGGGGTTTGGGTTGGAGCGGATCGGGGGGGGGGGGCGGTGAAGCCTGGGTCTTAGTATAGTAATGCTCTCAACGGGGCCGGGCCCAGATAGATATATAGGCGGGGCCTTAGTACCAACAGATCGGAATCGTAGTTCAACTCTCAATCCAACTCTCTCATGCGCGGCATCGTGCCGAGGCTCCCGCCCGATAGGACGGGAGGGAAGGGGAGTGGGCGGGGGGTCCCTTCCATTTGTATTTGTTATCATCACCAGATACGTAACCCACCAGATACGTAACACGATGGGAACGCAGCCCCCATAGATAGATAGGGGCCCTCGGCCGAGCGGTTCGCTATCGCTCACACCTCGTCCTCCCATCCCATATATATAGACAGGGGGTGGGGATTGGATATCCATATAGGGTCCCTCCCCCTCCTCGACCCCTACCCTAGAGTAGAGGGGGGGGCGGTCGAGTCCTCTCCCGTTGGTCGAGAGCTCGGGACTCTAATAGATATAAGACTTCGACTTCATCTGAGATAAGGCCCTGACCGGTGACACCAATATCTTATTTCTCTAGGGTTCGGTTGCCCAAGATTCATAGCTACCCAATGGATCTATATAGAGGGGGGGTTGGGCCTATCTAGATCTAGGGGGCCTATATCTAATCTAATACCTATGTAGAGCGGGGAGGGGTGCCGACTCTCGATATGAACGTGATACGGAAGGAAGTGGGTCCGTCCATATATAGATAGATATGGGTTCGCTATCGCTCACCTCTCCCCCCCATAGAACTATAGGGCTCCTCGTCGTAACGCCACGCCATATATAGGGTAGGGTAGGGTAGGGTAGGGTAGGGTAGGGTGCCGAGTCGCCCCAGAACTAAACTCTGGAGGGGGGCCCTATCTATAACTAGAACTGCCGGTCGAGACCCTCCCCCTCCGTACAGAGCTATATACGGGGGTAGGTCCACCGGTGGATGCGTCACTGTTCGATTCGCCCGGGTTCATATCTCCATCTGGAGGTCGAGTGCCAATGAATATACATACTACGAGTTCTAGTTATAGGGTCTATAAGCAGAAATCAATCGAGTGCCAATTGATATACATACTACTCACAGCTAGACCATATAATAGATGCTCAATACGCTCTACTCTTAGCTGGGCAGATAGCCCCTCTATTCTACCTGGAGGGGCGCCATATAGAGGGTGCCCCTATCTAACTATGTCGATTGATATGCTAAATCGAGGCCCCTCCCCTCCCCTCCCCTATATAGATATGGGATATGGGGCACAGTATATAGTTTAATTGGCCGCCCCGGAGAGGAGAGGGCCTATCTATATCCAATCCATGCCCTCGACCCCCATCTAGACTCTATATAGCCTGGCCTATAGTTCTGGGGTCGAGCACCACATCACATCATCCATCAGTCGGCCCCTCTCTATATATCTTAGGTCAGGTCTAAGTTCAATTGGCGCTCGGCCGCCCCGGAGGTCGAGGCACTCCCCCGCCCCCTAGGGAGGTTGAGTGCCCCATCCCCATCTCAACTCGTGACCCAACCCAACCCAACTAGGATATGGGGGGATATGGGGATTCTGGGAGCCCTGCAGCCCCCTCTATCTATATATGGGAATAAGATCTATATAGAGGGGCCGCCCAGATCTGATCTCTCCAGATGGGCCCCCGGCAACGAATGCGAATGCCCTCTCTCTATATGGCCGGGCCCGGGGTCAACAGTCAACAAATCGGCTCAACCCTTATATCGTATCGGATCGCCCACAGTTAAGTTATAGGATGCGGGAATGTATAGTAGGCTATATGCTCTGCTCGGTATCTATATGCTATGCTCGGGAGGATCTAATCCACATATATAGATAGAGGGAGTGCCTATATATAGATATCTGAGTGAAGTGAAGCCTATATCTCTATCTGGGGGCCAGATATAGATTCTCTATCTGCATATAGAATAGAGAGGTCTCTATATAGATCTGGGGCAACTTCTCTCTATAGGGGCGCCCCATATATAGATAGGGGGCCGACTCTATATAGCCTAGTCTCCCTCGCCAGATAAGAGCGAGCGATTAGACGGATGCATGCCCCGATGTGTTCGAGCCGGATCTATCTGCCAATCAATCAAGAGTCCTCGCTTCTATATAGGAACTGCAAAATGAAGCAACAACTATATAGTAGATCCCGATACACAGGCGGATATATAGATAGGGAAGATCTATAGATAGGGTGCCCATATATAGATAGGGCCTACCATATAGATCTATTCTCTAGGGTCCGGTGAAGGTCGAGTCGCGCCCTATATAGAATATGGCCATTCCGGCCCTCCCCTCTATATGTAGAGGGTATAGGGTATAGGCCGCACCAACCAATCAGACTCTATTAGATATACCTCCCCCTCTACCTCCCCAGATCTATAGGCCGAGATACTATATAGATAGTTGGCCCAGCTATATACAGTAGGGAAGATCTATATATAGGCCCCCCCCCTCTACCTCTCTATATATCTTCTAGATTCTAGATACAATGTTTCTATATTGTGTTGGGGGGGGCTCTCTATCTGGGAGACTGACCCCTATATATCTACATGGCGCCGCATCCCCATCCCCCGAACCGAAGATTGAATGTCAATAACGGACCCTACCCTACCCTACCCTATATATATGTGCTGTGCTGTGCTGTGCTGTGCTGTGCTGTGCTGTGCTGTGCCGCGATTCATGGTTTGAATCGGAGAGACGGAGGAGATCTATATGGAGGAGATAGAAGTATATATATCTATATAGATCTATATATAGATATATATGCTCCGCTCCGAAATCTCTTTATTCTCCGAGAGGCGGTGAGACCCCCCCGGAACTATATAGGTTCGAATCCTTCCCGTTGTTTCCCGAACTCCGATTCTTTGCTCATCAGGCTCATCCTCATCATTTATAACTGTCTTTACCCTACCCTCCCTATAGAGTCTAGATTCTTTACCCTACCCCTCTCTATAGATGGAGATGGTATATGGGCCTCTGCTCCCTCTACTAATATATCTAAGATTCTCAGGGGCAGGGTCGAGGCAGATCTATATAGACCAACGGGAGAGGGGAGAGCCATCCATCCTTCCGTCCATCCCGTAAGGGAGCCACTATTCATCCATCCATCCATATCCAAACTATCCAAAGGAGTGATACAACCAGTCATCAGTGACTATAGATATCTAGATATGGGGGTCGCTCCCCCCCCCCAATTCTATATAGATCCCCCCTCTCTCTATATCTGCCCTATCTAGATAAGGCGAGTTAAGATAGATAGGGCGCTCTCCCCATCCCATCTACTATATAGATAGCCTTGACGGGAACCCGGGGAGATATATAGAGAGGGCAGATAGAGAGCCCAGATACAATATATCTATTGTATCTAGAATCTAGAAGATATATAGAGAGGTAGAGGGGGGGGCCCTATATAGAGAACTGGCCCCGAGTGCCCCTTTCGTTTCCGCCCCATCTATCCCATCTCTCTATATAGGGGGGGGACCGGCCTGAACTCTCTATCTGGGAGGCAGGGATGCTGTTTGGGATTGGGATTCTCATCAGTAGGCCCCTCTATCTATATATAGGCAATCGAGGGGGTCCTCTATATATCTTACCAACTAGATCTATATAGATAGCTATAACCCCCTATGCGAGCGATGAGCTGACCCCCAGATAGAAATCACAATCAGTCCACCGGTGCCGCTCTATCTATATCTGATATAGGGGCTCGGCCCGGGACGTGAGATGAGCCATATATATGGATGGGCCCTCGTAGTATATAGAGTTCCCGATGGGGACTTCTAACCGCCCCGGACTGACTCAATTGAATTGAATAGCTATAGTCGCCCCCCCCATCTATATATAGCCAGATAGGGCAGATATAGATAGGATATAGAGCCGCCATCGGGGGCCC